CAGAGAATATACATCCCTTTCCTTTACTTTATCTGTTTATGCTATGCTATGTATCTATTATTTAGACCCGATTTGGTTTTTTTTTCACTTGACTGGCAGGAGATGTGAGTTTCACATTTCTTATAAGGGTGAGGTTAATTAAGAGGCTACGCAAATTGCGTACTTAACTAATTTTCTGCAATCTTATTAAATTAACTATAGAGTCACTTACGGCTCTGATTAAGATGTACATATGGGTGACGATCCAACCCTAACCCCTATAACCCCAAATAAGGTATTGCCACAGCCACATTATTCATATGGTTGGGGAAACGACCGAGATACACCATGTTGTGTAAGGTCACAGTGCACCCGATCAGAACAAAGTAGACTAGCTTGTTGCTGGGATCAAGTGTTCTAGCAGCAATAGTTAATTGCTACCAAAACACCCTTTCCAAGCAGGAACAATAGAGTTCTGGCAACCCAGAAAATGAAGAGCCTTCCAAAGCTCTATACCATTAGGTGATCAGGAAATGGTACTAGCTAAACACTAATACACCACATCCTAGTAACCGGTATAATATACCCAGGACCAAGTCCATAGAAGTAAGGAACCCCATTACTCCCAGAGGGGGGTTGTATGAATATACAATCGGACTTAGGCCGGCTGCCTAATCGCTTCGTTTGAAGTCGAGGGCACGCAAATATGCACCTAGCCATAGACATAAGTCTTACCTCCTACCATTCTTACTTTTTAAATGGCACAAGGTAAACAGCTAATATTCAATGATGCGGTCTAACTAGACAAAATCTTAATCAACTAAACTCGCCTCAGTTGATCCACTCTTGGTGGACCGGGAGGATGGTACTTAGTTGAAATACACTAAGGTCCTTTTTGCAGGACTTACACGTCCTAACAAGGGCGAGGTAGTGGTTACAATATAGATAGTTAGTCAAATTTCTATCTACCCATAACCATGCCTGACGCTACATGCTAACTTTGCGATCAGCATTATGGGAGCATATCAAGCTCCCGGCAAGGCTGCATCGCTGCTCGACGCCTCCTTTTTGATAGGTCTCGAAATTGGAAAAACAATTTGGAGAGAGAGCAGATGCTCAATAGCACCTATATGGAACACTCATTCCTATCTCTTTCTAATTTATAGAAAGATCTTCGTCAAATACCTAATAATGAATATGGCCTTGGGGGCAGGGCCTTTTTTCTCTTTTTCCATTACCTCATAGGCAGCTTCCCACAAAAAGCCCACCCATACGCCAAGAATAGTCACAGGGGGGGGCTGTTCGCCTTTTGAATCGCCCTTTTGAAGAGTAGGGTAGGGGCTTCATAGCGACTTTCATTCTTTTGGAAACCAAAGAACCTTTAGTCAAGTCAATAGGAGCCCTACTTCCTTCAGTAGCAACCATAGACAGAGTCAAGTAACCGGGCTCCGCGTTGGTACTTCAGTAGGGCAAGAAGATAGTGACTTCTCGATTTGATGGATAATTGGGGGTAGGCGAGGAATGACAATGTACTCTACGGATAGTCGAGGAATAGTATTCCCTCTACGAGGAAAGGTGACGGAAACGCCGTCAATCACCACCATAAACAAGGGGGGCGCCTTTGGAAGCGTCAGCGAAAGTTGTTGAAAGCCGGGAGTTGCTCGAAACGGCCCGGCCCTTGACCCTAACCCTCCCTCGGAAGCGAGCAATTTAAAAAGGAAGGAGTGAGGCTGCCCATATGTCCTCTGTTCTCAACCCGGAAACGAAACGATCGTCAAGTGGGTAAGGTAGGCTTTTGCTTTGCCAATACAATACCCTATAACGGCCTTGAAACATTCATGCGGAACAAAGCTCAGAATAAGAAGTAGGCTGAATGAAAAAGGAAAGGTTATTATCGCTAGGAATCGAATTCAAGTCAAGGAGTACCTTAGGCACCTTTGGGGAACAGAACAAGCGAATGTTGTCTAGGCAGAGGGATGAGAAGTAGTATTGGCAGTGAAGCCAGATTGCTTCGCAAGTTTGTATTGCGTATCATAATAACATAGAGCAAAGCATCCCGGGAATAGGGAAAGAAACCAAGCAATGTAAATCGAGTAAAAAGCGATTGAACGATGAAAGAAAGGTGAATAAGCAAGCAACGAAACTGTGTGAATCATTTTGTAGCTGGAGAGAGAGTTGAACGGGAACGGTATGGAATGGTATCGTCCCCGGTCGTTCCGAAGTTCGTTTCTCCCTCACCCTAAAGGAAGCAGCAGTCTAAAAGAGGGCGCTTGCCTGTGGTTGCACTGAAAAAAGGAGAAACGAGAAGAGCGTCTTATCTTAAGACCCGCGCCCGCCCTTTAATAAAAAATTCAAGCCTAAACGCCCTTGCCTATTAAATTAAGGGGAGCTCTCTGATGAAGGAGTTTGACAATGCAATCGCTCTGTTCTTCTTGAAGAAGGAGCTGACCTTCGTTCGTACAGATAAGAAGAGCAAGCCGACATTTCTAAGTGGCCTCCGACCGATGCCTTTTTTATACACACATCGCATCTGGAGTTTGGGTTGTGCTTGTCGTTTCAAGATGAATTTGATTATATCTTTACCCATTTTTTTATTGTTCCGGCCCAGCTGATCCCTAGCACCGTGGCCAAGATCTACGCATTCACCAAGGTGCTTAAAGATAAGGGGATATTGAATTACAGGAAAGGAATAGCAGACCGTGGAAAGCGACTCTCCTAAACGGGAACAAGCAAGGGCTTACCTTAGAACTGGATGGCTGGCAGAAGGAATGGAAAGCGCTTAGCTTAAGACTGAAAATGCATGACTGGGCACTAGGCGGGATGGAATGGAACTACCACGGGCTTAGAGTATGACTAAGATATAGTTCAGCTTACAGGAAACTGGCAAGCGGGGAAGGAAGTCGCCCTAAGCAAGGAGAGGAAGGAGCAATGGATGTAAGTAGGACTGAGACTAGTCACTATTCTGACTATTTGTTTAGAGATAGGGGAATAAAGCAGTGACTGAGGGGAGCTTGCCGAACGGCTTTTTTTATTAGAGTAAGTAACTATTACCATGATCTTCTTTTTTGCTCCTTCCGTGAAAAAGAAAGGAAAGAAGAAAACGCGAGGGACTAACCAATCGGCAGGAACTCCCGAGATTGAGAGATTCATAGGGAAGGATGCCAAAGAAGGGCTAAGCACGAAAAAGGATAGAAGTTAAGAAGCGGAAAGAGAAGCCTAATTTGCTTTTTTCACTATAGTATGGACCCAAGTTCATCAGAGGACTCATCTTACTTTGAAGTGAAGGCCAAGGCAAGGCCGGTTCACGGTAATGAATGGTGGTATCGGTCGGGGCAAGCACAGCACTCGTTCCCGCAGCCCTTGTTGCAGCTGCATTAAAGATCTAAGGGCTCAAAAGCTTACGGGGGCACGAAAAGCTGTCTTAAACAAAAAACCTTCACGCGGGAAGCTCCGATGGCTCTGAATTTGCCCTTATTTATTTAATTTCTTAAAGGTAGATGAATCTTATATCGGCTATTATTTCGATCCGGATCGTCTGTCTGATTGCGAACATTATTGAGGCCAGTTAAATCTAGGGCTTTTCGGATTACGGGTGACAGGCGAATGCCAAAGTCCGAAAGGTATGAGCAGTTTCCACTCTGCTCGTACTGAATACAGGTAATTCCCCGCCACTTGCCCAACATTTCTTTATTTTAATAGAGGGACGGTGAGGCCATTGGACCAATAAACAATAGGCGCAATTGAAATCGAAAAGAGGGAAAGAAGGGGCTAATCTACCTTTTCAGCCCGAGTTAAGACAAAGGAATGGTCTCACTCAGGGGGAGTGGGCCTTCATTAAACAAAGAAACTAAGCGATTGACATCGAAGAAGAGTCGCATGAGAGGAGTGATCAAATTATATTATATGAGGGGTCCCATATTCTTAGTCTTGCCTATCCTTTCTTATTTTTCAATAAAGTCTGTGGTTACAACCCACTAATGATATTCGGGAGAGAACCGACCTACTGGTGAAGATCCCATTCTATACGCACGCAATTTGTTTAGTAACAAGGTAACAAGAAGCGGGCTAAAGCCACAAAAGGGGCCATTTGTCACAAGATTCATCGATTAGGTGGCAGCAAGCTTTGTGACTCTTTGATCTATCGGTTGACTCTGTCTTTTTAACATCCTTGATTTGTTTCCAGGAGCGGAGATGGAATGAAATAAGCAATCAAGTCCGTCTGGACTCCGATCGAGAAAGCCCTATACTCGACCTACTTCCATCTTAATGAAAGAAAGCCTTACTATATGGGGCTGATGCAGTCCGCTTCCCCTTATTTCAGAAAGGGAACAATTTCCTGGTATTACCCATCCCAGCATATTCTAATCCTGCATTTTTGGGGGTCAAGATTTTAATTTTAATAATAATAATAAACTCTCTCGTTTCACTAAATTGCGTAGATAGAATTCGAATTCAAATGCTTTCTTTAGTGAATTGGTAGCTTCAATTCAAGCGCAAGAACAGAGATTGAGGAACCAGCGCCCAGTAGTGCCCGCATACTTTTGCCCTATGAAGTAAGGGGAGCTTTGCGGGCCGGTCACCGCCCTATAACTTAAGGCTAAGATCCATTCCTGCACGCGAAGTGGGGCAAGGCATTTCGCAAAGCGGTATCGAAATGTGGAATTTCGCTCAGTTGGTCATTGAATGAGACTTAGTTTAGGGCAAGTAAGAAAGGAATAGAACATCTTGCCTTTTTTTACCTTTATAATATAATAGGCTACAGAGGCTCGCATATGCCGATTTGAAGCACCAGAACGATCTATAATCTTCCTACGAGCTGAGCTGTTGGAAAAAAGGAATTCACAGCGTAAGCGGGCGACCTGAGGCAAAAGAGAAGTTCTACAAAGAGAGTAGGCTGAGTCCACTAATACCTGATTAAAATGTTAGCAAAATCTTTTGAGGTAAATGCTTAGTTGCTGGCGGAACGGTCTTATGGGCATTCATAACAACAACTAAGACAAGAACGAGGGGCCGGGGCAAATATCCTCCATTCCGAATAGTGTATGGCACAGAAGCAATCTTCCTAAATGAAGACTTACTAGCGGCTTTACACAACCAAATTAAGAGATAAAGAAAGCGTCTCGGTCATCCCTCATCTCGCATTCTCCAATACAATATATTAGAAAGTCATGTTCCTTGCCCTTTTCCTCTACCTCTAGTTCCAGCTCAGTTTGTAAATCATGTCAATGTAATAAGAGCCATCGGCTCCCATTTAGTGTTTCTTCTCTCTTCAGCCGTGGACCTCTCGATCTCCTTTATACTGATGTTTGGGGTCCGGCTCCAGTCACTTCTGTTGATGGTGAGTTAAAAAGATGAATCCTATAATAAGCATCTCATGCCCCTTATAGTCTCCCCCTTAGGTTTTGTTTTGAAAGAAGAAATCCGGAAATGAAATGCCTTCTTAGCAATTGAATCAACTCCTGGTGATGAAGAAGAAGAAGGAGCTGTGAGGAAGGGAATGATTGCACTAGTCCCACACCACGACCAGGGAGGAAAGAAAAGAGAGGGGGATAAGGAGGGCCTTAACCCTGAAAATTTCGTACTTTGGTTTGGGACTGGGCCGGCAGCAGCTTTTCATTCGATAGATCCGTGCGTTCCTGATGAGAAGAGTCAATCTTGGAGTGATATGGGCTGGGGTGCCGAATGCGGGTGACGTCACCTTCCCAATGAAGGAGCGGTATATGTCTTTCGGGATGGGAAGGTGATCACATTGAGTGGGTTCGAACCACCACCCACTCAAATGATCTCTGCTCACAGGATGGAGAAGGGGGCCCCCCCATATAGTAAGGGGAACTGAGTCAAACTTAGTAAATAGTACTAGAGGGAACTGAACTTCTAAAAGAGATGTGGAACCAGAGGCCTAAGGTACATCAAATATGACATTGGGGCAGTCAGTTAGAGCTGCTTTCGCGCATCCCCTTTCTATTAGTCAGGTTGTCAAAAGGTCAGACTATGGCGTGGGTGACCCTGAATTTGGAATCCAATTTATATATGACGCATCTCTAAGGGCAAGAAGAGGAAGGGCCCTTCACTCACTCACGGTACACGATAGCACGCTGGGCCTTTGCTCCCAACGGGTTCGAAGGCAAGGCTAGCTCAACCCTGTCTTTGGATTCCCGACGGGCCGACGTCAGTCTTGAGACCCCTAAGGGGTCGTCTCAAGGCCACAACCACAAGAGAGGGGGACGTGTCCATAGCCGAAAGTAGAGCCCGAAGGACGTGAAGGCGAAGGCCGAGTCCCAATAGGGACGTTTCAAGGGACGCTTCATAGCCGTGAGGTGTGGAGTTCCCATGTCTTATCATAACGTGAGGCGGAGAGCCGCCGTTGGCCATGGTCCCAGGGAAGACCTTGGACCCTTCTCTCTCTTTCTAGCCCTCCCGGGTCGAAGAAAGCAATTGCCACTGAAACTGGCCGTAATTCATAGGATGGAGAACTTGCCTGGAAAGACATTCCAAAAGGCTGTAAACTGTCTACAAAAGGATGAGATTCAGCTTGATCTCACCTCACTGGCTGACTAGCTTATAACCAACCTGCTCTTTGAACCACAAATCCCTAGTCTAAGAAGAGACTGTTTGAAAGGGGGGCGGGGCCCCCCATTTGTCAGTGGTGACTTTGATTGAAGTTTCCATCCATAGTAGCCCCCTTTATTCTATAGTTCCCCTACGGGGGCCCCCATTCTCAATTCCTTATCAAAGGGCAATAAGGTGAATGGAACGATTACCGAAACTATATCGCTGATCTTCCTCTAGCCTTGCCTTTCGTGGAGATCGAATCTTCTTGTCCTCTCCACTCGTATTTCCCACGTAGTTCGTCGGTGAAACCAACGACTCTCTATATTACTTTCATCAAAGTCACCCCATAGGTCTATCCACTTTTTCCAATCCGCCCCGGCCCCGGCTCATCTTTCCTTTTGCTTTCAAAGTGGAGCTGGTGCAAATCTCGATCACGAGGGTACTATAACCTTCTGATCTCGAACTTCACATTGGCCAACTTAGGACGAGATTCAGGACATGATACCACCTCTTCATTCTGAAAGACAATAGCCCATATAATGCGTGAAGAGACATTTTGATCTCTCGTGTAATTCAACGTCATGCCAGTCAACTTAGGAACGGAGTTGATAATCATTGTGAAGGCAAATCAGATCATACACGTGGCATCCATAGAAAGAAGAACACGTCATAATCTAGGTGGTTCAGTCAAACAGTGACGTCAAAGGTCATGGATGACAACTGGGAGTATGAACCGGCCGTCTACCCGCCCAGGCAAAGGTACTATGGTACTGACGCATATCGAGGCTAATGTAAATTAGTATGCTAAAGGGATAAGTCGATCCAAGCGAACCGAGCAAGTCGTCTTGTCTTTCGGGATGAGCTTCTCGTGCGCTACGCCAGGCTAAGGACAAGAAAGAAGAAAGAGCGCAGGAGCTTCACTCTGCTAGTTTCCGCTCTTCCCTTATTTAGCTCCTTGGCTTGAGTGCGAAATAGAAAGCTGAACTGTTCTTTCGTGCAAGACAACAACACTAGGGGTAGAGACAGATTTACAAGACAGGAGTTTTTGGCCGAAGAAGACCCAACGAACATTTTCCAATTTAGTAGTAGCTCTTCCCGAGCTGCTTTCTTACGCTAAGGCCAGCTGAGAAGCTTATCGCTAGGCCTGGTTATTTTTCTAAAGAAAAGCGCGATTCGACATATCTGCCAATAGTTGTGCATTAGGAACTATTGCGAATCAATAAGACCAACAACAAGCGAATGATCGGGGTCTTACTCTACGGACTTAGTTGCTTCACAACCTGTGGAATAGGCCCTAGGCAAGGTCTTCTGGCAAAACACTATATTGTTCCCACTATAGGGAAATAAACCTACTGAGCTCTCTTATTCTATTGATTCAATTGCCTTTATTTATATTCAAATTGAATGCCGAATCCAACTCTCTTCTCGAGAGATGGGATTCTTGGGACTAGGATCTAAAGAGAAGGCTATGAGAGGGTCTTAGCCTGTAGTAGAGTAGGAAGAGTAGCCTAACCGCAGAATCCACTATTCTTGTTCAAGCTGCTTGAGTTGAATCAGCCGAGAGTTCCTCGTCTCGGTCTTCTCGAAAGGCAGGGTAAGCAACTCACTCAATCAATAGGAATTACCGGCAGCCCAAGGGCTAGGTTGCTCTTATTCCCATAGCCTGTCGGGAGCTCCGCAATTGGGTCGTTGCTTAGGACAAATGAGAGAGTGATCCATGGGTATGGATCACGAACGAAGAGGTAAACTCGCGATAGGTTTTTTGACTATGCAACAAGGAGCTAACGAGTCGAGTGGAGGAAAGAAGGGGCTGTTGCTTGTGCTTGTAGCAACAGGACCATCGCTAACTGGAACCTGAAAGCTGCTACCACCGACTAAAAAGTAGCCTTGCCCCAGAAATGGTCCAAGCCGCGTGTACCTTGATTCGTGGTTCGTTCCCCGAGCCCTTTCTTCCTCTCCCACTCACAGGAAGCCCGCCTCTGCTTTTGAGCTAAGACAAGTCAATCATTTCACCTAGATTCTTACGCCCATTCAGAATGGTTACTGGACAAGGCTGGGTTGGCTAAACCCCGGAGCATATCTATCCTAAAAACCCTTGGGCAAATCTTACAGCTACTAACTGAGAGTACTCTAAGCCTGTAATCTTAATCAACATTTCTCATATAAAAATCACAGGCTTAAAGGAACTGGATTCATCCGCTCCGGCCACCAAGCTATGAGTCAACCAGGGAGTCGCTCACACGACTGCTCCGAACATTTAGTTTAAGCGACCCATCGATTCCCGAGTCTCTCAGCCTTTGACAGTAATCTTGCCACGTACCCTGCTCCTGGTTATAGCAGTAGCAGTATAGAGGATGAATAGGATTTCATCCTCTATACTGCTACTCTCAATTGACCAAGCAACGGTGATCTCGAATATCACTTATGCAAATATGAACAAGACCTTTAGCGAGGGATCAGTGCTAACGTTGAGACCGAGCGGTAACTCATTTCTCTATCTGAAAGTGGGAGTGAGGGTCTTTGATGGGCTCGGATCCTTTGCATGATTTCATGTGAGGAGCCACGACGGATTTTTTATTTGGATAGATCTAGTGGGCCTTCTTAACATGCGTCATTTGACGACTCAGTGCATAGATGTCACGAGTCCATTGGCATAGGGTTAGGCCTATTTCTCCAGTGAGCAGTCTTTGACAGGCCCTCTACCAAATCAATAAGAAAGGCACCGCCACGAGAACATGGTTACTGCTTACATGGGGGGCTGGTTGTTTAACTATAACTAAGTTGTTGAATTCCCCTTTTTAGCAAGGTCTCCATTTGAATGTAATGCATATATCAACGAAGGAGGTTTTGCAGAGGTATACGACCAACCTCTTCTGGCAGGAATGAGAATGGGAGGGACCGATACCGATGCGTATGGCAATAATGAGGACTCGGAGGATGAAGCGTGGAATAATGCTTTTTGCTATGAGCAAACTAGTAGTTAAAAAACGAAACGATATGTGCGGGTACGACGTGGAGTGGATAATTCTCGGGTTCATAGATCAGTTTCCCCGGAACCAGAAAGAGGTGCACGGTAGGGAGCTCCGTTGATAGGTTTGACTGACTTTCCTCAGTTTGATGGATGGGCTGGCAGCAGACTCACAAAGGCTCTTGCTCTTGGGCCTGATCGATTCGAGTATCTATCTTTTGGGCAGGGAGCACGCTGAGACGGGAATAAGACCCTTTTCGGGCAGTTTTCAGACCAAGCAAAAAGAAGGGCCGTTTCCCGTTTCCTTAATAACTTGTACCGGCCTCATACTCTCTCTCGCCTCTCTATCTTTCTACACAAATTCCCCGGTTGAATAGTCATTCCTTTACGCACCGCTCTCATTCGCGCTCTAGCCTCGCGCCAAAGCTCTCCCCGGGCGCCCAGAGGTGTGGTCCCTAGGTCCACCAAAACAAAAGACACGATTTCAAACAAAATAACAAAAGCAAATCTCTCTTTCGCCTTATCCTGATCTTTCCTGGTAAAAGACTAGGGCTATGAAAAGCAAGGATGGTCGTAGATCAGGGACACGATCGATTGAGCCTCACAATACAATATCAGGAAGGGCATTTCATACCTTTTTCTAATAAAGGATAGTAGGCTGGAAAGAAGAAGTCGACTGACGCTTATGCCTTCAAAGAGCTTGTTTAGTGCGCTGGTTCCGGTTTAAACCGAAAGCAGTCTACTTTTAGCATATTCTAGTAGGGAGATAATATATCTAAATAGAAAAGAATTGAGTCTACTCGGCTGCCTCTATTTCTATGTATGTCATCCACTGTGTTCGTTCCCCTTCCGAATGATCACCATTCAATTAGAACACCACACCACTGTAAGGGGAGAGATTTAATCTAGTAGCAGATCCGGAAGAGTGACTGACGCCTTAAGATAAGGAGAGCTGGAAGAGCGAAGATACAGGAAGAAGAGAAGTAGACTGACGTACGGCTGTACGGGGAGGAAAGAGGAAGGGAGCTCCTATTGCTTAAAGAAGCACTCATGCCCTTCCTGAGATATTTCTTTTAGTTTATGGCGCTTGTCAAATATCACAAATAAAGGAATGCCCCTTTAGCTTTAGTAAGCTCCAGAGGGCGCGGGCGCGTTGCCTTTTGTTTGAAGCTAGCGCACCGTTCCCTCGCTTTTGAAGCTTGCTTGCTGGCCAAATCATCCCAAGAGGTCATGGTCATCATAAAAGAAAAGGAAAATGCGGAAATCCAAAACTTCAATAAATGAACCGCTAACACTATCCATCCCTTTTTTCAATATATACTCCTCACATGCAATATTGTGCAAACTAAAAATCGATCGGAGTTAAGAAGTCCCAAAAGATATATTCTCAGAAATGATAAGAAACCTAACGAACTAAGGGCAACTCGCTGGCAACTTTACCAAATTTTGTCTTTTCCGATTGATAATCTCTAGTCTTTTCAGAAAGAGTTGGTGTAAAAAGATATTCATTAGAACGGGAGAGAGGGAGCTACCCTGCGGAATGCCTTTCGTTTGATTGGAGTAGTCCTTTCCTTCCTTATCGAGAATGGGTGCTCTTCCCCTCATCATTTGGCAGCTAAAAGTTGAAAGAGGCTCTGGTTCTGTTCTCCAATCACTGAGTGAATGAGTGAAAGTAAGAGTCTATGATTGAGATTATCAAAGCAAGAAACAACATCTGACTTTACTAAAATATCAACTGGTTCCCAATTTCTGACTTCTAGTAGAAAAGTGAAAGGTATAGGTAGAAATCTTCAACTTGAGTTTCTCTATTTTGTTTTTTTCGATCTCAATGTCAGAACTGTTTTTGAAATGTCCTAGAATCTTCAATTAGAAGAAAGAGTTTCTAAAAAAAATTGGTATTGGTATGTGTCCCTCCTTTCTTCTCCACGAAGAACTTCCTTTCTTTAATTTGTTTTTTTTAAGTAAGATTGGATTGGATTTTAGCCCAAATCAAAAAAGGAAGGTTCAGAATGAATAGATCGCGAATAAGTGGTTTTGAGTACTTAAATATACATAGGAAAAATCCTAATCCTACCTAGTTCACTCATCATTGGCACTTCTTTTACGAAAAAAACACAAGATTATCACGCTTCTAATTTATGCACGGTTTTTGGTATTCTTACTCGATTCATGCCCCTCGTTCAAACAGAAAAGAAAGGCGCCAGACTTACCCGAACTGGAAGAAGCTACTGGTTATTCTTAAACGACGGTGGGCATGGAATGTTTTCTCGGGTTAGGCGGGTTGACGATACGAAATGGCCTAAGTGAGAAAATAATATATGGAAGGAACTCGAATCTGGCACCTAAGCAGGTGGGGATGGCGCTACCAACCAAAGAACATGTGGATGATCTCGCGCACTTTGGCCAACCAACTACTTTACTTCTTTGATACGAGACGGGAGAAGGCCGATCGACATTTATCGTATGATAATTATAATACAGATCCTGGGGGGTGCATCTTCAAGGTTCTACTCTACGGATTGATCAATCAGATGATTGCCCAATGTTTACCCGCGCTATAGGTCACGGCAGTGCATAGCACTCGACCTGCAGGAGCCGGTTAACCACTCAGTCTACGATTACGATCTCCGAAAATCAAAAGATTGCACACAATAAAAAAAGATTGAGTAAGTGTGTTAAGTCTGGCGGGAGAACATCTCATTTCATAGGTGAATGAATCATAGGAAGAAGCCAACTCTCCTATCCCTTATTTTGATAATAACCACTGGAATTGCGCCCCAACCTACCTGCTGTCTCATTTGCTTCTTGTCTGGTTGAGTGATCTGATCGCGGAAGAAGAAAATCCATCAGCCAGCCTTTTTTCCAAAAAAGTTGATAGTGAACCTCCGAGTCTGTTTGCCATAGCACTGTTATTCCATATCTCATTACCCACTTGCCTTGCTAGGAATAGGAACAATCTGAGAATGAAAGCTTCGATTTCGATGGCGCACAGTCTTGGATTGGTTGAGCTCTAGCTATTGTATTGATTGCCTGCCTGATATCTACCCGTATCTCCATCGGCCTTGCTTTGCTTGTCGACAGGCAAGACTACCCATCCATCTACAGCTCCTCAGAGATAGAGAATCCCCTGCTGAGCCTGAAACTACGATCTCGAATCCTGGTAGGACTCTTCATTTTTTTCTTTATGGCAACCATCCTTGGATCAAATGTCTCATAGCCAGGGTAGGATGACCTAATTAATTCAGACCCAACACACTGAACTAGGTCAAGTGCTACATCGACTGCTCAATCTGTACCACCTGGAAGGGATGCTGCTAGCTTTGTCGCCGAGTCAATTAAAACAGCTGTGGCTGAGCTTATAATGCTGGATCTATTACAGGCTCTGCCATTTTTTGTACTATTTTTAGTTTTTTAAAAAATTCTTCCTTCTATTCTAAGTAGAGTAATTGAATGTTTGACTCTGTTTTGACTTACAAATTTGTTTTCTTTAAAATAAAGAGAAATTACTTCAACTTCAATATGTATTAAATTAACATAATCCTGGAAAGCATGAAGAATTAGCTTTCGGCTATTTGCCTGATACGAGTTATAGCTTACTGCTGTGACTGTCAAGCTTAGAGACTGAGATTCGACTGAAGAGTTTCCCGCAAGTGACACTCTTTTCCTCCTTCTGTTGTGTATTGCCTTGAGGAAAGAAAAGAGAAATTGAATTGTACTTCTCACCCTATTAATCACTTTGTGTCCTATCACTACGTGCCTTTAAAGCTTTCGTTTCAGCGACCTCCAATGAAGCCCTCAATCATCCTCAGTGGATGAAAGCTATTTTCTAAAAAAGGGAGGCTCAAAAGAAGAACGACACTTGGGAACGGATCACGTTACCAAGAGGCAAACTTTAATAGGGGGGGAATAGCTCGGTGAGAGCGATTGAACTACATCCAATAATAACCCTTTCTTTTGCCATTCTTTCCCCACTCATTCCTGTAGCGCTTACCGTTGATCACCGATGTCCGAGCCTTGCCCGATCGATACAGAAAAAGATTCCCCAGTAGGGAGGGAAGAGGGAGGCCTGTTCACTTTAGACAGGCAGTAGGATTTTAATTCAAGAGTTCCCTATTGAGAAAAGGGGGTCGCTAGACTGAACTTGACACCAAGCCAATCGAGAAAAAAACAGTTAAGCTTAGCCAAAGCAAACAAAATCGAGAATTTAGTAGAGAAACTGAATCAGTTGTTACTGCTGTGGCGGGTTTAGCTTGATACCCAGAGTCGACTTATTCTTGTTCCGAAGGGACAATTCCCCAATTAAGACTTTATCCCGTCCATCTAAAATTTCCTCCAGCTCCCGCTTTTGCTATTCTTGCTGCTGAGGTTGCATTCCAAATACTAGTAGTATAAGCTCTTTCTTTGCAAGAATATAATAGAGGGTGTGAAGGAGGAATTGCACCAATAGGTTGTCACCAGTCGATATCCCGCAGCAAGCTTCTCTAGGAGAAAGGAAGCCCTGTATATCTGCAATAGAATAAGGCAAGGTAGGAATTTGTCGCTGCAAATAGAGGGGGGCTGGCTATTTTATATGATCAAGACGGGTGTGCAGCGATCAGGTTGCGTTAGCCATAGAGCGTAGTTGCTAGTCCGGTGCGTGTCCTGTGTCCCTCACCTCAATGGGCGTCTCGTATGAGCTCTATTATTGAAAGATGTTATTATTATTATCATAACAACGTGTATGTGCTGTATACGATTAGCTGAACCGGCTACGATCCCATCTTTTTCGTATGTTTTTTCAAGTTACCCCGGAATCCCTTCTCTTCTTATTCATGTACAGCTCCTCCCATCAAGAAAGGAACTGATTTCCACTTTGATGCCAGCGTATCTTCCTCAATAGGAAGATCTTCCATTAGTTTCCAAATTCATCCTCCCCTCCCGTTTGCCCTATTATGTAAACGCTGCTCCTCACTTTAAAAGATAGTCTTGTTAACGTGGGCGCTTAGGGAAAGAAGTTCCTTGTCTTATGGCCTGGCATCCCTTAGCATATTTTATGAAATCGGACAAGGCCAGAAGTACTAAAGGGAATAGGTATTAGTTTGGTAATGGTTGGTTCTTTCTTTAGAGCCAGGGAGAGATGAGCATTTTCTTTCTTTTTAATACGCCAATACAAGGCACTAGCCAATGCAGCATTATCGGAAACTTATACCTGTCGGCCCTTACCCTTAATTTAGTTTAGGGGGGCTTTCGTTGTTCTTTCTTCTTGCTGTAAAGTGCCATGTTAGCTCCCTCCTAACTAGTCTAGTTGCCATTTCATTTTGCTGCCCGTGTGGCATGGGACAGTTTTGTTACCCTAAAGCAGAGATCAAAGGATGCTTTTGAAACGATTTTCGGTATGAATTGCCGGATGAATTCAGTGACAGCCAAAGAAAGGAATTCCAAACCAGTGATCTCCGCCTTTATCCAATGAAGCGAAAAGCCTAGTTCCAAAAACGAAGATAATAGCTAAGAAAGAAATTCCCTTAATGTCCTAGTTCAAGACCGGCATCCACGCTTATTCTTCTCGAGGTTTACTCTTCTATTCTAGATCTAGAACAAGGACGGGCGCGGCAAGCCATTCTCTTACAGCAAAAGTACAACGAAAGTCGAAGATAGGCTTTCTATTTTTAGAAAGGAAAGACCTGAACACGATTCCGTAACACAGCTAGGCTTAAGGCCAACTACTGGCTATACTGACTACTTATGTTCTAGAGCGGGGAAAGTCTTCAAGAATGTCAAAGTAAAAACACGTCCCCGATTCCTCTTATTGGAGAACTAGTCTAGTAGAAAGAATATTGACCGGCAAATTCCGATAGATAGAGTAGGGCCAAGCCCTTATAAAGAAATTCCAACCTTTCGCCGTCAAATCCCAAATCCTAGGGCGCTAAACCTATCTTTTTGAGTCCCGCCCTTCTTTTCTTTCCTTCCAGTAGTGTAGGCGGAGGACTTTATTTACGCTATTTCGTATAAAAAATGAGAAGTTTGCAGGTAAGGACAAAAACACGGGTAATATAAGAGGAAATGAATCATCATAGGTTGTTCAAGAATAAGGGGTTAGTACGCTATTTTTATTTACGGCAAGTAACTGAACTGCCAATTAAGTAAGATACGAATGATAGCTCGCTAAGTTCTGCATAACTCTCCATTCTCAGGGCACAACTGGCGATTTGCCAGTGATTAATGAATTGGCTGATGCAGATGAAAAAAGGGCTTACGACGAGTAGGCTCTTTTATGGAATATAATAGTCTATTTATTCTATGTTTGGAATTTCCGCTCGGGTAAGGAATCTTATTAAGGCACCACCCTAGCATCAATTCACCCTTTCGGATAGGATCGCTAGGATGCCGTAGCTTCGACCTTACTTAATAGGGCAAGAAATTTTCAAAAGTAGCTAGCTTTTGTTCTGTCGTATTGTCCGCTGCTTCACTCGAATCCCTAAGAGTAAGAGGGATGTGGAGAGATGAAAGGTTCAAGGAAGCTGCTTCAACGGATGATCCTTCGAAAGCGTAAGTACAACGAGGGTGATCAAAATTTCAATTTCAATTCGGAGAGAGGAAGATCGATTCAAAGTAGAGGACTTCCTTGAGATGGATGGGGAGATGGTTTGACCACTTAGAAGAATGTTCTTCAATAGCGCACCAAATGCGCGAAATAAAGCTGTGCGCTAGAAAGAAAGAGGAGCAGAGGGACCAATTAGAAAGCTGAAAAGCAAAGAAAGAAAAAGGGGGGGTCTTGTCTAAATTAGAAAAGTGAGGGGGGCCAGGCCTATACTCTTTTTTTAAGGCATAGCTTCTTTGATCATTTCCGGAAAGGGGAAGAAAAGAATGCCGATCGTTAGCGAGAAGAAAAAGCGAGAGCAGAGGCTCTCTCCACAATATCCTTAAGGACCTCTCTTCAGGGGGCTATCCGCCCTATCTATTAACAAATGATATAGGATTGGAATAAACTATTCCTTCCCTATGTTGGAAGATTGTAATAATATATACTAATACCTCTTGCTATCGAATCAGCAGCTAAGGTAGCACGAATACAAGCTGTACAGACAGATCATGCTATCGCTCCAGCCTTTAAGGTGCGGAAGTAGATTCTCCGACATTCAAGCATCTAATAGAAATGTACGAGGAGGAAGCGAATTTGGGACAGCTTTCAATAGAACATGGAGCTCTGCCCTTCTGGCTGTCCCAACGGGAAATGATTAAGCCCGTTCGTAGGCCCTCCCTCGCAATTCCTTTAAGCTAAGTCGGCCTATGTTGATCTCGCCTTTATCTCAATGCCGGGTTTCAGCTCTAATCAATAAGAAGGAAGTTAGCTCGTCTTTCCTGTAAGTGAATAAGGTAGAAGGTTTCTTAAACTTGCTTTTCACCAGTCGGTCAGTTATGGAGGAAGCTTCCGGTCTTAGTCTTATATATCTATGTACTTTCTTCTTTCGATTGATTCTTTGTATGGATGCTCCTAGCTTACCTTCATATATGAATCAGTAAACCCTTCCTTACTGGTTGTATGAAGAAAAAGCAGTGGAGCAAGGCAATGGATAATTGGTATTAGAGCTGGCAGAACTATACCTACTCTTACTCATCTACTATTTGCGGATGAGTTTTTGTTTTGTTGTAAAGCTGTGTGAATTGATAGCCTTACGGGATGCTCACACTTAGGAGATGCCATTCTAAAGAAGAGGAGAAGAGAAAGGAAAGAGAAAAAAAACAAAATGTATTATCGTCAGTCTATAGCCGCCCCATCCCTATTAGACTAAACTGGAGGAACTACTACTACACTCGCTGGCAGGGCTTACCTTTTTTATAGAAGTCTCTATTGACTGCTGCAATTGGAGGGGCTGGTGAAGGCACTGGTACTGGCTTAGCAAAAAGAGAGCGAACTTCACTTCTTTCAAACTCATTTGCTTGCCTATTTTCTTTGAACGACTCCTGCTTTTAAATGGTGTCACTGGCCTGGCAACGAACTCTGTATCACAGGAAACTGGCTATGGATACATCAAAGCAAAGAAGGTAGTTGGAAAACGGAAAGGCCTAACGCTACTATTCTCTTTCTATTACAGGCTGCCTATGGACTTCTCAACTAAAGCTCTTTTGCTTGTTGCTTGCTTTCAAGACTCCAACTTCCACTCAAACTTCAGGCAGCAAAAATAGAACCAAGGGAAGCTGAAATGCCTGGAATGGAACTAGATGCCATAAAATAAAGGAAAGATATCTAAGGTAAAGAAATGGTTAGCCCTACCCCCTTGAGACTAGAGAAAAGAAAAGGGCTTGACTTCCTTTCTTCAGGCGTCCTTCTCGAATCGGTTTCTTTGCCTTTCGATTGATTGATTGGCCTTTTTCACCTTCTGTCTTTCATTTTCGTCTGGGGCAATGTGAATTGGGAGAAAGGCGAGAGAACTCTTCTTTAGAGAAACCGGTTATTATTATTAGGATATTTTTCACAGTTCTAAAGTCTTATATCTGAGTTATCCCCTATTGAAACATATCAAGTTTTTCAGCAGTCCAGAGATAGTCAATCTCATTATTAAGCAACAACCGAAGTTGTATATAGCTATCAAGCTAACAACTAAGGCACGCAAATACCTTACAGGTAATGGTTATAAATAGTAACCATGTGATTTTATTCACATCTTGACCCTGTACCCTAACATTAACTGTCTAACATCACTACCCTGTGTAAGGTAGTAACATTAGATATGTGATATTATCTACCACACGGGTAAGAATTTCAATGCAAACTTAATTGCACTGTCCTCCTCTACCTTTTTCTAAGGGTAATACTAAACCCTTAGGATATAAAGTTTCAAGTTAAATAAAGTTTAAATAAAGTGAAAGTGCAAGAAAGACTTTAAGCTTTTAGCTTTTAGACAGTAAACGAAACGCAACCTACTACAGGAATCTAGCTTATTTCACTTTCTTGTCTTATTGGTCGGAATAGGGCTGACGAAGCTGCTCTTCCCGCCTTTCCCTCTTCTTTTGTTTTGGACCCTAAAACCTAAAAAGAAAAGCGAACTACTTATACTTACTTCCGAACCTAAAAGGGTTTCCCGGTATTGGATTTTCTGGCTTAATCTTAATATAGGCTGAAACTGGAATTGGGCACTTGTAGAGATTAGTGCGCTGGCATGGGACTCAATGAAGAGGTTTCCTTTAGGCATACATACAATAAGGATTCCATAGTTGATCTAACGGTTATTATCATACCTTCCAAATGGATCTGCCCCTACAACAGGAAGCAGGTGCCCAATTCCAGTTTCAATGTCACCCTGGCCTGGCATTAGAAAAAACTCTTTCATCCGTCCATCTATGGAAAGGCAATCATCATAAGTAGGGCCTTTCCATAACAGATGCACGTATGGAAACTAGTTATATCATCTGCAATGCAATCGAATATCCATCTTCGGACTCGTGGCAAGCAGAATCCATGGAGTCTGGAGAAGATGTCGCAAGGTCAGCATATATTCAATTCATCTTGATCTGTCCATGTCTCACACGCCATGGCAATGTCTCGAAAGCCCAAATGAAATGACCTATAGGTCTTCTGCTGGAACGCGCTCAGAACCGACTCTTCTTCTTTTCTTCCACCGCAGGCCTCAACGAACTCATGAAGGGATCGCAACTAGCGGCATAATATTAATATGCAGGAGACGAAAAGGTATAGGAACGGAAGCCGCGCGTCACTGGTGGGGGCGCAGCGGGCAAAGCTTCTACGAGAAGGTTTTCTTGAAAACGTTCGCCCTACAAACCAAAATCTTTCTTTGTTTCAACCGTGTCCTCCAGTAGAGGATAACTCTGCTTATTGTCACGTGTTACCGCAGGTTAGGCCCCCTACACGTGGAGGGAGCAGTCACCATGCTTACGTGGACAGCCACTCTGACACCCAGCCAGTATGCCCATATAGGACAGCAGCTACATGCCGCCCTACTGGAACAACCTGTATGCAGCATACGATTTAAACTTTTTATAATGCACACAAGGTTCAAAATAATCCAGTAAACAGAAGATTAGGGCACCGACTACTTGAAGTTAGGATCCGAAATCACACCAACAGTTTCCTGTGGATGCAACCCGGGGACCTCCTTCTCGGATTTTCACCCTTTCATCGGTGGAATTCCCCTTTCCACTGGTGACTGGAAGACCAGAAGCCCCCCGCAGAAAGCTACACATTCACAGAAAACCTGTTGGCCGAACCACTAAGAGTGTTCAAAACACTCTCCGCCAATCCCAGACTATGTGTTTAGTCTAGAAGTTCGAGTCACCACCAAGGAGAATACAATATTGTCCTCCGATCCGGGGCCCTCCCCGTGCACCAGCATTAGCTAATGCACAAGGCGTCTCGGAGTAGATACTATATCTACAATGGTGGGAGACTCTAACCCCAAACTGCCAGATAGGTTGAATACTACATAGCATAGAAGCGTCCTTACGGATGCATTTTATTGCTTGCACCAAGGTATGCGTGGGTGCTCCCCGCAAGGAGAGGCCCCCATACTACGGAGCATCCACCTACCTGAACAGTCGGGCATCTAGACAAACCACGAAAGTGGTCACACATAACTGGGACCTCTCCTAAACGACCCTGAGCATGGTGGACCGAGGGGTGGCGCTCGGTCGACGAACCAAGTCCTCTGTAGAACGTGTAACCGTCTACGAGGTGAGGTAAATAGATCGATATCCCAGAGATGACTTTTATCACCTCTGGAACCCGAAATATCGCCTCATGGCCATGCCGTGCCAGGAGATATTTCACCCCAGCGATCAGCACGGGAGAGGGAGTCACCCTCTCCACCAAGGTTAGTTTGCCTTCTCTCGACGCCAAAAAGAGCTCTTGTCGTATCCGCGGTTGGTGTTATAGAAGTTATTGGTGTGAGAGTCTCGGGTCTGATAGTTTATTTGCTGCTGATCTCCTCAACGCATCCGCTCTTCAATCATCTTCTGCTGATGGTGAAGTTGTGTGTGAATCAAAACTGGCGGTCTTATTGGTGAGTGAATAATCTTCATCCTATAAGAAAAAACGAATCGAATAGGATTCAAAACAAAATAAGAATGATTCGGTAAATAGGCCACTGATCGGCATCCAAGCTTACTAATAGGGGCGAGGGACCGGCAAGCGCGTACCAAGCCATTCGAGGGTAGCTAAGCAAGGAAATAAGCAAAGTTATATCAAAAAGAGTCTCATCAAAGTTTCCAGTGTCGAGTTGTCACAAGTAGGTTTTTTAGTCATAGCTAGACAGCCAAGATAGAAGTGCTTTTCCAACCAAGGATACGGAGAAAGACACTTTTTATTGATTGGGCCGAGGAAAAGAGTGCCCTGGAGCGAATTTGGGAGTCAGCAGTACGTTCACCCTGGGTCTCAGTTACATCTGCACAATAGGAATCGAGCAGACCCGAAGGGCAGGCCCAAGTTGAGAAGCCTGAAGTGACGGTCGGTACCGTAGCAGCTTTCGGTATTTTCCAAGAACTTACAAATAGTACTTTAGTTTCACGACTAAGAAGGTGATATACTAAAATTGTCAGCCGGAGAAATTCGTTCTTTTGTTCTTGCCAGATCTGTAATCACAGGCGAAGAGAAGTGATATTCTGAGTCGAGATTTTGACAGGAAGAATCGAAGTTGTTCGAGATGGGCCTTGGTACAATTACGGTAGAGGGTTCTTTTAGGGCGTCGGCATAGGCGGATGAGGAATATGAAGGGGCAAAACGAGTGAGGAGAATAATGAAAAATCCTATGCTTGAAAAAGCGGAGGGTATAACTTGTAATTCTTTACCACCTCACAGACTTTAGGCGCTCGAAAGGATCATTATCTGGACTGGTCAATCATCCTACTGGGAGTCCAAGAGCATAAAAGGAATCGAGAAGAGCACAGGTCTTTGTTCGGGGTTAAACATATGAAATTGATTCTGGGAGTCATACCAATTTGTAGAACTGGAGCGGAAAATCCAGATAAATTACTAGATGATTCCGGTCTCTCTTCTCCTAAATTAGACCCGGGTTTCCAACCTCAATCAAAGCCTGTGCCTCACACGATGACTCTTAAAACTTTATACGTACATGGACGATACACTCGATACAGCCAGCGTATAGGGAGAGGTAAAAAGGCATAGCATAGCTTTCAGGGTAACACAGGTGTGAAGGAAATGGAAATATAGATCAAATACCTTCTGAGGCGGTGTTACCTACATACAGTCATACAGTACGGACGGGAAGCGGGAAGAGAATAAGGGCTAATTAGAATATGCAGCAGCGCTTAGCCCCTCCACTCAACTCAGCCATACAAGCCTTTCTAGTTATCCTATACGTTATGTGCTTAGAAACATAGTTACACGACTTCGATTCTGGGAGTCCCCCTCCTTAACCTTAAGGTCTCCAAGCCTAGTGAATCTCGGTTGGGTAGCACGTTTATGTAGGGTATGTCCTTTTTTCTTTTATGTAATGGTGTACTTTAATGTGTTCCTTTTTTAGTGTAAGTTTACTGAACGTGTTTGCCACTGTGCCGAGGCCGAGGCTTTGAGGAATTGATGAGTGAAGGGCGGTAGACGATCCCTATATGAGTGAAGGGAACTCCTACTCTCTGACGCTCTCTACTTGTGTTTTTTTGGAGTGACAGGTTCAGAGCACCGATAGCAGGGTAGCGACGACTGAGGACCTTGTGAGGAGCGGCAATACGACCCCCGGAGCATAGTCGGTACTGTTACTGAGGGACATTGACTTCGGCCTTGGGATATGTGCAAATTTGGTTTTGCTATGTACTACTTGCACTCAGTTGTACCTTGTTCCTTTTATAGCTGAAGTATGCATGTTCCTGGCCTACGCTTCCGCAAGGTAAGTGTATTTGAAAATGTGCCAATTGTATATTTATATAATATATAGTGCTAATTTCTGCAGGTCACCAAGCCACTACTGTTTACTGTAGTGACGGCCCCCGACGTGGTCTAATCACAAGGGCAGACGACGGTGACGATATATGCTTTAGACACAAAACCAAGCAAGATCAAAGCCTTAAGGCCATAAGAACAGATAGAGGGTAGAGGGCGTGAATATTTATCTGAACAATTTAAGGCTCTTTGTGAGTGGGATACGGCGCCTGTTGACAATTCTGTATACTCCGCTAAAAAATGGTGTTGCAGAGAGAAGAAATCGTACTCTATTAGATATGGTGCGCTCTATGCTAATTCATGCTAATTTTCCTGGGGAGATGCAATTTTCACAGGCGCATATATCTAAAATAGAGTTCCCTCTAAGTCTGCCCCCACCCCTTAAAAGCCCCTTATGAGTTGTGGACAGGAAAGAAGCCTTATTAGGGGCATCTTCGTCCAAGGGGGTCAATTCGGATCCTCTCTTTGTTGAAGTTGAAGAATATAACACTTTTTTTGTGTTCAGTAGACGATCTCCGAAAGGATCTCTACAGGCGGTAAAGTTCATCTCTTTTTGTTCACTATAGGTGTCATTTACTAACTTTCTAGAATATGTTCTCAATTTTGCATTAAAAAAAAAACGGATATTCAATTGGATTATAGGAGGACTATAATAAGGATAAGGAACGCCATATCCTATGCCCATCACGATCGACTAAAAGAAAAGGAGAGTAGCTTTCTATTGGAAAATAGAAAATGCGTGAGAAGAGTCCAAGGCAGCTAAGGCTGTTAAGCGGTTACATCCCGGTAGTCAGCAACGGCGGTTTAGTGTAAAATGAAAGCTAAGCGGGAAGGCAGACAATCAGGCAAAAAAAAGTAGTGTTCCTTCCTTTCGCCAATAAACTAGACCAGCTACTACTACTACGAAAAGTAAGAGCTTAAACTCCTAAGCACCACTACTCCTATAAAAAAAGGTTGCTTGCTTTTTCTTCTGGATGTGCTCCACATTTCATTCGCTTTCCTTTCACATCGGTCTTACAATACAAGGCCCTTTCCTTTCTTTCTTCGGTGAGTTGCAAGAGGCATCTATTGAAAATGCCAATTGGCATGGCATCGATTTCACTTCCAGCCGATGAGGGCATCTAAGATGGAATAAAGAGGGATGATATCGCAGTCGTCCAGGTTACCTCCGTCAATGTTCAGCTGCCGGACTGCTCTTTAAAAGAAGCAATCTCCACCCTCGACGAGCTATTTAGATCTACCGACCATTATACGCTTTCAAGTTGACATAGGTTAATTCCTAGCTGTAATAGCTATAACAGACGGTTTGATATTCAATCTAAGAGTCAATTATCACGATGCTCGTACAAACAATATCTTTTATTGTCCAATCCTTCCTCAATCGAATAGAATCCATCCTTCTATCACAGCTACTTTACTCTATCTGGCTCTTACAAAATTGTCAAGTGAACTGGAACTCCCGTTGTGGAGTTTCGTAGAGTGATGTTCGAGATCGCCTATGTGTGCTTCATCCTAAGTAGCTAACCGAATCGGAACTGACTGAAAGGACTGTGAAAAGAGGATCTAACTCTTTAAAGCCAGAGAACCTTAGATGCAAATAAGCAGCTGCACGAATGCGCTTTTGTCTCTTTGAATCGGGTGGGAAGATCCATTTTTTCGGGCGTTGTGGGTATATGCCACAGTTCGGGAACAAAAGACAGAGATTACAAACGATTATCAGACAAGGAGGTTCGGAGAGGTCGACTAATCCACTTCACAGGGGAGGATTCACCTGATTAGGGGCAATACCGCTTCGAAGAGCTAGTAAAAGAAAAGGCCTCGGTCGCTCCTAGTACACCTATGGATATGGATATCTTTGCCATTTGCTTTTCGCCATTCCCAGCGGACCCCGCAAGCCCCTGCTTTAGTATTAGTAGAGACACTATAAGGCTGGTATGCTGTATCCCGTCCCAAAGCAGAAGCCAAGAGACTCTCTCAAACAAATCAAACCACATTAAATTGAAAGAGCATCTCAACCTCTTTAGTTTTAGTATAGTAGAGGGCACGAGAGGCTCTTTTTTCGGCTTATTCCACTTCCTACGGGTACCTCGAAGTCATCCGATCCTGCCATATAACATATAAGGCTTCCTTCACCACGGAATACCAATTCTCCAAAACGTTCTTGCTCCGCTTCGCTGCGCTTACTGTACTTCCTGCCTTCTTCCGTGTTTCCGTACTGTCAAACGTTCTTTCTTCATTCTATCTCAGTACGTCCATCATATATAAAAAAAAGCCGGCAGCAGTCAAAACTGCGAACCCCCAAAGCCCGTATGGAGCCGCGTTGACCGTATGACCGCATGCCACCTTCCTCGTCATATCGCACCTGACCAGGGTGAGGACGTAGTCCCAGTGGCGACAGCTGCATTATCGTGGTTAGTTTCTTCAAACGCCCCCACGAATGTCAGCCATCGAGTGCCCGCCGTCTTGTGCTGAAGTGCATTCACATGCTTAAGTGCATGAATTCTTCGCCTCGAGAGGCAGATTGAAATGCAAACTTGGAGTCGGTCTAGGCCGCTTTCTGACGCTTTCCCTAGATAAGAGAAAGGAAATATAATATTCTTAATCCTTCAATGACTCAAGGAATCTTTGTTCTCCCGGATCCGGATTCGGAACGGGAAGGGCTATTGCTTCCCGAAAAACAACATCAGCGATCTCGAACATCTTTTCATATAGTTGTTATTGCTTTTTGCTTTGCTACCTTGCTAATGTAACTAGGAACTCTTTGCCCGATTTCCGGACGAAAGAGTGCAACAAGGGTTGTAGGCGAGAGGGCTAGGGCTATTTTCACTTTTTGAAAAGAAAAGGCTGAGTTGCCCCCTAGGCGGTTGGTTTGCGCTCGGTCCCGAGCTTGAACTCCCCAAAGAAAAGAGGCCATCATGTTATGTTCCATAGATGGCGTGCCCTCGGTAGCGAGGAACAAGGCTCTTACAAGAAATCCAATGGCAAGGGCTAGCCACCTCCCATCTTAATAAAAATGAAAATAGGGCCCGAGCCCGTTTACGAATTGGAGTGGAGAACCCAACCTTTCAAAGTACGGCCTGAAACCAATCAATCAAACCTATTTTAAGACAAAGAATATAAAAAAACGAAAGTCTAGTGGCTAGGAAAGGTTTCTGCATTACCCGGACTGGAAAGGGTGCTCCCGCTACCGGTTTTGTCTTTCCGAAAAAAGATTGTAGATTGACCCATAGCGGGAATATAACCCCTAGGAATAGCCTCTAGGAATCGCCCCGAGGGGCCTACCTTCAACTGTAGGTCTCTCAACTGGCGGACCAGGGGGTAACGAGGCCTCGCCGATTGAGAATACGAATACCCATTCACATTCAGTAGTAGTCCGCTTGCCTAGCGGAGGGAGGCCCTTAATGCTGTCTGTAGACATTGTACATCGCCGCAGTCTAACCGCGCTTTGACCAGGCACGGCGAGAACCAGTCAGCGCAACTAAAGCAGAGTAGACGGCACACGTAACCAACCCAGCCGAGCCGATACGATAGGCGGGCGTGGGTTCTAACTTGGATGCAAATGCAGAGCATCAAGAGTACTTGACAGATGCCATAATGGATCGCATCCCGAAGGGGTTCCGGAGGTTAAGATACTGAGGCTGAAGGAGGGATAGTGTGACGGGTGGAGCGGGAAAGAATCTATGAATTTAGCGCATGAATTAGTGCATGAAAGGGATCTCCCCACGAAAGAAGCAAAAATTCTTGCTATTTTCCTATCTCTTTCCTCTCTTCCTCTTAATCTGAATATGGTATCGCGAGATGCAAAGCCGGACCAAGTTCATCAAAGCTAAAAAGGTATACTATTCAAAAGAAAAATCGAAATAACAAGCCCCTTTTTTAGTAATCCTTGCACCCGGGCTTATAGGCCCTATGGAGTAAATGGAACCCGACGGCTCATATATACGTCGGATTGGTTCGTATATTAGCTAAGGCTCACGGCCACTTTCATCTGTAAGGAAGACAAGACACTTTTCTTTTATACCTCGACCTCGACGCGCCGCAGCCACTATTTTGACTCCTTTTTTTTTTCAATTATGAACGCATATTGTTATAAGAACTTTCTCGATTCCAATGCAACTTATCCTTTTGGAGCTGACGTAACAAACTACGCGAGCCTCCCGATGAAGCCAACAGAAATCCTATCCGAATACTAAAAAGAAAAGGCAGTTTCATTATGGTGGTATACCAGCCGCCAGTTCTTCCACTTCCAGTTCCAATCGGAGCATATAGATCCGTAAATAGATTTGTATGTATAGCCACTTCAGTTGTGCTCGTCGTTTCTCGAATGGAAAAAAAGTATCTTTTTTCTGGGAACATGGTAAACCAGAAATTCTGATGTTCGTTATTCTTCATCCACCGATGCAGAAAATGCTCCAGTTTTCCATTCTCATATGAGGCAGGAAAGTGGATTGGCAACAGGTCGGCACGAAGTGATTCATCATGCTCAAACATGAACCGATCGCACATACTATACCATGGGGACGATTTCGAAATCATCAAATTCCCACAAATTCCATGAAAAGTGGGTCCATGTAAATGATCGAGCCCTCGCAAACAACAACGCTCCTTCCCCATATGGAGTTCGGGACCCAAGGGCAATCGTTGAGTGAACTGTATCTTATTCATATTAGTTGACCTAAGCCGCACTGGGGTGAGGCTCGGCCTCAGAACCGTACGTGGGACGAGTTTCTGCCTCATACAGCTCGGGCCGAAGACCGGGGAAAGTGGAGGAGAGATGGGGAGACCCAGCTGCTGCCGGTCGGGACGGACAGGAAAGGGGGTCGTAAATGGGGGGTGGGACCAGATCGCCCCTACTATCAGGGCCCGCCCAAAGATCATGCTTGCGAATGGAAATCTTAGTTACGCTGCGCCTCTACTATCAGGGCCCGAGTCCCCACGTCCGCTTTTATCCGCCCGCAACCCGCTTTCTTTGCCAACACAACATTAGGGCCGTCCCCTTCATTCTATGCTGACCCCGGCCGGGGCTGGCTTTTTGGGAAGCCCGTTCCCACCGCGCTCACGGCCCGGCCGGCCTGCCAGCGGTAGTGGGAATTCTCCCGTTCCCTGGTAAAAAAAAGGGTTGCTTGGATGCGGGATCTACTCCGCGAGGAGCGGTACGGACGTAGATGATATCATCACGACCTCTCTTTGCGTACCGCTAGGGATGCTTAACGCCACTTCGCCAACTGGCATTACCTGCGCTTTCGTCTCTCTCAGTGTGGTCAGCATTGGGTGTTTCCGAGCAGCGAGGCTAACACCCATTCGCATTAGTTCATCCAAAGTTCCTTACCCTTATGCACGAATTTTGGAATAAGCCATCTTCCTATCAAGGTTAAGGAGTCAACTGAGCATCTCAGCGGCGGGATTGAATACCCGGATCGAATCAGAGTTCACGCCGCCCGCCCTGAAAAAATAGGAGGCGTGGGCCACAGGTCGCACATCAGCCACCGGGTCGCACGACAGAAGAACACCCAACAGAAAGATGCACACTCCTCCATGTGAAATAGGAAGATTCATCTTCCCTTTTTTGTAGTAGTCGTGACCAACAGCCATCAGCAGTCGGCTCGTTGGTAAGGCGAGAGCTTCAAGCCCGATTTCAGGTGGCGCACCCCCCAAACAAGCACCACTCGACGAAGGGGGGACGGGGAAAGCTACAGGCCCAAAACCTTCGACCCTTCTTTCTATATAGGGGTGCCCCGGGCACCTCATCTTGTCATTTCGTCGTTGCTCATTCCCGTTAAGCCGAAGTGTTTGGCATTTCCTTCTCCGCGCCCGCTCACGCTTCGCTGACCTATCGCGTGGTAAAGAGAAGAGAGTACGAAAGAATTGTAAACAGAGCAGACCGCAGAAAGATTCTAAATATGACAAGTCCCCCCCAAAAAAGGTGACTCTTTCGATAAGAAGGAAATGAAGAACGGGAACGAAACGAAATAAAGCATTTCTAGCGGATGAGCTTATCCCAATTATGTCTGGTAATAGAATAGGGCGGCTTGCTCTGACCAACACTCCACTTTTTGCTCTGTCCATGGAGCGTATGAATTTCCTGGAATGTAGATAGACAAAAAAAGGGAATGAAGGGATAAGAATAGGAATTATAGTACCATTGGAGGAAGGGGCACCTGTGGGAACATCTCTACTGACGAACCATTTAAATAGTACGGGTGCTGCCGTGCCACGAGGCACGACCGTGGAAGTAATGAAAAAGAAGAAGTTCAGTAGTTGGACCATCTCATCTGTTCTATCCGTTCGATTTGAGCTTCTATTTCTTCTGTTAAGGGAGATTAGACGCTCAAAATGAAAGTGTTCACAACGCATACCGAAAAAGCTATGTTGCCGACCATTAATGACTAGTTCGAACACCAGGACTGATCAAATAAAATAAGGGAAAAGCAAAAAAAGGAAGATTCGAACTTCCGCAGGCCTGCCTTTCGAAAATGTTTGATTCTCACTTGTTTGAAAAGTTCTGTTAGGTTCTTAGTAGCAGTCGACGACCTTTTCTTCTTTTACTTCACATAGCTTTTCGTCTCCTTGATAGCTGGAAGTTCTCCAAAAGTATGAAAAGCTGGAGGACTTTGTACCATCCATTCCAGTGTGGTTGGATTCTGTTCCAAAGCCCAAGGACTTGGAGCACATCTTTTTTGCTTTCCACTGCTTGAAGTGATTGTGACGACCACGAAGAAACGACGAATACCAACTACGGATATATAAGAGCCGAAACTGCTCAGAGCATTCCATCCGGCGTAAGCATCTGGATAATCTGGAATGCGACGTGGCATACCCGAAAGCCCTAAGAAATGCATGGGAAAGAGGGTCGGATTAACCCCGAAAGAAGTGATCCAAAAATGGATTTTACCTAAAGTTTCAGGGTATGTCCGACCAAATATTTTACCCACCCAATAGTGAAATCCTGCAAATAAAGCAAAAACGGCTCCCATAGAAAGTACATAATGGAAATGTGCAACCACATAATAAGTATCATGTAGAGCAATGTCTAGCCCAGAATTTGCTAGAACTATTCCAGTGAGCCCTCCTATGGTGAACAAAAAGATGGACCCTACAGCAAATAACATGGGTGTTTTGTATTGTATCGAACCTCCCCACATGGTAGCGATCCAACTAAAGATTTTGATTCCAGTGGGGACAGCTATGATCATGGTAGCTGCGGTGAAGTAGGCACGCGTATCAACGTCTGAGCCCACAGTAAACATATGATGAGCCCGAACAAGAGATCCAGGAACACCTATACTGATCATGGCATAAACCATGCCTAGATACCCGAAGACCGGTTTTCCCGAAAAGGTCGATACGATATGACTAATAATACCGGATCCAGGCAGAATGGGAATATACACCTCTGGATGACCGAAGAACCGAAAGAGATGCTGGTATAATATGGGGTCTCCCCCTCCAGCAGGATCAGAAAAGGTTGTATTAAAGTTTCGATCGGTTAATAACATTGTAATTGCCCCTGCCAGTACCGGAAGTGATAATAAAAGTAGGAATGCTGTCACTAGAACGGACCACACAAAAAGGGGTGATCTATGCATAGTCATTCCAGGTCCACGCATGTTGGAGATAGTTGTTATAAAATTGATTGAACCTAAGATTGATGAAACACCTGATAGATGAGGACTAGAAATTGCTGAATCAACTGCTCCTCCAGAATGGCTGGTAATACCACTTAAGGGTGGATAGACCGTCCACCCAGTGCCGCTACCCACTTCTACTAAGGCTGGGCTTAATAGGAGCAAGAGACTTGGTGGCAACAACCAGAATGATATATTATTTGATCGTGGAAATGCCATGTCAGGTGCACCTATCAGAATAGGAACAGACCAATTACCAGATCCACCTATCATCGCCGGCATCACCATAAAAAAGATCATTAAAGAAGCGTGAGCCGTTATTAAAACATTATAAAGTTGATGATTCCCACCAAGAATTTGATCGCCGGGTCGAGCTAATTCCATACGAATCAGTACGGAGAAACATGTGCCCATCACTCCAGCAATGGCACCGAAGATGAAATATAGAGTACCGATATCCTTGTGGTTAGTGGAGAACAGCCATCGGACCAGATTTGTCATTCAAGTTGGAATGAACTTTCCTTCCTTATCTGAGAGGGGCCCCTAACGGGGCTGAAAAAAAAGCCTCGGATTCGAACCGATGACTTAAGCCCTTTTCTTAGGGCGTTTCAAGAGCGTTTTTCTTTTTCACTGAGTTACTTACTAGAGCGGAATCTCGAATCTCTCGACGCAGATACTTTTCGAAAAGCAAATTCTCTTGTCCGCTCCCTTGAGAACCTTTGTTTTGTTGGTTGTTGACCAACGGCCTTATTACTTTGCTTTATGGGAGAAAAGTGCCTCATCGTTCAGCGCAATTGTCGCCCATCATGCACTTGGAAATCCTGACAGCGGAGAATGCGTCGTTACGAAGACTGACTACAACGAAGATACCTCACTGAACACGAACCCAGTCTCTACTACAGCAAAACCATTTCTTGACGTGAACAGACGCTTTCTTCTCTTACGAGATTTTTCGTTTCTATAGAATAAGCACTGAGACAGGCGCTTCTTCTGCGAGATTTATCCTTCTTCTCTTATGCAATAAGCTATTATGTGAACCCAAAATAAAACTTCACATTGGCTTCCTTCCGAATGTGACAGCTAATCAAAAGACACCAATTCGCTTTCTGAGTGATAATTTGTTTTATAACCTTTCTTCCCTTACTTTTTTAATTCAGCTCTCTCTTCTATCTTTCGTTCTCGTTCTCGAAGGCTCACTTACTTGCATCCGGGGACCGGCTTCGCCGGTATCTAAACCACTCAAGGCTAAGCACTCTGGGCGAACGCTTTCGATCATAGCATCTTGAACTGTCACTAGAGATAGAAGATGAACAGCCTTTCTTTCTAATGATGAATATAGTTACCTAATCAATGCTGAGAGATTTTGTTTTACTATACAATATTTTTTTGATGCTGATTATGATATCACTGACCACAAAGAAAATCTCATCTTAAGTATAGGCGAGGTTCACTCAATAAGGGTTTGAACTTATCGACGTAACCCTAAGCTTCCTTCTTTGCCTCATCTTCTTCTCTTATGATATTTCCTTATTTTCTCGCTAAGCCCATGTGCGCAGGAATGATACGTTTATACCATACTCCCCTCCTTCTATTTCTATTAATTCTATTAAGTAGAATATTCACACTGGAAATAATAAAAGAATACCAGAGATTAGCTGCTATTCTTTCCTGGTGGTACCAACTAGAAATGTTAATTAATTTGTTTTCCATTCCTGTCTAGATACACCAACAAGGGAATACGCTGCATAGAACTCGTGCTCTATCCAAGCTACCAAGATCAGTGCAATAGCTGCTGCTCCAGTCAGTGATCAGTGCGATAAGTTAGTTCACTTAGGACAGAGTGGTACATAAATTCATAGCGACATCCTTTCTTTCTTTGAGTCTTCCGTATATATGGGCTACACCCTTAGTCTGCCTTACGGCGAGAATTTCCACCTTGTTGAAGAAATATCCTTTAATAACTTCGGAGTCGACTAAGGAGAAAAGTGGAATTGTGACTAGCCGTGGTAAAAAGGAAATATGAGAATATTAAGCCTTGACCCCTCTTCCAGAGCAACCTTTTCCTTTCCGTCTTTAAATTTCTCCTTCCGGTGAAGTTCTTAGATCGAGAATTTGGCACCTTCTTACACATCGGTACGAAATCAAGCAATTAATTCAACTACACCATGTCGATCAACCTTCCTGTTCACAATTGGGCTTGCTCACTTGACTCGAATCTAGCCGAAGCCCTATTAGAGTAAGGCTCGAACATCCTTACTTAACTTAAGTAATTCTATCTGATCTAGTTTAACCCTAATGCTATCTTTTTTCAGAAATCTAAGGCTGTAGAACAAGAGGGAATTAGCTGCTTTAACCGCTGTAAGTAAATGATGCCCTTAGATCCCGTTTGTTACGTAGGGTTAGATGGGTAGGCATAGTAAGAAAAATAGTAGGAGCGCAGGGTTTGTGGAGATTGAAGAAGAAGGTGCCGTCCTTGGCTTTGATCTGTAATATATATATTAGGCTTGGTATTGGTACCGTACTGGCATGAAAGCAAGGGTTCACTTCTGTCTCATAATCTGACCTTTCCTTTTCATGTGCGTACAGCCAAGCCTTCACATCTTTTTTTCGCGCCCTTGCTTCGATCTATAAATCAAATAAGAGAAGTAATCTAACTTCTGGTTCACTGTCTTTAGAAATCCCTAAGGTTGGTTTATTTTTGAATTCAACATTAGGGCTTGCCGCGATTCTTTTCTTGCTGTTCGTAATTACTTTTAATTAGGCGAACTGATTTCGACGCTAAACAAAGTGAACCCTGGTGGCAAAGCCAGAAGGACCGGAAAAGAGGGTGTAGGCTATCCTTCCTGCAAGTAGATTTCGAGACTCGTCTCTCAAAGATTCCCCATCTCTGAATCGTGGGGCCCGAAACAGTGTTGAGATTGTCGGTAGTGCTTTGATCAGGCAGGGAAGATTGGCGTTTACGTCTTCCCAACAGACTTTGAAAAGAACCGATCCGAGGATCGTCTCGCAAGCACAATGAGCCGAAAAGCACATCCATTATGGCCATCTTGAACTCCACGCCTACACCGCTACAGACTACTTCACCAAGTGGGTTGAAGCAATACCAATGGCCTTAACCGATTGGAATGGAAAGGCGTGGCATGCTTAATCTACACTCATCTTCTTTATTGAAAAGGTCTTCCTAAGTCTATATATAGTCTTATATAAGGGTACCCGAACCGGGGGAATATATGCAACCGGAGTTTAGGATTACTAATTCTAGAATACTCCGGTCAAGCTGAGGCCACAAAAAAGACCACGCTTAGTATCCTAAGCAAGACTGCTAAGGCAAAAAAAAAGGATTTACATTTCAAATCTTAAATACACTTTTCTTCTTCAGTTAGTATAAATTTTGTCGATATCGACAATCCAGTTCCGCAGGAAGGAGGGGAATGCGCTGGTGCCTTGGGACAGAAGCTTAGGTTTGCTTTATAATAAAAGAAATGCTTGTTTGCGTATCCGCGGTTGGTCTTTTATATTAGTTGCCGCTGCAAGTGCTTGAGAATGAGTACGAGTAGGAGCTGTGATCTTAACAATTAAATAAGAGCAAGATCTCGTACGTTGTGTAAGAAAGCCGTACTATTGTGGATTACAGCTTAGGCCAAGAAAACAAAACCCGTAACTAATCCTTCCCGCTGAGCCAACAAAGACTGCAGTTTCCGACTTCGCTGATCGGAATCCCCTCTTCTAAAGCAAGCGTACACATATGCCTACGTGTAGCTTTTTTGAAACCATATTTGGAATAAAAAGAACAAAGTAGGGTATGTTGCTTCCTATTTTCAGAGAAGAGACATCATCAGACTTCAAAATAAGAGGGTTCCAAACCTTGTGATTCGCCTAGTGCTTACCGAAAGCAATGTACCACAAACGGGCTCTTGAAAAGGTGTTTACATAGTAGATACCTCTTTTTTTTCTAAAGAGAAAAACGTAAAACATCCCGAATCAGAGGATAGAAGGTGCTTAGCGGCTTTCTAATCGCTTGCTTTTCAAGCCCCTTTTAGGACCGCTCGAGGGCCAAAACGGGGGATTTCATTAGTCGGATTTAGCTTAGCATTTAGGGGCTTGTTTTATGTGTTCGAGATCTAATTGAGAGGAGAGAAGAAAGAACCGCTATACTTGAGGCTAATAAGCGTTCTTCTTCTGTTCCTGTTGTCAGGATTAGGAGTTAGGCACTAAAACCAGAAGGGGGACTTGAATCGGGAGGTTTGAGTTCTTGTTCCTGGGAGGCCCTTTGCTTTGATAGTAGGGCACAGGACTTGCTGCTAAGAGTTACGAGTTCGTGTTCCCCCGATTGAGAGAACAGACCAGCAACAACGGGAGAAAGCTTTAGCTAAGCCCGAAGCCCCTCCTCGCGTAAACCAAACAAGTGATGAGATAGTTACGCCATTTCCTATATGGAGCCCTATACAGAGATTGGGACCAGCTTCTATGGACTAGCAGCTTACGCGCTATTGAATTGCGGGGGAAAGACATAGGCGCATACCTTAGATCGTATCCAAATCCACTAGTAAAATCCCTTCGGAGTATAGGTTTTGGCACTGGCTAGAAGCAGATTAAAAATACGGTCTCGTGTGAAAGTCAGATGGCATACCAGGCTATCTCATGAAATAGAATTCCAGGACCTATAGTTAGTGATGAGCGTAATACATATTGATATCTACCTTTCTCCTGTGATTCAATAGTTCCACAGATACAGATGTTGTGATCTTTCTTGTCTGTTGTGGGTCCCGTCGTAAGCTAGTCCCGGTGGTCTCAGGCTCCAGGAAATATAGCAACTTTCTAATAAGAAAAAGCGCATCCAGCCAGGATGCGCGTTAGTTTATGTTAGCGAACAAGGGATGAGCACATTCACTATTATCAGTATTATAAGGGCCCGGCCTCTGGAAGTAAGACACAGATACCGGAGCTAGCGTCATTCAATCCAGTTCATTTCCTCTTTTTCTTAGAATAAATAGGTTAAAAGGAGTGGCTACTTCCTCTTGTGAATACGACGAGGGTTTGGCTTAAGTCAATTCTTTCCGGAGATCCGTATCGAAGAAGAAGCAGATAGTATTTCAATATAGAACTTGGAATTAAGGGTCGAAAGACCTATTAGACCGCTGGGACCACTAGAGAAGAAGACCCTTTTCTCTTTCCTTTCAGGAATTCCTCCTGTGAGATAAAGGGAATGATTAGAGTTCGAGGATCGGTTGAAGAAGACCAAATGCTTCGTTCTACACCTAACTGGAATAAGCTCCCTGCTTGTGCTTCTTTCACGTGAAGCACATCATCTTGCTGCATGCTAGGAAGCTGCTTCAAGTCTCTTCCTCTCTAGATCCTAGCCTTGCCCGAAAGAAGAAATGGTCTGATCCTCATTGGACATTGGAAAAGTTTCCAATTGGCTTTTTTTTAGGTAAACCTAGAAGGCCAAAAAACTCTTTTTTTGTTAGGCCCGTTTTGAACTATTTTACATTGATCCACAGCAGATAGAGGATCCGAAAGGAGACCTTTCTATTTGAAGACTGTTCACATTTCACCGGCCAGGTTCGAGACTCTCTTCCCTTCGCCCCATCATGCGAGATAGAGGAGATTGGGAAAAACCAAATTGTCATGCTTTCGGAGTAGGGGCCGTCAACGCGTGAAGGATATTGAGGTACCATTCGAAAGTGACTTGGGTCTATATCTTCTCGGCAAGCAAAGGGAAATCAAGGAAGTCCACTATAGGAGGCAGAAGAATCCCTTGGACCAGGCTGAAGATGCGTCTACCAGCGAAGGATTCAGATAGGCTAGCTCATTCCTTTATCGGGAAGCTCGGGAATTCACGGTTCAAGGAGAAGGGAATGGCTTTTTTCTCCAGCTGCTAGCTTTGCCTCTCCTCCCGTGTCCGCTTCCGGGTATTCTTCTTTTGTGTAGGGACTGGACCCATTTGTTGTGGTTTCTGATGGTGCCTTATCCAGGTGCAGCTTCAACATGAACAAAATCGGGCTTGAGGGACTACCTTTACTTCCTTGAATTGCTCTTTCAGCCAAGTCGAAACATGAGAAGTTTGAAGACTCTTTCATTTACAGAAGGTCATCCACCCTCAGTGCACCTCTTTAGGCTTTAGGGAAGGAGGAGATGGCCTAAAAAGAAATTATTCTCGATACGGGGCTCACAGGACAAATCCACATTACTCCAGTGGTTTTCTTTCTTTAAGACTTAAAGAGAAGAGAAAATAGGGAAAGATCACGCTTACAAGCAGCCTTTTCCATCGTCTTTCGCCGAGCCTGGTTCACCTCTCTAATTACGAAGTGTCTTCTTTCCTGCTCTTTTAGTAATCTTCTAGTAAAGAGAGTAAATAAAGGTGATCCTCCGGCGGTTTGTTTCAGACCGGATCGGAAAGACTTCCATATTCGGTGTAAAAAGCGGTCCCGAACCCATCCCGTCCAAGACCCTCGGGTAGAACGTCACCACCATCAAAACCCGAAGGCCATGGCTCCTCGGGGTCACCTCTCTCAGTTTCAGACTGCTCCGACTCAAGAACATGGTCATAAGAATCTGACGGTGTCCCGCCTTCATCTAAGAAAAAAAGGGGAAGTTCACCCGAACTATCCAACTCTAGGTCACCTACTGCCATCCAGGGTCAATGTGAAAGTCATCATCATGACTACTTTCCCTCTAATCACCCGGGTAGTGTAACCACTAAGGGCCATCGTCATCACTCTAAAAATCCCCAGGCTCATCAAGCTATACCCCCGTAAACCACCAAACGTTCCCCCCCTATCTCTTAAAGACTTGGCTATCGCTTTAAGCCAGCCTAAGACGTTGGACTGAGAAAGGACACTATACACAACCCCTAAACATAAGTAGACGTAGTCTTCTTTACCCTGCTGGCACACTAGGAAAAGAAGTCTATCTAGCGTGAAGAGCTGGGCTGTGAAAGTGAAGTGGTAAGCGCAGTAGGAGCGTGCGTTGTTCGCTGTGCGCTGTATCGCTTCCTTCTCAGCTATCAGTGCGGTAATGCCTTGCATCGCGCTCTTGCCTTTTCTTTTCTCTGCGCGCGTTTCGATATTTGCGCGCAATAGCTTAGTTGACCTGGCTTTGTTGCATCTTTTTCCGATTCGGCGGGAACTTAGTTTGACCGAGCAGACATACGTAGATTATGTCAAAGCTATAGACAACCTTGGCACTCGCGCCTGTGTTCCATACAAGCGAGTCATCAAAGCGATACGGCAACATAATCTATCACTTATGGGGGGGGCTTTTCTAGCTCAACATGACGATACTCGTCAGAAGGAAGGAAAGGGCAATTGACTACCTTAGTCAAACCCTATTGGATTATGAAACCCGTTACACACAGATAGAGAAGCACAGTCTCGCTGTGGTTTGGGCAACTCAATCGCCACTACATGCTATCTCACTAGTTCACTAGTATAGTACTGGCGCATTGACTGGCTCGAATAGATCCCCTTGTTCGAGAAACCTGCGATGAACTGTCAGAACCGGGGCCGGGTCAGGAGAAGGAGCTATGAAAAAAGCACGCATTTTGACTAGAAAGCTGGCATTAGTTTCTTCACTCGAGACAGTTGAGTTCGTTTATGAAATTAGGAAAGGTAGGTTTGAAAAGAGGGCGAGCGTATCAATCTAATCCCCGATTCTTGATTGAAGCTGCACAGGTGATCTCGAGTTCGAAGTGAGGGCTAGCATCAAACGAAAAGCAAGGTCGTGGAGGGGACTACGCCCGATGAACGAACTTAGCCTTCTCGTCATGCTGCTAAAAGAAAGTGACAAGCGCTCTACTAGAAAGCCGATATAATTGCGTATTTACCGCATACCTAAGGTCTTGTGGATCAACGTTGATCAACACCGGTTTCGACGCCTAGACACATGCTTGACTCCTATCACGCCTCACACTATCCGCTAGTCCTTTCGTCTCGTTCATCTTCACAGCCGCGGAGTCACTGCCAGTACCAGTACAAGTAGCGGACACTGGAAAAGGTGAAGCTGGATGCAACGCTGAGGAAGTTCCTGCTCAATCTGTTGAACAAGGCCTGACGGTGATCTCTGAACAGAACCAAGCGCAGGAGGCCCTTGCTGCGAGCACAGATGAGGTACACATGAGTAATTCCTTTTTGAAGCCAGTGAAAGGAGATTGAGACTCTGGGGCTAGAGGAGAATCCAAGTTCTTTGCAGTTGAAGCCGGCTCAGACAGCAAATTTCCAGGGTTTCAAGTGAAAGCATGGTCGTCTCTCTTCCACTCCAAAAGCCATGCTGCTCCTGACGTGCAGGCTGCCTTTGAGGCCTTTGTAGCACTAAAAAGATGACCTTCCCGGGAGGAATGCGTTGATCTTCGGGCTGGGGAAGCTGAAATCCATTTTCATCCGGCAAGTTCCTGATTCTTTCTATTTGATCCAGAAGTTCCCCAGAGTCTTCGTTCCCCAGAGGGGGGCCCCCCTTTCACCTCGTTCCCATGAAGAGACCGGTGAAGAATCCTCAAACTCATCCTCATGGCGAACCTCAGAGGTCAATCGGGAACCTTCTGCGCACATGGGCTAATTCAGAAAGGATAACAATGTGATATCATACCCTTCACTCCTGCTTCTGCACGAGATGGCAGATCTGGATCAACGGCTGGGATCTCCCAATTGATCGTATTCCAAAGAGCTTAGGAAGCTAAGGTTTGTGAACTACGGGCGATTGACGATGAACCACCTGAAACAAAGCTCCGTCGGGTTGGTTGCCCAACGAAGACCCTCTGATGCTGAAGTCGGTTAGACTGCCAATTGTAAAGCTCTGGTCGATAGCTCGCCAGAGAGGGGGAGGAAGGTGTAGAAACGAACTATAGAGTCTGAGTGCCCGGATCCCTCACCTCAGATGTGAGTCAGCTTTTCAAGGGCAGGAATTTCGTTACCTGAAGGTCCACGTCGTCGGATTGATCGGATGGTCGTTGAGATGCGCCATCATCTGCAGAAGATACGGGATTGTGGGTGCTGGCCGTTGCCAGATTTGACAGAGGTCGTTGCCATTGTTGACACGAGCTCGACTCCGATGGAGGTCGTAGATGCGAGTCGGACCTCTTTGGAACTCGTGGATGCAAGTCAGACCTCGTTAGAGGTCATGGATGACAACTGGGAATATGAACCGGCCGTCTACCCGCCCAGGCAGTAGGACTCGCTTGTTTCGTCCGCTCGTACAGTTCTTGCTTTCAAGGCTCAGGTGGGCTCCTTAGTCCGCTTAGGTTTGTAGGGTTGGAATTCCAGCGATTTGTTATGACCGGTGCTTCCTCAAGGAGTTCTTCTAGAGAGATCCAGGGCTGTACGTACACAGTACCACCGAAGGCAGTCTAGCCACTCCTCCATCCAATTACGGATTAAGGTCCATTCAATGGTTAAGGCCTTAAGTCCAAAACTTTCGATCTAGGTCATTTTTGTTTAGCAAGAAATGAACATATTGAGCAAGTATGTTAACTTGCTCAATATGTAACTATATAGTTACTAGTGGGACCAACCATTTTGGGACCTATAGTGTCTTGCTATTAGCAGACTACTGAAATCCCTTATTTCTGATTGGCCGTGTAGCTTAAGGTCCTTCTAATTTATAAGGATAATATCCCGACTATTTTAGAGGGCACCTTTGTGATATAACCATCCTGATAACAGGATATATGGTAAATACCAGGTTATCTAATAGTCGCCGGGATAATTATCGGTATTGTAGCATATATGTGTGAATTAAGTCGGAAGACTTACTCCATGTATTCTGTTTGGGGCTTTGAAGCCGCCAAAGATAACACAACTAATGGCAGGAGGCTTTTGAACACCTCCTTTACTCCAGGCCTGCTGCAAACAATTTAAGTTGATTTGCAGAAGAGGGTGGGCTGGTACCTTAATTGGTATCGCATGGTTCACTCTACCCCTGACTTAGATAAGATACTCTTTATTTATTAAAAATACGTAACACAGTATTTTGGAATCAAGATGATATTGAGTCTAGGGCACGGGGGATAGGTATCAGATTACACCTTATGAGTGAGTATTGCGTATCTCGCTCATAGGGTCAGAATCCTATATCAGGTTACACTGCTTCTGCTCTGAAAAACGAAATTAGTTTTCAGTTGGTAGTTGGGACATGATAACGCCCAACTGTCATTTAAAAAAAAAAACTCAGGAATGGGGGGAACACAACCGATCCCGAGAAAAGATCCTATTCGAAGGTATCCTCTTGAATGGAAGAAACTGATACGGAGACATCATCCGCTCCAGCTACATCAATTATCACAGCATCTGATTCAGAAAACTGATGCGGAAACATCAGTTGTATCGTCTACTGATTTAGCGGCAGCAGACGCTAATATAACATCATCTGATTAGGCAACGACTTCGGCAACAACTAAGGCTAAGGGGACATCCTCCGCTCCGATCCCGAGACAGACGACGAAGCTACATCGATTACCAAAAAATCTGAGTCAGTGGTGGCAGACCCTTTCCCGGCCCCTACAATGATGAATTGTATCTTAATCCTGGATAAAAGGTTTAGTTTTTGAAAATGGATCATATAAAACCTGGATGGATGAGGGGGAATTCTACTTTAGTGAAAATTACGCGGGTTCTTCAAATGCATCTCTAGAGAGGGGCATTCTACCTACCAAACTCTTATCTTATTTGCGATAACTGGCTAAACTCCTTTAGGTGCTGTCTACGAACACCATCCGCGAACATCAAAGGCTGCGTCGAACCGATGACCGAATATATTTTATATTTCTTGATGATCAAAGGCGGAAAGATCCACCTCTCAAAAGGTAGCTCTATCACGCTACATTTTGACGTCTAGAAGACTGATTCTGACACTCTAAACACTAAATTAGATTAAAACTCACCTAGCTGGAAAGCAAGGAAGAGTCCAATCTAAACCCATTGTTTGGACCCAATCATAACTCTTCATTTTCAAACCTCCCTTCCGGTCGCCTCACTCTTGTTGGTGATTTTCCAATGTCGGGTAATGGTTGGACCATTCAATAGTGTATCTAGAGTAACCTCAGGACTTAAAGCTTCTACAAAATACCATCGCAAATACGAAAACCACATTACCATCCATCCACGGAGTAAAATGTACTCCTTACAGTCCATTAGTGAAATAATATTCACTTGGAACCAACTTGCTCTATCCATCCTCGAAGTTGTGTGTACTCTTGGAAGTCCATTTGATCCTCGGTAAAATAATATTTATCGGGAACCAAAATGATATCTTTCACGAGTAACTTATCACGTAAATACATGATAAGACGCGCTTTAAGATAAGGGTTCAGCGGCAGTCCTCCACCATACCAAAAGTCTAGGGGAAGACTCGATTGCCAGAGAACGTGTAACCTTCTAACTTTCTTACAAGATAGATTAGGTAACCGGCTCAGCGTCCGATAGCCTATACCTCCTAATCTGAGAAACGTGGAGAATCTCATTTTAGGATTCATCACTCTACAGGCGTATAGCCCATAAGGGTGATGAGTGGATAAGACTGTTTTCGCGGAGACGGGCGAGATGTCTTTTGAGACAGCTCTAATCCGAAATCTCTTGGCGAATTCTACAGCTCCTGAAAAGGAGATTAAACACTTTTGTCTAGAAATCTTGACCTCCATCTGATCTATGAATTCTCTATAGCATTCAGCGACCTGTCTATCGGTGATAACAACTAAATCACCTAAGACAGCGTACTTCCGAAATCGTAACCCTGGGTACACTCGTTCCCCTGCGCACCAAATAAGCAAATGGTGAGACAGGGCGAAAAGCGGCCATGATGAGTAGTAGCCGTAGCCTTTTGGCTGCCCGGCCACAAATTCAATCCAGCTGGGTCCTAACTTACCACTCACAAAAGGTAAGTGGAATAGATTAGTAGCCAAGCATGAATTCACCGCAGCCGAGGCAAAAGATCAAAGAGAACTCCAACCATCTCAAATAGAAATACCAACGGCCACCTGTCGGTTGCCGAAGATAAATCAAAAGAGTAGCATGTGGTCTCTCCGACTAAATGATCAAGAGGTCTTGTTTGATGAAACGTACCGTCCTCAGGTAGGGAGAGAAGCAACTTCTCAGCCCACTTGTGAACGGGACGTAACAACCTCTGATTAACTACGTTTCCAATGGCAAACTATCTCATCTTTCCATCTCCTTCTATCTTACGACCAATCTTACCCTAAATCACCTCTCCACAGGCACTATGCCAAGGAGGAAGATACGGGCCGATCCTTTTCTCGAAATATTCGAGCCCAAGACCGGAAAGAACTTTGTTGTAGGGGTCAAAGGAGTACCGTGTACAAGGGTACGCAAGTACACCTTGGCACCAACTCTCCTCCCTACTATTTACAAAGATGACCAAGTGTCTAAACGCTGCTAACTCAAGAGTTTGGACAAGAAAAGGAGTCTTCACCTTCTCCTGCCCCTTCTCCTGAGAGAGCAGTGGACACACGGTCTTGTCTTCTTGTAAGCGTTATAGGAAGGCAAAGTCTTCCAAGATGGGACCCAAGACAACCCTTGGTATAATGGCACCTTCCAGACATGTGGAATGTACCTCTTAAATTTAATTAAATTAAAATAGTAGAGCAAAATTATCTTTAAGCTCACATATAAAAGAGTATACAGAATCCATATCCTGTATAGGAGCCACGATCGACTTGAATAAGCCTTTTGTCACCTTTCGAGGCACAAGTATAATCTTGTACAGCGAAAAGAGAGACAAAAGCTATAAAAAAAAGCAAGTGCATATAAAAATTTGTAGAAAACAAAAACTAACGCGCGCTGTGAACGAGGCCGTGGTGGTCGTGAATCTGAAGCACGTGGAGGATCTGGCTGTGGAGCATCCCCTGCTCTAAAAGATACGCTTCCCCTGCCACCTCGACGTAGAGATCTCCCGGTGCCGAGACGTCTGACTCTAGCACTGTCCATCTCTCCACCGCGTTCGAAAGAGCCTCCATACGTGCTGCGAAACCACTTTAGACGTCTGTAAGAGACGCCTGTGGTCTCATCTGCCGACATCAGCTGAAAGCTGGCCCCAGTCCCGAAATGTAAAAGATGTGCCCAAAGCTGGCCAGCAAGCTCCAACTGTCTATCCATAGACAGGCCGGCCTGATAAATCAAATGGAGATCGAACTCCAGGAAGTCGAGGAAGCCCATCCTCTGGCATAACCAGATAATTCCCGAACTGCTGTGCCGCTCTGTTCGGGTGATAGCACTCTAAGATAAGATAAGACGGCCGCCGCTGCGATAAGGCAGCCAGGATGGCCTCAAACTCAGAAAAATGTCCGCTAAAGGGCGAGATGAGGTGCGAAGCAAAAACGCCGGAGGACTCCGGGTGTCAATAAGTCTCCCACCTATACATGCCTCGGGGACGCCCCCAAAGCCTAAGAACTTCCGCACGGTTCAGCGGTCCTGAATAAGGTGCGGAGTAAAGAAAAGTAATTGAATCCGCTCTATCTCTCTGATAGGCCGAAAGCTGAACCAGAAAACCCCTTTCATCATAGAAAGAAGGCCTGTCAGCACAGACATAAGCTCCACGGATATGAGCATGGATCCAACCATGAATATAATGTCCGGGCAAGGCCACAGCTCTGCTCCCAAGTGGCCTAATCGCCACAGCAGTCCGTCATCCTCTGAAAATATAGGCTAATGCTGCTGGTGCTAATGAAATCCTCTCGCCACGAGCTAAAAAGCTGGCCATAATGATGGTCTCAGGACGAAGAGAAGAGAACTCGTCTGGGAAGACAAAGTAACATAGCCAAGTGGCCGGAAATCCGACGAAAAAGGGGTATCCGGATCCAAATCTAATGCGGCTATATCATCGTCTCTTATATCAGATGAGGGCTCAAAGATATCTCCCTCTCCGGTAGCAGCATGACCAAAAGGATTCAAATAAAGAAGGAGGGCGATATCCTGAAAATGTACGCTCAGATAGGAAGCGAGAAGCCCACTCGCGTAGACTGATCCTCTCCATGCCTCGTCCTCTCAAATCGCGGGCGATACCCAAAGCTCTCAATGCTCCTGCAGGGTATACCCAAAAGCCCCATGGCTTACCGTCCTTGGGAGGACGGCGGTCAAATAACTCCTCCTCAACAGGAATGAACTCGTCATATGGGCGACCAAATATCGGTAATCCGGAGATGGATCTCAAATCCCATAATGTGATCGTCATCTCGTCGGCACCAATCCAGCAGGTGTTCACCTGAGCATCCCAATGCTCAAGTAAACCTCTAGGCCAAGTCGACAAAAGGCCATTCTAATTATAGTCAAGAAATGAAAACGGCCTCATAAATGCCAGCAGCTATCAAAGTCTCGTCTGTAAAATATGACGAGCCCATGGCACATAGGGATGAATAGCCCCATATAGTAAGGCCCCTCGAACGGCTTTTGCATTCAATCTTGATCTCCGATCTGAGTTCAAATGAATGAGAATTAGCAACAAGTCCACTCCTGAAGGAAGTCGGAGCACGGGATCCCATTGATTCTCCTTTCCAACTTCACGGAAGCTTCTTATATTCGCCTAGGAATATGACCATTCTATCCAGAAAACTTAAAATCAAGAGATTTGGAACGGGCTTTCTCATCCAATGCTATTCCGACCACGCTTGGTTATAAACTGTCTTTCCAAACAGAAGCTGAAGCCTCTTTGCTTGCTCATTTATCCCACCGCCCTGGATTCGAACCATGTGAACTGATCGGGAGAAAGGAAGCCAGCCACCTATGTACCTCCACTAAGAACGGCTCGGGGACTTTGAATGAAGTACGACCAGATGAACGATTCCTACTGGATGGAAAAGGAATAACGGATAGAAAAATCTACTTCGGAAGGCTTTAGGGGCTGGGCTTTTTATGGATACCAATATATTTACATATGGCAGGGGTGAAGCTATCGAGGCGATCGCAAACTGCAAGAAAAGAGAAAAGTAAACAGGAAAGATAGATTTGAAAAGAAAAACTATATGGAGTGGAGGCTTAAATAATAAGATGCGGCCCTACTTCCTTAAAGCAAGTTCCCTATTCATTAAAATAAAGACTTGGACAACCGGCCTACATCAGATTCATTCTTTGGGGGAATTAACCACAGCTGGGGTGTCTCGCTCGACCACTTGTGTAAGCATAAGGGGGGATCGGATACTTATATCATGGAAAGAAATTCCCTATTCCAATCAATCGTTCTCAAAGGCCTTTCAGGGAAAAATCATTAGCTAGTTAGAGCGGAGGGGAGGTGGCAGGCAACTCCCAATGTAAGAAAACTTCCTCCTCAAAGTTTTTGTTCTCCTTTTTAGATATTACATTGTTACAATCATCTAGCCTTGGCACCTGTAGTTACCTTCATGTCATCGTTTATGCTGCTATCTCTGGGCCGTCACATCTAGTATCGAATGTCTGGCTCCATACCTATGGTGCTCGCAGTGATACCTAAAATGTTCTCTTACTTAGCCACCTCAAAGACTGGCACCTCCTCTGCATCTGCACCTGAAAACAGTGGTTAGGCCTTACCTGGACCTTCTTTTCGCATCTCATCTCTGGCTTAGTCTAGTCCTTCGTATCTTCCTTTCCCTCTTTAGTTTCAATGCTCAATGGCAGTTATCTTTAGAAAGAGTAGGGGGATGAATTTCCTTTCCTGGGATGTCTATTCTGTAATCAAGACAAAGCAAGACACCCACGCCAAGATCTATGAAAATAGAAGCCGTCTATTTATTTATTATAGATAGGAAAGGAAAGAGATTCGACCGGTTACGCCGAGAGGAACACACCTTGATCTGTCATTCCTTCCGCGCGCACCGTCGATCAGGGCTATTTGAACTAGTGGAAAAAAAAAGGCTGGGTTGGGATAAGTTGAATCAGTTTATTAAAAATATTTGAACTACTCCGAAGTTATTGCACTTACATAAGACCAATTCAACAAGTGCTAATGCAGTCGGTCACATCTTCTCTGTCATAGACAGCAGCGGATAAAAGAGCAGCTTTGGTTGGGGTCGGTTCTTTCCCTAAAAAAGAATTGAAGTCGGATTTGCTAGCCGGAGTCATTCACACCAACTGATGCCAGACTTCTTCAGTCTCATGCTCCTAGAATTTTATAGACTCCACCTATTGTGATCCAAAGTGCAGCCTATTCGTCACGTTCTTCAAGCCCGAGCTAGTCTTCTTACCACCTAGCTACTTCCCTTATTCAATTGGGGTCCTTACCTTTCGAAAAACAAAAAGCTCCAGTATTGAATAGAGGGTGGAACCTAGGTTACCTTAACTGATAAGCCCTTCTATTCAATATTGAATAGCCCTAAACCACGGAGGACTAGTCCTATCTGAATGATCCTAGTTGGCTTGAGTTTGCAGGCTACTTTTTAGCAATCTAGAGAACATTGAAGCACAGCTACAGCTGCCATAGAAAGAAAAGGAATTCCGGACCGGGCTTAAGGGAGTTCAGCCGAGGGGAGGTAGAGAATCAGCAGCCATTGAATCGGTTGCCATTCTGACTGGGGTATCATAAAAAAGGGAGCAGTATGTCTTGGTGCTGGAGTAAGTCCGTGGTAAGCTACCGATTCTACCTAATCATAGCTGTTCTTGCTCCTGTTCAACTGCTTTTTTGATTTCTCTAGATCGAATGCGAGATTCAACTTATCCCACTGGAGATAAAAACCTTATTAGTTCAGCTAGCCCATTCATTAGATCACCTGTGCTAGTTTTTAGCTAACTACAAAGTTGCGAAGGTTCAAGTGTTGTTGCTCTTCCAGGAAAGATGAATTACTGGTTCGATAGGGCCTGGAAGGAACTAGCTGGAAAGATCAAACCTGTGGGCTGGGCTGTTAGCGCGACTTGTTAGCACTTTCAGGCCTCCTCTTTCTCTTGCTGATCTACGACCATCCTTGCTTGCACCTTCAATCCTATCAAAAAAAAGCTTGGTCTTATCCCCTATCCCCTTTTCTAGCTTTACGAAAGATTTTGTTTCCTCTTTTTTGTCTTTCCAATGTTGGAACATTTATATATATATAAATAAGGTATAGAACTAGGACTACGGACTACGAATCTTTATCTGTCTTTCTAGTCGTCTAGTAGGAAGTTTGGTTTTCAGGATAAAGTGCTCCGGGTTTCACATTAGCATTCACACATACCTTCAGAATGAAAGGCTTAAAAGGTTTGTTTTTAATTGGACTTGTAAGTCAATTTTCAATGATATTCAGATGAGGTGTTGGTGAGCCTCACCGTTCTCACTACAATGGAAAAATGTCAGGAAAAGCAGTAAAGGAGAAGTTCATTATTCTATGAGATGATAAAAAAAAATACCTGAATCTTCTTGGTCGTCACCCTGTCCACTTGGCTGTGGTGATGGAGGCAAGGGCGGCCGTGCCACAACAGGAATTGTTTGGGCCTCAGCAATGACTTTTGTCCTCCTTTTCTTGGCTTTCTCTATCAGCTCTTGCATGGTCTCAGCCTCTGGAAGAGCTTGAGTTGTTGAAGGTTTTGGACTTTGCAAGAACTCGGCCTTTGCCGCCCTTCCCCGCCCTTGGAATCAACCTTGGAATAACGTTTCAAAAGAATTTTCTATATTCTAAACCTTCCGGATTTTTGAGGAATTCATTGATAGGAAGATTAGCGGAACCGCCATTGGACTTAGAAAAGTGCCTATTGCTATAAGGGCTGCTCGCCACTTCCCGAGGCCAAGGACGGGGTCGAACCGTCATTCCAGGATTTGCAGTCCGATACATTTCCATTATGTTACCTAGCCAAACCCGCCACCTCATGTGCCAAAGTCAAACGGTTGTTCTTCCTTCACCTATGGTAAAGGTAAAGCGGTCATACTTCCTTCCCCGCTCCACATCCACGCCCGCTTCTTCCCATTCGTCTATGGCCTATGGTTTGGTTACTGCGATGGATGGTCATATTAGCCACTCCTTACTATATGGGGGGTCCATGGTCTTCAATGGTTGTCTTCCCTTTAAGCTAGGAAACGACTCTCTTTACCCTCCCTTTCGGCCAAAGCTGTGAACCACCCGGAAGAAATGAAATGTAAGGAACGAGAATTGTTGAAACTAGCATATTGGAAGATCAATCGGCCAGGCCAAAATAACCATGAGCGGCTACGATATTCGCCGGTTTCTTCCTCTTGACCGAATCTGTAACCTTCATTATCATTAGCAGACTCGTTTGAAGTTGTTTCCCTGCTCGTAGCCATCCAGTTACTTACCACTGGTCAGCTACTGAATCTGCGCCCCGTATATCGCCAAAACAATCAATCTCTATTCAAACTGACGGAGAAGCCACAACTGTGGTTGACAAGAGTTTGAGGGCACCTGAAGAGGTGATAGCAGAGACAGCTATTGTGCCTCTTAGATAAGGCGTTGTCAAGACGGCCCTCGTGCCGGTTGGAGTAGGTGTCACAAATACCATGACTGTAGCTATAGAAAAGACTACCCTTGGTGCTACTTTCACAGGATACCTCAACTCTGGGTACTTCGACTCCTGCAGAGGCTGGTGCAAGGTGTGCCAGAATGCTTCTGAAACAGCAGGAGAAGCGTCGGTGTGGGTACCAGAGGTGGTCGAATGACTGCTGGTACTATGAAAAAGATAGCAGAGGGGGTTGCAGTAGATGTTGAAATACCCCTTCACGAGCCTGAAAGTCACAACTTTGATATGAACGTGAGATCATCATATCTGGATAAAAGCTCGTATACTCATACTCATCGAATTGATTGTCCTCCAGAATCCAGCTTGTTTGGAGAAGGAGGAGACATTAACGCAGTGCTGCTAAGTCAAGTGTTCCAGCTTCCCCAGGATCTTCCTCGAAAGATATGAGTGATGACGAGATGGTGAAGAACTTGCTAGCTAATCTGGGGCAAGTCAATTTGCTGTCTCTCTTTATTCCTTTTACTGTTAGGTAATCTAAATGACAAAGTCATCTTGACAGGCTACTACTATAGAAGTGTTTCTTCTGAGCAGGGAAAGAAATAGGGAAATTCGCCAATCTAGAAGTTCCCCTTACTATATGGGGGGGCCTTCCCCTTTTCTTTCCATAAATAGCCCCCCGGCCCCGGGGCGCCTACAGGATTTTCGGGCAAAGAAGCATGATGGAACGCCCCAAGAGCTGAAATTCCCACGGGAGGCTGTACCTCGGGGCACCGCCCACTCCTACTCCATCCAGCAGTGACTTCCTCTGCAGCCGGCAAGGGGAAGTCACCTATGAATGTGATCGGAGTCATCTCCGGCGGTCGGCAAGCCTATTTCCCGATCGTCTACACTGAGGCACCTGGAGCGTACCACCGCCTGTCAGGTGTCGACGAATCCCTCTGACCTCATCCCAATCACATTCACCTCTGAAGACATGCCTCCTCTTGGCAACCACTACGACGACGCCATTGTCATCACCGGACGCATCGCCAACTCAGAGGTGCGGCGCCTTCTCATCGACACAAGCTGACATTCTCTACATTCTCTTCCTGCACGCCTTCGGGAAGATGGGGATTTCCAAGGACCTGCTGGTATCTTGTGTCGGAGCTCTCGTGGGGTTCGTTGGGGAGGTGGTACGTCCAGAGGGAAGCATCACACTGCCGCTGACAATGGGGACCGAGGAAGGGTCGGTGATGCACATGACCGATTTCCTCGTGAGAAAGGCGTCTTCGGCCTACAACGCGGCGCACGACGCTGAATCGCTTCCGAATCGTATCGTCAACCGTTCACCTAGCATTGAAGTTTCCGACACCCTCAGGCGTCGTGACTGTGAGGGGAAATCTGCTGCAGTCCCGAAAGTGCTACCTCAACTCTATAAAGGGCAAGACCGATAGCACTCCGGAACCTCCGGCGACCGAAGGGATCCACGCCGAAGGAAAGACTTTCCACCTTTCGATCGATCCAAAGTCAAACTGTCAAAATTTCTGCCACATGAAATGAAAATCAGAGGGCTGCTTTTTTCTCTGGGGAACTGATTTGCAGAGTATATTGATGTGTTTGCCTGGGGACCGGCCGATATGCCGGGAGTCAAGAGGGAAGTAGCTGAGCACCGGCTGAACGTAAAGCACGGGTCCGTCCCGATTCGACAATGTCAGAGGCCATTCAATCAAGAGAAGAGGGAAGCAATCAAGGAGGAAGTAGAGATCGGGGCAGGCTTCTATTGGTCAAAGTTATGCGGGGCCCCCCATATAGTAAGGGGAACTGATGAACCCACGATTAGACACCAGTGACTTTTGCAATGAAATAGTCACTTGGAGGTCCTCGAGAGCTAAACCGCTTCGCGCCTTGGCAACTCTGTCATCGGAGATTACAATATCATCTCCTAAAAAGGCATAGCCACGAAACACCTTACCAGGGTACACCTGTTCTGCACATGCCCACACCACCCGGTGGTGTGACAGTGCTTTGAGAGGCCATGAGCCGTCATCGTAATACCCGAGAGGGTTGACCTGCAACAAAGGCTATAGTGCTCCAGTTGCGTTTCACAAATGGAATCACAAACCAATTCAAAGCCAACGCGGAATTCACCACAGATGAAGCGAACTCCCTCCCGGAAATAGCTCAAATCACAGAAGCAACGGCCACCGCCGACTTCCAATCTTTACTAGAAAAATGAGTGCTGCCACGTCAGAAATGAAATCCAAGGGACGTGTTTGATTATACGTCCCATCCATAGGAATCTGACGCAAAACCTGCGTTATTAGGTTTCAATTTATTTCAGAACCTTTGGTTTATATAGTTGCCAATGGGGGCCCCCGTAGGGGAGAAAACGGGTAGACTGATCGATCGAATTCTTTCATGGTTGCGAGGGACCAATCTCTCACTGCGGATCGAACATGGGCGAATGCTTCTCCCTCTGATCCATCCTTCCGATTCGCCGAAGGATCTGTATAATCGGCATTCGATCTACCGTAAACGGGTTATTCCTTCCGCCCGAAAAAGGCGGGCTATTAGTCTCAGTTGCATGATTAGATAACCTCTTTTGGCACAACAGATTCTCTCCCCCGGGATACTCGCCCAAGAACTCCAATTTCGAATACCGGACGGGCGTTGGGCTTATTAGTAGGGGGCTAGAGGTAAACTACTCTCCGGGCCTGCCCCGAAACCGTAACAAAAGCCGATAGCCTATTATCGGAACGGGAGGAAGACGACATCTCTAAGTGAATGCTTCAGAAAAATATCCTGAATGAGCAGAGCACCATTTTTGGACAAAGATGTCAAGCGGGAATGGAATGAGAAAGAGAGATGTTCATGATGCAGGAGGCTTGGGACCGATTTCGGGTTGGATTCACTTACCGAATTGGAGTGGCTCCATGTCACAGCCATATAGCTTGTCACAACTCAACACTCCTTCAATCGGAACTTCTCCTTACACCGGGGAGAGAGAAGGCTTGATCCACCCACCACATTCAGTTCAGGGTTGTACATACCAAAAACCAGCTTCTCCTTTTCTTTGACTGGCCCGGGGCCGGGGTCCCCTCTGGTCCGGGGCCGGGGCAGGGTTCTTTGGTCAAAAAGAAAGAGGAGCAGTTGAGTTAGGAGTTGAGTGAGTAGCAGTCCTCACCAGTCCGGGTTGTTTGGTCAAAAAGAAAGAAAGCAGTTCCTCAGTGCATGGGCTGCATCGTCTCTGAGACGGACCACTTTCGCAATGCAATGACTATCTGCATGCTACAGGAAGCTGGCTTTTCTTTGGAAGGGAAGTCATCGTAGATAGAGATAGAGAGACATAGCTGCAGTAGCAGCAGTCACAGCAACAGTCTTGGTTACACCCTCTCAACAAGTCAATATCCCTCCTCCCTTTGGTTAGCTTGCTTTCCTCGGGGAGGGAAGTCAGCTATGATATGGTGGTTGGCCCACTTCCCTCGTTGTGCACTTTGTTGCTTCGACTAAAGCTCCTCCCACTGCTGCGATACCCCCTTAGACGGGATCGCCAGATCCGTTGGACCCAGTTGAACCTGGTTTTCCCTCTCCAAATGGGGTCTGTCTGACCACTTTTCACAAACCCTCGATTCCGCGACCAAATTAGAAAAGTGGTTTTCACCCTCCCATTTTTCCTTCCTCAAAACCCCCTCTTCCGCGTCACTTCAACTTCAAGAAGAAGCGATTAGGCAATTTTTACAGAAAATGTAATCCGGTTATATATATTGATCACCCCCCTCTGGGAGATAACCAAACTCTTATGGACATGGAATTGATGTATATAACACCGGTTAAGGTATTATAATCTAAGATTCCAATACTGGACTGTTTGTCCTACGGTTGCTTATAGTTTAAATGGCGACTGGGGGGACAAGTCTATGTATAGACTGAACATTAAATTAACTTGTATTTAACATGTAGGGCTTATAACAGTTGTATGTTATAAAAGGAAGGCGAAAGCTTGATTATGTAGTGAATGTTTGAATTATTACACTAATAATCGTTATGATGTATGTGTTTTTTATATCATAATACCTTTTCGAATATATAGTTATTATTGGCTCTACCCTGAGCGGGAAGATAGGTGTTGGAGGGTAATACCTCTATTTAAGACATCCTATCAGAGATAGTGATTATCTCGATCTAACATGTATAAAGGTTGAAAAACTTTTGTATGTATGAGATTACTTTGCAAATGGGGTATAGTTCTTAATGGACTGTAAAGTATATTATATTACATGTTAATATAGGTTATTAGCAGTTCTAAAAGTTTGTAACATATGACCAATGTAACAACATTCCGGTCTAAGTTACGGAATCTGACAAAAGGATAATTTGGTTTTCAAAAGTATAGTTAGGGTTCTTAAATAAACCAGTTAATGGCAGGAGGTGTTGGAACACCTCTAATTCTGAGGATTGCTTCAATTTCAGTTATCCCGCTCTGATGATATAATACATTATATAAGAAAACTTGTATAGTGTTTTATATTACCTAATAAAAGTGACAAGAATTTAATTCATTGTTACTTTTATTATATACAGGTCTCTTACACAAGATTTTGTATGTAATCGCTCCTGCATATATGTATTGTATATATATGTTTGGACTGTTAAATATGAGGGAAAAGTAAAGGTTAATTAGTATGTTGATTATTTGCGTGATTAACATGCTAACTTTCAATCTTTAAGTGGTTTATTCTACCATCAGAGTGCACAGAATTTGCATGAGGTTAATCCTTATGTTGGTGGCTCTTCTGGTCTGTAATGGGCTAGACAGAGTGTTATAATTGTATATTTCAGTCGGGTGAAGATCTTATAGTTAGATAATTAGTCTGATGTTTCTCATTTGACTAGTGAATATCCAATTCTGAAATATTGCAAAGTCCCGGTATTTACTACCGTTCAGAATTGGAACATAACGGAATTTCTATCTATACCAGTACTATAATATCGGATTGGGGTGGAAGGTCGGAATTCGAAATTGATAGAAAAGCAAGGATATGGGCCCGTGTAAGTAGGAAACACAAAATCTCTATTTTAGTTCTAGGGTTCGAATCTAAGAGAAATTCTAGATAATGTTTGTTACCCTGAGATTTTCTTGTCTTTCCTGAATGATAAAGAGGGGTCAAAAGACAATTTTGGAGTTTTGATAGTCGCCGGGATGATAAAATGAGGGGTGTAGTTACTGTACCCCTCACACTATCATTTGAAGAAGATGGTGCATTAACGAATCCTGTGACGTTACTTCGAATGGAATCTCCGCCCGCCTCACTTGACTGAGCAAAATTCTACATTTCGATACCTCCCCCCTTCATTCATTGAGTTGGAATGGGAGGTGACTCTCGAAATACTTTAGGGCAACCTCCGGGCGTATAGGCTTCTTTCAAGCTAGTACCACTGATCACTATATCGAACTCCGAACTGCCTTTCTTGCGATAGAAGTAGCAAGTTGCTTCAACCCCGGTGACCGGCCTAAGAATAGGCACCTTTGGGCGAGATCTACTCTGTTATCTTACCTACCTTTCTCGCATTAGAAGCTTTCCGCCAAAAGCAACCCTTGGTGAATCTTCTTTCTTCTATATACGATATGGAACCTAGTCTTTACCCCTGATCTACGACCACCCTGCCTCTGCCTCTGACAGTACGGAGCATAATTTTGCATTTCTTTTCCGCTATCCGCACTGCTATCAGCCCAGGACCTACTCCTTTCTTACAATCTCCACATCTCCTCAAGAACGGAATTCCAGACCAGCACGACCTACTCGTTGGTTGAGTTGATTTCTCTTCGCTTCTGACTCTTTCAGAACTGGGGAAAAGAATGAGTTCAAGATTCTTGCCCATCTGCTGACTGAGAAAAACCTCGTTCGTATCTTTCTTTTCTGGGCATTATAGACTCCCTACTGCTATTATGTATGATCTCTAATAATCTGAGTCTTCTCGTCCTATTCCTATCGTCTAGGCATTCTAGACAAACTCTTGAAATATGTGAAACTGGTGTACGCCCGCTAAGAAAGAAAGTAAAGAGAAGGGACCCCGAGCTAAGGTTATTGAATGTTAGAATAGATTCCCGGTTGGGGGCGTCACCTGCTTCAGCTAAATAAGGTATTAAATATCTACAACGGGCATTGAAGTGACCTATTTTTTCTGCGCCAGAAGATTAAGAAAAAGCAGCCATTTATGCAACCCCAACCATTCCTACGACAGGTTTAGCCATTATAGGAGCAGGAGAACGTCTGTCCTTTTTTCTTTCTTTTGTGATGAAAGATCCCTTTGCTAACCTAAAACAAAGAAAAGAGTCACGTATGAATCTTATATTAAATAGAAGAAGTCAATGGGTCCTTCTTAGTGTCAAATTCATGAAATAGCTTACTTGAATTTCCCAGCCCTAGTTCTACTACTTACCGGACTAAAAAGAGTTCCGTTCCTATGAGCGAAGTTCCTAAAAAGAGGATCCGAGATGTCAAGTATCCTCATTCAAAGGTAGGACTTCCAGCTTTGAGGCCTGATTCTGACTATTCTCTTCTCCGGACAGATATAGAACGGGAACGAACAGCAAGCCGGTCTTATACAGCTACAGCGGGAGTGCAGTCTGACTTTTCATTGACATTGAAAGAAAGAAGAGAAGCCTAGAAAATTTGTTCATTTGTAAAAGGAATCCATAGGCCACATCCGTTCTCACTATGAAATGAAGTAGAGCTCGGATAGAATGGTGGGTGCCTGACAAAGATCAGAGAAAGTGGCGCTGGTATGAGGGTTTGACCCAGAGCTAGAAGAGCAATAGGCTCTCGATCTCATTCTCTTGTTCATAGATTAAGGAGGGGACCGGTATTGAACCCTTTTTGTTGATCAAATTTCGTAAGAAAAAACCTTCTTATGCGGGTGAACTTATGTTTCCTGATCGTCATCTTCTAGTGCTGTACTCCACCATCTGTTGTTAACAGAGGACAAAGGTGCCATCCTTTCAACTTTACTTTTGAGTCGGTCCCCGGTTTATGGAATATGGAAGTCAATAAAGGAAGTTTTCCCGGGCCGGGCCAAGACAGGAACTTGAATTGACAGGATTCTTCTCTGAGTTTGATCACTCAAGAGATTCTCTCCAGCGAGATGATATCTAAAAAAAAGAGGGTGTTTTCTTCGAATCGGATTGATGTCTCCGACGTGGCCGAAAAAGAGTCTTTATGTTCTGAAAGCTTACAGAAGCGCCTTATGCTACATTAGAGAGTAGAGTGCCTCGTTATGAACGAAGACCCGGAGTCGGGGAGTACCCATCACTTAAACTAGGCATTAGAAGACCGAGAATTCCTGACGGACGGAATTTCCCACCGTCTATGAGCTGCACCGGTTTATGTCACTTAACCGCCTGCTGTGGATGCTAAAACTTCTTCGCGGAGGCATCTTCCATAGGTAAGACAAGACCACTGATGTTGCTAAATCAGGTCTTATTTCTTAACCAAATACTGTGGAAGCTTCGTCAACTACTTAAATTAAAGAAATTTTCCTTGTTCTGGTATTGAAGGTTTTCGTCCCTGGGAAAGAGAAGACCAATTTTTTGCTTTGATTGAAAACCCATAGAAAAGGCCACTCCTAATATCGATCACGAAGCCCAGAATATGGATTCATATCGTGACTGCTTCAACGGCAGCTTTAGCCTTCCTGCCCTAACCCGACCTCTTTCTCCAATCGAAATCAGACTTGCGTACTCTGAGACCGTTTGGGGGACCTGCTTGCCCTTCTTCCCTCTCGGAAAAGAACTCCGTAAAACAATTAATGCCTTTGATGCAACTAGCCGGGCGGGTGGAAGTCGAGTGAGGTTATAAAGAACCTTTTTCCGTTCAGTAGTTCTGCACATCGGATCGTGCAGCCGAGGAAAAACCTCATATCCCATAGTGGTTGGATAGGCCGATCCTGATCCTGAAAAGGATAGCAAACTGAGTAGACGTTGAAAGAGGATTCCTTCTACCGAGATGCCTATTCAAGATCTGACTTCGAAAAGGAATAGAATAAAAGAAAGTGAACCTCGCGCCTAGCTGTCGATTGGTCTAATTAACCATTTTCTTTATTTTAGTTTTGAGAGGTCTATCCATCGCTGTCGTCCCTACCCGCTCCAGTCGGTGTATCGGAAAGATCGAGTCTCTAAGATTTCCCCCCGGGTGGGTGGGGAATTGGAATGCATCAGCCGGTTAAGAAATCCCTTACTCATCGATCCGAGCCAGTATGACTTCTTCCCCCTTCCTCCCCCCTTCTCTTTTCCTGCCGGAATCGAGTCAAGAGATTTTCCCGTTCATTCCTTCCCCCCTTTCACTGAAGGCAGCTGTCCTAGAGGCGGTCAACCGGAACGATACAAGTCCAGACTATCCTCCGAATCAGTCCGTCCTTCATCAAGGAAGTTCCCATGCCACTCAGTTCTTACGAACATTTTCCGAATCCGCTGCAAGCGAATGCGTGAGTCATGGGACATTCCAATCTGAAGAAAGGTTCTTCGGAGCGGGCAAGGCATGGTCTTTAGCCAAACGAGATGTTTGTAAGGCAAGGCGGAATCCAGTAAAGTAAATCTTGACTTCCTAAGCTATTCATTCAAGTAGGGAATCTGAGTCAGCTTTGGCATAAAGGAATCTCTGTCTTGGGACTTGCCCAAATGAACTGTAAGAGTTGATACCATCTTTCTCGTTTCTTCTGTCCGATTCAGGCGGATTGGATCACTGAACTGAGGTTCACGCAGTGCTTATCACTCAGGACGGCCAGACTCCAGTCGTCCGTCGGTTTACTGGAAGACTTGCTGAGGAGCTTAATCTTAATGCAAGGGAGACCTTGCAAGTGGGAATAAGTTCTTCCAACTGCAGAGTTTGCCTAAAAAAACGATGTGAATCGGCCTATGTTAAGTAAGGGGGGAAGTCACCATTCGAAGTGGTGTATGGTAAGAGGACTAACAATAAGGGGGAAGCGCAGCGATCATTGGTTTAGAGCCCACCGTTTAAACGAAAGAAGAGATCGAGATGTTTCTAGCGATTCAGTTACTAGAGGGCGTTAAGCACCTAGCCTTCCAATATGAGAGCGAGACAAGCAAGCCTGAACCCATCCAATGAAGGAAGTGAGGCTTGCTACGATCAATATCCGAACAACACCTTGACTTTGAATCTAGATGATGGGAGGGACCCCCTCTCCCGCGCGATTTAATCTCTCTCCCATTTGTCGAGTTCGAGTCGAGCTATCACCCCGATTGGAATAGAGATACACAGCTCCTCTACCCCCCTACTCGAGTCAGCTTTCTCTCTCTTTCTCCAACCTTCGATGATCCTCCTGCAGGCAAATCATCGAAGTCAAGAAGGAGTGATGGGCCTGATCTTCCGATATCGATATCTGATCCGGTTAAGAAAATCCTTAATATCCTTTCTGCGGAGGTGCAGTAAACGAACTTATATTATCTTTCCTACACCCTGGATAAAGAAGTAGGGGTTCTCCCCTTACATAAAAGGTGAGTAACAAAGCTTCTACCGGTTGAGGGACGCCGTGCGATCATACAACTACTCCCCTTACATAAAAGGGGCCTTAATCTGCGCATACGAAGAAAAAAGAACATGTTTTCAAAGACCCCTAAAGAAATGCCCGTTTTGTCTACTTAACATATGGGACGAGCTAAGCTATATACCGGCTTGGAGCTTTCTTCACCAGTTCCCATAGCCTCTTCTCTTCTATCTTTTCCTAAAGCAGGGTTGGCTTTCCCAAAAGAAGTAGACCTTATGGTACGTACCTTCTTAGCCATTGGTGCGTTAAGGCTGAATGGGTAGTCTAAAAAGACAATTGGTTTCTCCCTTTAATTAAGGGGAAGTCATATGCTCTTTTCTTAAGTGTGGTGTCTTCAATACAACCTTCCCTAAAAGTAAAGGTAGGAGATCCAGTTAACGAATAGGCTACGGCTGTAGCAGCAGCGAGTAATGAATTCTCGGATGCTCTTTCTTAATCTGAGAGAAAGTAGTTCCTTATTCTCGGCACCTATCAAAGTCATGTAATCCCTGTGTACTTGTCATCGAAGCAGCACCCTTTTTCAATTCTCCAAGAGTAGCAATCGATCCAATGTGGATTGGCGACTCATTATCCGCCCGACCAGCCAGAACCTTTACGTCTATAGAGGCTCCGTTCTCCACACATAACACATATATGTCCGGATGCGATCGGATTGGAACAGAAGTTGGCTTTGATAATGGGATTGCGGAAGAACCTTGACTATTGGACGGGGGTTCACCATATTAGATATCGATCGTACCAGAGATCTTGGAGAATCGGCGAAAATGAACAACTCTATGAGCTTGGATAACACGATGAAAATGGGAAGGAACAAAGAAGGGCTTTCACTTTCAATTGGAGGATTGAACCACCCCCCCCATGTCCTTGATCCAAGGAATCAATGAATGCAAAGGCAGATTCCCCGGAAGAATGAATGGCATGACAAGCATTTTCTTTTGACCCACTATTCTATAGCCTCTTAGACTGCCGCTCAAGCCCTTACCCATGGTTTTTAAAAGACTGCTTCATCCCATCTTCATCCTATCTTATCTCTTATCTTCATGTCCGAGAATCTCTGCTGTTGCAGCTCTTTAGCATCGCCTCTTTGACACTACCAGATCAGTTAACTCTCCAGGCTAAGCCAAGAAGATCGAATAAGAAAGAGGAAGTTTCTCTCAGAGAAGGAGGTTATGTGCCGGCCCTTATCCTTATAAGTTATTTTACAGCCTTGACTTTATTCCATTCCTCCAACGAAACAGCTTATGCATTGCGAAGAAATCATCATTACTGTTTTGTGCACTGTATTTAAAACAGTGTACAACATGTCTCATCACAGCCTATGGTGGGACAAAAGTAGATGATGGTCCTTTACCTGTATTCGTTTCCCTTAACAGATCTGGTTTTCCCAGGATTATTCCCCGACATCATAGAATTTTAATGAAAGTTCATGATGAACGGGCAGACAAGTTGGTTAAACTCTATTTATCTTTCTTTTCAATATATAGAATAATATGTATTGGGAAGAAGATAAATAAAGATACCTTCTCTAGTCTGGTTACTCCTGTATAAAATATAGATTCAGTATATGAATTTATCTGTGATATGAAAATATCTTGGATAAAGATCATTTACAGATATCTACCTCAGATCTGTAAAATCCCTTTAAGGCAGGGATTAATCTTCCAACCTTCCTGGAAATCCTTACCCTCTATGGTATTTTACATCTATCTATGTAACCAATTACAACTACCGAAGTATGCCAAAGTAAAGTCTCCTTTTCTTTGTCAAACTTTCGAGTTAGCTGCATTTGGTCACTTAGTTAACAAAGTGAACTCTAGAGGTGAACAATGGTGTCAAGGGACACTCTGGTTTAATAGAATCAGATATGCCGAAGATCCAATGAATAAGGTTTTCTCAGGAATGGACTTAGACTGGTTTGAAACCAGAATAGGCCCATTACTTCCTCCATGGCATGGAGCTTGCAGACCTGTCATGACTGGGAGGTTAGGTCAAAAGATTGAGGGAGGTGGAAAGAGGCGTATATTCGCCATAGGAAATTCTATTAATCAACTATTATTAGCACCATTACATAGTTGGCTTGCTAATCTTCTTAGAAGCCTTCCTATGGATGGTACTTTTAATCAGTTGAGACCTCCTTAAAGGATCAAAGGAGTGTTACTCATTCGACTAAAAGTCGGCAACCTTTATATGTTTGAATTAATTAATACTCTTTTTGATAGAAGCAAAGCTTCTGCAGCAGTAAATTCTTGCTTAGCATGTAATCTATTCTTTGTTCCTTTTAGATTTTCTAAAGGATAAGAATAGATCATGGTTAAGCTTTGTTGCAGGACAGCCTTGCGGATATAAGTCCTCTTGGCCTCTTTTCGCTTTAACACATCATTTATTGGTGTGGTGGTGTGCAAATCAAGTATATCCTGGATCATACTTTAGAAAGTATGCCATCTTGGGAGATGATGTTGTAATCTGTGATAAACAGGTTGCTTTATCAACAATCCATTGCGAAATTGGGAGTTAAGATTTCTTTACTGACTTCTTGAATTTCCAATACGGGATGTATTGAGTTTGCAAAACGCTTTATGGTGAAGGAGGTGTCAAAAGATTTATCTCCTGTATCTGTAATTTATGGCTTGTCATCATCCTTATGGATTAATGGCAGCGTGTTCAGCATATCCAGTTAAAAGATTATCAATATTCTTAATACTTGGAGGTGCTGGATATAAAACTCTTAGTTATTGTCCTAATACTCGTTCACGTAAGTTTACGAGATTAAAATAAAATGGTTGTGGATGAAACGTCTTCCCTTAGAACTGTGGTTTGGCAGAGGTCTACCTCTCAGTCCTACCAATCGCAGTTACATAATCCTCCGATTAAGAGAGATTATGAAACCTCGTGATTTACGTCTGCCTCCGTTATATCTCAGAACAGCAGCTGTGTGTACTCCTTACAGTCCATCTGTTCACTTACATGTGACAGACTACACTACACTCTTTAGGTTTTAATCCATCTCGAAAGAAATGAATTAAGAACCATCGGAGAAAGGATTCAGGGGGAAACCGCCTACAGCCTAAAAACAGTAGGCTTAACAGCACCTGAAGTAGATATCAGAACTTTCGTTCTAAAATCGAAATCTCCAAATTGCTGATAGTTTTATGAACTATTGTGACTTGTTTATTAGTGATGACATTTTGTGTTACCACCTAAAACAGCATAATCACAAAGCTCTCTTCCAGGGCTCGGCTGTACACCATATGTTAATATGATGTGATAGCACGAAAAGAGACCAAGAAGAATGATAACCTAATAGTTGCCCAGCAACAAATTCAATCTATTAACTTTAAGCACCTTTTATCATCTAAAGATGAAATAAATTGGTTGCCAAACAAGAGTTCACAGTAGCTAAAGCAAGACTTTGGTCAAATAGACAACAATCCATCTCGAATGAGAATAACGGTCACATTAGTGGCCGAACTCAAATCGATAGAATGGCAGTCCATTTTGCTAACTAAGTGATTTAAAGAAATTGTTTGATTTAAATCCTATCCATAGATAGTTTCGCAATAAATGCGTTAACCACTTATGGAAAGGCATCAACAACCTCTAATTCACATAGTTACCAATAGCAAGCATTCTACTTGCTGTCTCTTCAACTTAAAGACCAATCCGACCCTAAATTACTTTCCACAAGCAAATGCCATGGAGGCAACTTCGGACCAATACAGGATTGGAAATATCCTAACCCAGAAAGCACTTTACAGGTATCTAAGGCCTATCTGATACATAAATACCATACAATACCTTTACACCCTTATTCTTCTACTATTAGCAGATATAATTAAGTGTCTAGATGCTGCAAGCTTAAAGTTTGTACGAGAAAAGAATAACTTAACTCGTGCATACTCAAGCTCTGTCATCACTAAACACCTTCATTTATATGCTGAATAGGAAGATAAAGCCTTCCAGGATGGTATCCACCGGAAACCTCGTTGTAAAGGCACTCGATGAATATTCAGGGATGTATCTTTTAAATAGTGATAAGCCAATTTTTGCTTTCAAATCACATACAAAAGAATACACCTTGGCGTCGAGCTCCTGACGGATCCTTGGGCGAGTGTTTAACAACTCCTGCACATTCTGATCGCGAATAGTGTGTTCGTTTGATCATGTGTGCCCTGAGGCATCACACAGGTTTAAGACTCTGTATAGCCTTGCGGACTTATACTTAGTCTTTGATTTTGTTGTGACAACCTCACTTAATGACAATTGGACCTAAGGCTCAAGAGAAAGAAAGAGCTACGGTTTACCTGTCGTTAAGACTTGAGTTAATCAAGTGCCTACCATTAACTCTACTAGCGTCAGTTATCGAGGCGAGAAGCTGAGGGCAGTGTTGGGCATAGACCCGACACTCGTGGGATGGGAGCAACGGTGGGCCCCCAAAGAGGGTGGCATCCGTGCGTCCTCGGTGCAGTGTTAAGCTGACCAGGCGCAGCCGGGGTGACCGCGCCAGCCTAGAAAGAATACAAAACAACATTCAGTTGTTCGATTCTTTGCTCAACATCTGTCCTGTAGCTTGGCAGAGAGTTTTGGAAGACTCTCAGCTAGCAAAACGGATTCTGAAAAGGGTCACTATGCTAGTTCTTGATGGCTTAACGAAGGAACATTGTATAGCAGTTCATCTGTTCGTTAAGGCGATCTTTAGGTTAAGACGCCGTTCTTTATTCCTAACTGTTTATTTAAAACAGTGTGCATCCGATAAGGTATGGATCTGGAAAACCGTGTGAAGGCTCTCTACCTATTTTCGTCTCCTTAACTAGATCTGGACTACCGCGAATTATTCCTGCGTTCCACCGACGATTAATATTGAAGGAGGACGATAGGGCAGACTTGTTAGTCAAATTCTACCTTTTCGATCTACAAGATAATTCTTGTAGAACGGAAGGTGTCTCGTAGTATGTTCAGGTCTGTGGTTACTCCTATCTCTGATTTGGATAGTGTACAATCTTTTATTAATGGTTTGAAAGTGAATTTCAAATCCTTATTAAAGAGGTACATACCCGGTTTATTTCAAGGTTTGTCTTGGGTCCCGTCTTTCCAGGCGTTGCCCTCCTATCGGGCTTACAAGAGGGTGTGTCAGTGGCTTAACCCAGGAAAGAATCTAGAAGAAATCACCTTTTCTAGTTCAGACCTTTGAGGTAGGACTAATACTTTTACTGAGGCACAGCCTCGACAGCTTAATGGATATCCTGGGTAAAGTAAAGACTCTACCCTTAACTGCGATGGAGATACAGTTTGAGATATGCGGTACCGCTGGGTTTAATCATTGCATTCTGTCTTTGGTAGCAATGAAATGGTAAATATGGATCATCCAATGAGGGTCGAGATTGAGAAATTTTAGCTGCATTTCTTGTCGGTCGACCCGCCCGGATATCAATGACTGCGGGGATGCCTAAGAGCAACGGATTCTTCATCTGCACCTGAACCTGAAAGAGCCTATTCGAGAACAGTATGAGCAGATTCGATGCATCAATGAATGTGCTTGCGTCGTCCTCATCAACAGTAAAGTGTTAACAACCCGAAAGGCAACACCAGCTCTTTCTATCAAAGAGGAGCGACGGGCTAACCGGCTTCTAGTGCCTTGTAGGGAAAGAGAGGTTCTCTAGGCAGATAGAGAAGGAAGAATGCTGAAATGAGAGTTGTATTTAGTAGCGCCGGCGCCTCATCCAAATGAGACTTGGAAAGCGAGATAGGGCCTTAACTGGGAGGCAGGAAGAAGACTATACGAGTGGTTCGGGAAGGAATCTCTTTGACTTTCTGGTGCCATAGCTTCGACTCCACCCCAGTAATAGTAAGAGGAGGAGGCCGCTACTTTTACTTTACCCTCTTTTCAGGGAGATCGGGATGAGGCAAAAGGGGGCTTTATTAAAGTCCTCTGGCTCGTCCACTAAGTGAGTGAAAGAGGTCTCATTGGGAGAATTGGGAAGAGAGAAGGTCCCACTATGTGAAAGAAGAGCTTTTTCTCTCATATTCACTTCTATAGAATAGGTAGTTCGTTTAGCCGCAGCTGACCCGGGATGCTCCCAACGGTCGGACTCCTCATTGGAAAAAGAATGGCAAAGGGTGGTCTACGATCAGAAAGAAAGTATCATCCCGACTATTCAAAGCATCGAGAAAATAATAAGCAAAAATGGCTTATATTGTCCTTACAATTTCACTAGAGTTTTCACTTTCTTCATAAGTAAGAAAGGTTCTTAGCCTACGGCTTTCAAAAAGGGCGGTCGATCATAGATACAATCTGTGATGTCAAGCTTCAAGATTCATCTATGGCTATGGAACATTCTCTAATCAAACCAAGAAATTGACAATTGACTCTCTAAGGACTTTATAAGAAGAAGGAGCGTAGCCTTCTTTCTGCTTTTTCTTCCATACCATAATATTTTTTAAAATAAAAATCACTTAAAGTGAAGGGACATTACAACTAAAAAAGACAGGATGTTAATATGTTAGGCTAAGGCACCTCTCACTTGAAAGCATGCCATCCAATTCATTATTGAAAGCCTGAGTTCAGTTACAAAATGAACTCTTTGCAGGACTTCACCCTAGAATTCCTGAACACCCGGTGACATTTCATTTAGGATACTTTCCTACTTGAAAGATTTTCTATGAAGAAGTATGAAAGCGCAGTAGAGTGATCTCTGCGCCCAGAGTAATAGAAATCTATCTGATTAGCCCATGGGCTGAATTGGTCCTTTAGGTGGGATTGATCCCTGTACCCCCTTCTCACTCGGTTAGTATTCGGATAGTGTTCACCCAACCGTCCTTTCTCTTTTCTCTTTTGACCCTAGACTTCCATCCTCCAAAAGGAGGAATGAAGTCTGTCTCACCTCCAATTAGCTTTTGGCCTCTATTCCTCCTATCCTAGGTAGGGTATCTCGGGCTTCATTTCGTAAGCGTAAGCTATATAAAGAGAGCCATTCTATGAAGGGTAAGCGAAAAAAGGAAGTTCCTTGACCCGATTCTCTATTCAATTCATCCCTATCCCTATACGAGTTGATGTCAGGACTATATACTCCATAGTTCTTTTGGAATGAACCCACCACGCGGAATGGGTCTACCTGGCTTCGGATAAAACTTCCCCTCTGGATCGCTAGACCACGGACCTGAGAGCCGAATCCCTTGAATTCTCTCAACCTCGTGACCCTTTTGACTATGAAACGGTCTCTGTCAGCCTTACCAGCTGTCCGAGATGAGCGTCCAAACCGAATCGATCTTTTTGCCCCCCTCCGCTATCCCTTCCCGTCTTCGTTTAGCAGCGAACTCAAGGATGGCCTTTATGTATGAGCCGAAAAGGAGGTATCCATAGATACCAACCAAACTAGCTAGTCAGGGAAGGTAGGTAAGTAAGAGGTGGATCTAGGGAGTCTTTACTTCTTCGACTTCTTATTCTTATTCATAGTTGAGATACTCCCAACCTCCACCAATCATCGTAACCTTTCGATCTGTTTATAGGGGGTCAGGAGCAGAGGTTGTAGTATCGTAGCTAATGCTGTTTGATCACCGTCACGAGATTTTTTTTCAGCTACTATAGCTAGCTTTCATTCCGTTTGATTGAAGACTGGAATCTTAATGCGATCTGAGAGCGGATCTAGGAATCCCCTGGTAGTGGTAGTTGGTGAAATCCGATAATCGATTGGCTTTAGAAAGGCTTTCCCAACCGTCACATTGTAACTGAAAGTCCTGCCTACAAGTAGGCTTAGGGTAGTCCTCGACAACCTTCTTCTTTTTTGGGAAAGACCCGTAGGCTATGGATCTCACTAATGGAATGGGGCTATAACCATATTTCCATGGTCTAGGTTCAAGGACAATACAGATTTCAGTATCTAAGCTAAGGCTTCATGGACCCAATTTTTAGGGCTTTTAAGGACGGACTCGCGAGTGTCCCAGGGATTGACCGGTGACACTACTAACTTAATTGACCTAATAGCGGCTTATTTTGCTTAAACATGTTCTCTCCTCGAGGCCTATACACCTTCTTGCTATGTCTTTTTCCAGAATCCATAGAACCGGCTTAGTGCCATTACTGTCAGCGGCGGATGCTTGGCGGTTGCAACGGTGAAAAGTCCCTACCTATAAGTGTCCCTCTTTAGGGAGGTCAATAAATCTCACTCGTTAGTGACATTTCACTTTCAAAAACAGACAGAAGTTGATTCGTTGCAAATTCGGGGGGCAAAGAGAGGGCTATTCAAACCAATCTAACCATGAAGGCTAGCTAGTCCAATGCTAGGGGATTCGATTCATCTCTATCAATGACTTAACCACCTTCCCAAATGAAACTCATTCAAGCATTCGTTCCGAGTCGCCAATAGGAAGAAGAGCTGATTCAACGTTAGCAAGAAGAGCTTCTTTTTCCTCCCCTAGGGAAGTCAGATAGCAGCTAAGACCGCTTCTTCCGCATCAACTGGTGATTCTTTCATTGGAGAATGGACTGCTATCACTCGTCTGCGAACTCTTGTCAATTCTTCTTATCTAGTGGAATGTTCTTTCAAGCCTAGTTTTTTTTGATTCTAAAAAGCCTTCCTCAAAGGACAGACGTCAGGCCAAAGCTGTGAAATGGGAACCCAACCCCTTTGCACCAACTAAGAATTCCTCTTCCTAGGCAACTAAGAGAAGGCGCCTAGCAATTTGACTTGACTGAGATGCGCGGGATTCCCAACTATCAATGCCACATCTCCTTCATCTTCGTACTGGATTGAGACCGGAGAATTGAATTTTGCTTTTCTTACGGGATCTCCTATTAATGCTTCTGCGAATAGACCTCTTTCCCGAATTCAAGTGCTTTGAACCTAGTATAGACCTACTTTACTTAGGCCATCGCCCACAGGGGAACTTCGCTTTGCTTTAACAAGGGTAAAGAAAGGTGGTCTTTTAACCAAAGAACTCGATCCAGTGCCGGCTCGTGCATTCTACTGGTCGCCTTCACGTGTGAAGCCAGGCACGGATATATATATAAGACATAGACCAAAGTACGAGATTCCCCACACCATAAAATAAAGCAAAGAGTCTATTTTAAAATCACTGATTTTGCTCACTCAGCCAGGCGTAAGCCGATGAAACTCAACTAATCGAATAGGGGATGTGGTCTTCACAGGACCAATATCAAGTTTTGAGTCTGTCTATATGCCTTCCTCTAAAAATCCGTGCGATACAAACGAGAAAGCTGGAGATCGGTTAGTGGGGTCGGACCCCCTTACTTTAGCTTGCTTTCTTTAGAGATCGGCAACTTGACTTTTCAATTATCGTATATGTATATAAAGAAGAAAGATTGGATTTGTCTTTCCTTGATGCCGGAGTTAAGGCAGCCTAAACTGCCAACATGTCAGAGGAAGCTCGGAACAAGGAGGATTAGGTAGCGATTTGACAGTGCCAGAGTTGAGCTTGGAAGAACTGCTGATTCGAGAACAAGAATTCTAACTGGGGTTTTTATTCCTTTTTTAATATAATAATATAAATATTTGTTCTTGGCATCATCAATTCCTTTTTCGTAGGCTCTGCCTTCCCCGGTCTTCATTAGTATGCTTACTCAGTGCTGTGAAACCAATGGTGAGGATTGGTCACATAGGTGACCCAATAATCATATGGTCATATACACAAAAAACCTAAAAAAGACTGGAAACACTCCATTCATCATGGTGTATGGAGCTGAAGCTCTCATTCCCCGGTCACCAGTCTATGATTGGCAGTACCGCATCGATTGGGAGACATAGAAAGCGATCGTTTACACAAATTGATCCATCCCGAGGATCGCCTGTGCGCGAGCAACAGCGTCAAGCTTGGCATGATAGGCAGTTACGTCAGAAACCTATTTTCAAAGGTTAGCTACAGCTACACGGAGCATCTCTTTCTTACCCCTCGGGTGGTCACAGGGAAGCTCTCTAATAGATAACTGAAGACAAAGGAAATGAACTACAGCAAAGGACTTCAACTCAACTTAAAAACAAGGATAACCATTCTCAGGAATCAGAGCTGAATTCACCCAGCAGCTCTGTTCTCAGTAGGAGAAGACTCGCAACCAGATCATGGTGATACTTCAATAGTGTGACGTCATGCTCGATTCCAACTTTCGTCTTTGCATTCAATGCATGAATCCTCCGGAAAGTAGCCCAGCCGATTACTATTATAGGATAGGGATGTCACGTCCGGTACATGCTCATTTAGTTCTGATTCACGTGCACCCCTTATGCGTCCCCTTTTTCAACTATTCTTCCTCCCCTCGTAGATTTACTGTTCTGTGCGAAGAAGGCAAGAATGCCCCTTTCATCTTTCTCGACTATAAGAAATGCTATCTCAATTCACTTATTGTTAAGCATACCGGCGTCTGCACGGGAGCAGATTTGCCGATGGATGGAAGGCTGCTGCTCTGTCTACCATCGAGTTATCGGCCAACAAGGAAGAGCATTAGGGAGCTCGTCCACTCTTTCATCCGCTGATGCTACTTTTCGTCCTTATTGAGGGGAACCACTCAGATTGAGTGCCAGGTATGGTATTAATGTTAATTAGTTCTCCGGGTCCACCAACCAAAGCATTCCTTCCTCCATTCAATAGCAATGAATGATCCCATTGGGCAGTCTTTACCCCTGCTCTTTGGTCCCCAAAAGCTACTGAAAGTCCTAATTCAGAGCCATATATTCCAGTCCGGATCGAGGAGCCAAACAACCAACTAGCTGATATCCTTAACTGCAAAACTGCTCCGAGTGGTTAGCGAACTATTTAAGTAGATAAGTTCCAGTCCGCATTGAGGAGCCAACCCCAAGCAAGCAAGGTGAAGCAGAAACAGCAGCTCTTTCTTTTTGATGAGTTGAAACTCAAGAGGTCTTCTTTTTTGTTTTTTAATACCTATATTGTGGTAAGTTAACTCTATCTCACTAATGATTATAAGCGCATTTTTTTCCCTCGGCTCGGACTCATAATCATAAGCTTGAACAAGCTCCAAAGAGAAGAGAAGGAAGAGTCGCCGAAACCTGAGATGCCACCTTACGAGTCAGTATGAAATACTGCAATCTCATCGACTAGCCGCTTTCTCAGAGTTTAGCCGCTAGGCGAAGAAGAGGCCGGCACTAGAAGGATCGGCAGAAGAAATAGCTACATTCGAGGATCAAGCGACTGTGCCCGGAATTGACCTGAACTCCACAAATTTCCTTCTTTAGAAACGCTAATGGAAGCAATTCAATTAGCGATTAAACTCATATTCGATAGGAATCAAAGCCCCAGGCATTAGCAAAAAGAGTAGAACTTGACAGAGAAGTGAAGAATAGACATAGACACTCGAAAAAAGCGAAGAGGGAGGGCCTGGACCTGGATGCTAGGCATCCCCGACGGCTTAGAATATGGTGCTAAAAGTCCCGAACTGAGGGAAAGCTCTAGGGAAGAACCCTAGCGCCCCAAAATAAAATGGAAAATTTCCCCTTTTAAGAAAAAAAAGGTAAGGCTACTCCGCACTACCTTACATTAAGTTCTTTCTTGTGTTAATAGATAGGGCGATGTTCATACTTGGGATAACTTAAACTTACTTCAATACTCCCACAATACAGGAAAGCTAGTGCTCGGGAATGCGCTCCTTACATGCATATTAAAGTAGCAGTCCTTAGGGGCGCCTACCCGCAACAGAAAGGAAGAAGACACTTTGGAAGGGAAGAGTATGAGGGGTCCGGGGGACAAGGAGAAGAAAGGGACATAAAGCCTAGTAGCTTTATTGATTCTAGTATTTCCGTAGGTAGTCACAGAAACTATACTGCTGTAGGAATGTTAGAATACTGTCCGGATTCAGGAGAGGCACCTTACCTTACGTGGACGATTCTCTCTGGGTTAGTCGGTCTTTCCTAATTGAGAGAGGAGTCCACTTACTGGCAGTATAGACAAGCTCGAAAAACAGCTATCGAGGAGTATGGACACGCAGGGGTGAAGAAGGCGACGCCGACTGGGGGATCTTCTGGGTTGTGGGGGGTTACTCAGGGGCTCAGAACAAAGAGCGGAGGAGGATGTTGTTATTTTTGTTGAATTCGGCGTTACAACGAGAGTGGTCAGCGAGTTAAAGCTGTGGACTAAAAGTAGCTCCCAGCTACTTGCAGCCCGGGCTTAAGCTCCTTTAGCTACGGTTGCTGAGAGTTAGTAGTCAAATAGTTAGTATTCTTTTGGTGGTTAGGGCGCTTAGCTCGGGCCGAGAGGAGAGATCAAGTCAGTCTGAAGCTTTCCCAAAACTGCCTTCCTTCCTCTCTCTTGTTCATTAAACTCAGAACTCGGAACTCCAGCAACTCGCTGCTGTAGCTCGGTTAGCTGCGGGTTAAGAAGAGGGAAGAGATTATTTATTAAAATAAGGCGCTTTACCGATACCGATAGGATCGATACAGTCGGATATACATAACATACTTAAAGATAAGAATATATATAATATATAAATAATAGGGAAGAATTATCATAGATGTGAAAGTTACTCTTCGAGAATGCCTTACTCTAACTGGGCCCCGCAAGAGAAGTAGCTCTTTTCGTCTTATCTGCTCTTATCAGACTTACCCCTGTTGATGCGGAATAAGAGAGAGAGCTCTTTTTCTTTTGCGGGATAACCGCCGCTAGCTCACATTAGCAAGGATGGATGAAGAAAGATTGTTTGCTGCAGAAGAAGACGTTGATCGAGAATCAAAGAAAGAAACCTGGAAATTGGACTTCCAAGCCCACTCCCTACACTAATAGATAGGCCTCGGCCAAAGAAGGTGGCTCTGTCACTAAGCAGGCCGAGTAAGCACAGATTACTCTTATCTAGCTAACCCAATTTTTCCTTCAGAGAAGACTTCTGAGTCCGATAAAGGAACCGTAACAAAACTTTTCATGACCAATGGCACGAGTAGATAACCTAGGCTAGGAATCTTGAGCAATTACTAATAGTAAGCAATCCAATCTCGAAAAAGTGGTAAAAAAGAAGGAAGAGAAAGAGCTTCTTCTATATAAGATAATTTAAGATCACATCACAGAGAAAGAAGCGTAGCTCGGTGAGATCCGCTTTGACATTATAGCTCGGTCCCTTGAGCATTGACGATCGAACGCACCAGCCCAGGTGTACCCACCCGACCATACACAAGAAAAGAGTCGAATTTACTTCCCAGTTGCTCAAGCAATAACATAGTAGAACGAGTTTAATGCCCATGTACCAGCATTGGCTTAGCCCAATAGTAATAGTTAGAGGAAGACCTCGAATACTTGCAAGACTTCTGACTCAGTAACTGACCGACAAGAGTAAGAGCTGATAGTGGAACAGCTTATTTTGCATCAACGGCTGATTCAATTGCTCTCCCAAGAGCTGATTCTAGCACAACAGCTTCTACACCAGCCTTACTTATTTTATTGTTATTCCGAATTCCTACTCCACTTAGGTCACTCACTCGCTTTCCAGTTGACTAATCAGGCTATTGCTTTTGTAAAGCTAGGCTCCTACTTCACTCGACCAGTTTCGCTTCTGAATGTGCAGCTACTGATCTTATTATAAGATAAAGCAAATTCCAATTCCTTCCCTGCAATCAGTTCCTTGCCTTATTCTATATGAATTCGTCCGTCTTCAATAGCATCCGCTTCAATAGAGCGGATACTCTCACTATCACTAGCACTGGATGAAATGGCAGTCTTCTCTCATCAAAGAGCGGATACGCATTCAGCAGCGGTTCTTCCTCTAACAACTCCTACTAGAGCACCGCTTACTCATTTATTATTCTTCAATTGCAAAAACGGATATGGCAAGAACTCCTACGTGGTATTCTCTTCCTACAGGGGTTACGGCTAAAACACCGGTTACTTCTATAAGACCAACAGCTCCTAATGGAAGATTTACCTTTTCTATCTGATTCGCTGCCACCCAGTATTCAGATTCAAATGAAATTGCGACAAGAGCACATTCGAGAGCTGCTGATTCAATAAGATCTGATTAACTGACTTCACCACCAGCAGCGGATAGGCCCCTTCCACCGGAAACCTTTACTGACTGGAATTCATTCAATAAAAGTACACGTACAGGAACACTTTTGAAAAAAGGGGAAAGAAAGGGATCTGATACCTGGCTCTCTTGGTATGAGAAGTAGGTTATGTAGGCGTACAACTGTTCCTAGGTTGTATTCGATCACGAATAGCCAAAGAATCGATTAGTAGTAGTATGCCTGGCCAGAATACCTTCTCTTCTCCCTCTTGGAAACTAGCTAGCGATGAGGATAAAAGTCGCCCAATGTATAGTCCTAATTTCAACACGCCACCTACACCAGGAGCTCAAATAGGTTTAAGGAAAGCAGGATAATCCGGTTCCTCATCCCTCTTTATAAAGAAGTTTCTAAGGCAAGAATTATAAGCATTCGGGCCTCTAAAGCAAGATGAAAGTGTCCTGCTGGATAAGAAGACCTAAAACACCAGTCAAGGGAAGTAACAAAAGGTCATCATGATTTTTAAGTTAAGTCTGCGCATGAATGATCCACTTGCCGCCGCTGACGTGACCATCTCAAAAAGATATGAAAAAATCTGTGGCAGATCAACTATAGGGAAAATGTGTTGGAAGACAACCTCCCGCCGCGGTAGTATGAGCCTTCCCTTTCCTTGATGTTACACAGGATGCGCAATGGAGGGTAGTACGAGGTGCCTGTGCTCGCCTCTGGAGCCCCCTGCGGTTGTTGAACTTCGTTTGGGGGCGAAGATGACCCCTCCGGAAAAATTGCTCACCCTGACGAAATTCAGTAATTCCAGATCAGGGAGCCAGGCCTTCTATCTTAACCCGTGACACGTGGAACAACAAGCGATTCAGCAGAGAAAGATTGGAAACTAGCCGGTAGATCAACTGACATGGTCTACGATCATAAAACGAGAGGGCCTTGGCTTCTTTTGCTAGCTTTTACCTCACCCTTTCCTTTCGTATAACCTGAGGTCGCTTTTTAAAAAACCTTGGGGTCTTGGGTCTGGACTTCCTTTGTCTCTCTCATCACGCCATGCTTCCGGCGGATGCACCTTTCCTACCTGCAGAAGCGGAGAGGGGTTATGATGAGCTCATGGGGGCTGTGCAACCGTTCCTTAGGCAGAACGCCCCTTCTTTGACGGAGCCAGCTGAACCTGTTCCATCGGACTCGTTTTGGCTTTGGCCTTCGAGTTCACGAGCACAACTACCAGAGCTCCCTGGGGATCCAGAAAAGGAAGTTATGAAATAAAAGAAGGTTCTGAAAGAAAGCAGACCCGGGACCAGCAGCCAAGCCAGCCATGCTAGACCGGAAAGAAGCCAAAGACTGAAAGCTAGCCACCAGCCATAAAGAAAGCGTCTTTCCCACCTAGGTGAACCCGAAGCGAAGCTAGAGCACAGGTAGAGCCAGTTGAAGCGTCCGAGAAAGTAGATCCAGTTGATTCTCTTCTGGTGACCAAGAAGGAGGAGCGGGTAGTGGATTCTGCAGATTTAGAGTCAGTTCGTTCTCGTCCCCACAGGAGCAGCAAAGACGAAGGCGGAAGCATCACTAGAGGCATAGATGGGAACATATAATCCACTAGTAGCAGATCCAATTGACCTTGTTGATCCAATCGATTATGCAGTTGATTCAGCAGCATAACCATAACTAGTACCGGATCGGTAAGGAAGTAAAGGCGGCCTGTTCGCGAAGCTGGTCGATATGCTACTGATGGTCCAGCAACTGGATCTCGCTCTGGAAAAGGACTATAGATGATAAAGGCTTCTTTCCTTCTTGCCGCTGTTAATGAAACTTATGGATCAATAGGAGCCAGTACTTTTCTTTCTTTTTTATGGATATGGGTCTAGATCTATCTAAATAGATATATTCCTATTTGAAACTGGCTAGTAATGCACATGGTGAACCCGGAAGAATTTCGAATTCTTGCTGCTAGCAGTGAGAATATCACATCACATGCTCTTAAACCTATCGAAGGAAGCGAGGCGACCGGAGGGAGGTAAAGCCAGGAGAGGGAAGGCAGAAAGTAGACTCTCTCTCACTTATAGGAGCATGAGACTAAGACTAGTATAGTATGGTGAGGTTGCTTTCTTGAAAGAAAAAGCTTGGGCTTGGCTCAATTCATTGCCCTCTTTCTGATGCGGATGCACTCCTTATATGTATACTCCCTCTACCCTCTACAGGTACACGCAAAACAGGTACACACCCCGAAAGTCTCAGAAAGAAGGACTGATTGATGATCTCCTTCCGCACTGCAAATTGCTTCACTCGAATCAAAGACAGATGAGAGGAACCAAATGATGGACACAGTCTTCCCCCGGGCGCGAGCCAATCAATCCATAGAATTTGATGCACCCGATCTCGTTCGTTGAGCATTGAGAGAAGAGTGGAACGGGACTAGCCTGATAGGGGACTTCCCCGGATACTTCTCAACTAATATCGGAGCAAGGTACTCCTTGGCCTATTATCTCTTTCTTTCTTTTTTCTAGGGGCTGAGACCGCGTGAAGCAATACCACATTCTCAATACTCCGGCAGACACCGATGTAGGGCTTCGGAGTTTGATTGGCCTGGCTTTCACCTTTAGTAAGCGCTGCAATTGAATCCACTCTTGGCCTATCAGCTCTTGTGCACTCATTGGCTGTGAAAGAAGAAGCTGCTGTTGAGGAAGCATCCAATTCCCAGTGGTCTCGTATAATAAGAGAGAGGGTAGCTAGGATGAAGGCTAGCCCCTTGATTCTACTTATCTTTTTTTGTTGCGTGTACTTTTCTTTGTCTAGATTGGCTTAGTGTTCAATTACGGTAACGGTACAAGATCAAAAATCCAAGGAAGGGTTTTTCTTTTGACAGAAAGTCGAGACAGTAAATCGAGTGCCACCCCTCGACCTGAGTTATTCAGGCGTTTAGGTGAGCCAAATTTTAAGTAACTTAGCGAAAACAATTCTCCGGGTAAATGGATCGCCCCGGCTTCACCTTTTATTTCTCTTCTGATACCTTTCTTTAGGGGACCAGAAGAGAAATAAAAGGTGACTATCAACTTTTTGAAAGATCTGCTTCGTTGCACTACCTTAACTGAATCAAGACAAGCGCTATTCCTCAGCTGAAAGAAGTGGAACTTCTTTCTCGGTCAGTTGGGTTGGTTGCTTAGGGTTTCCCAAGCATTAGAAGATGGAGTGGACGGTGACTTCAGAAGATGGTTTACTGCCTTGGGGGAGAAGGAAGAATAGAACTAGCGGGCCCCGTACGAATGCATGGACTGCCTCCTCATTCTCTGTCTTCCGATCCTAGCGATGGCGGGTACTCCCAAGTCTGGTTCTCCCGGTCCATTGCCTACCGAGCTTGCCGAGGAGCACTTTACTGTAAGTAAGGTATGCCACTAGACCGCTATAGAGGTTACGAACTTGAAATTGATTCTGATCGAGATAGTGTATAGGATGCATATAAATCCGCGTACGGAAGCACAATGCCTAGCAAAGCACTCGTCGGTTGGTGGAACCGAGCGGAAGTTAGAGCTAAAGCAAGGTACGAAGCTACAGCTAGGAAGCTTTGGTAATACTCGACTGAGAGGAGAGGGCTTTGCAGCAGCAACAAGTTGAAAAGTTTGCTGCAAAAGAAAAGGTTGGCTTTTGGCTAAGAATTAAAAAGATTCTATCATCGAACATCGAATTCTTTCTTGGCTGGTCCTTCCTTGATCTGTTCCTTGCCTCATTTCCCCAATCCCCCCTAAATAAAAAGGCCCTTGCGCAGGTTAGCAACCGAACACAAGATTCGAGGAGCAGAAGCTTGCTGCCTCATTGAGTAGTTTCGCCGCTTGTATTGAAAGGAGAGGTACTTTTCAGCATAAGAGCACGGTAGTCACGCCTCCCAGCTCATTCTCTGGTCATGTATTCGTCCTATCAGTATCAGTTCCAGTTTTCGCCCATGGATGCTTTTGTTCGCGCTTAGCTTCTTTGACTGATAGAGTTAGGCACACTTGTAGTTTCTCTCCTAAAGCTAGCTTTATCTTTTATACCCTGACTAGACTACATGAAAGTCAGACGTCCATGGAATCTAAGTCACTACACCTAACAAGTCTTCGGCCCCTGGGTACTTGAATCTCATGTAGTTCTGTCAGCTGCCTATACGGAATGAGAAGAAGCCTACTTAAAACGCAACCGTAAGGATGGCCCTTGACTTACTTATATATATATAGGGGGCAGGAGCTGTAAGCCTCAACCAACCAATTGAAGGGCGAACCCCGGAGTGCGGTAGAAGAATTTGGAGAGTAGCGTGACTTCCTTCCGTTTTCTACGCTGGACAGAAGCATAAAAGAAAATGCCCCGCCACATCTGCTCCCCCTTTAGAGAAAAAATGCAAACCTACCTACTCTATTGAATATATATAGGTATTCAAATATCTAGTAGAATTTGTATATTCGGTGATGACCACCAACATCTGATACATCTTTAGGGTTACTCGGCATGTGACTTCTACGGCAATCCCATGTCTTCAGGCAAGGTAGCGTTAGCTATCCTAGGTTGTGAATTGAAGCTTTTTCTTTTAGCTTCATAAACCGGCTAGTCTACCTGCCAAAGGAAAAATGCTACATTCGGAATCTCTAGCGGGATGAAAACTGCTTAAGAAGAGACTCGATCGTAAGCTTTGCGAACTTGAAAGGAGTTTCAAAAAGGGGACATTGTAGGTTAGATTCCTTCTTTTTTCAGATGCTACGAATCGTCCTGATGGGCAGAATCAAAACAAGTAGCCATAAAGCATGGATCCCCTCGCGAAAGAGAGAACTAATGGGATGATGAACTTCTCTTCTAAGAAAGAGTTCTCGGGCGGCCTTGGTGGAAGACTCCTTTTTTCGTTTTAGTTCGCGGCCCTATATCCAATTCTTTTTCCCTGCTTTCGGTACCCTACCGAGGACTGATCTGATTCCTGTAAGGAGTTTGGGTTCCAGAGCTCTCGATTCAACCTCCTTTCGTTCGTTTCACCCTCGGTCGCCCATTCTGTTTCTCCCACGAGTTGTTGTGCGAAGAGGCCTTTCGAATTTAGGGCTTAAACTATCACTTTTTCCGACTTCAATAAAGTAAAGGGAGGACTATAGGTGCAAAGGGTTCATATACATATAATTAACTAAAAGCGGATGAATGGATTCGCTTTCTCACCCGTTCCGTTCGGATCTTGATCGGTCTTGCTTTGATTCGAGTGACCGCTAGGGAGAGAAAGCTTCTCCGGTAGGACCAGGACCGGACGACTTTATTTTATCCAGGCCCAAGTCGAGAACCGGGCAGAAGGAAAGCTCCTAGCTAAAGGTAGAAAGTCGTCCTTTTCGACGGTCAAGTACATCCGTCTTCCTTTCTTTGAAAGAAACCACCAGTACTAGAGAGTGACGTGAAGGCCATCGTAAGCGTATGAAAGATCCATCTTCTACCTTCCTATGCTGAATACAATATCCTTTTCAAGGATCCTAACTTACTATAAGGTGCGCCTACGCTTTGATCATAATGCCCGCACCTTATAGTAAGTACTGGTGAGAGGGAAAGAGCGCTCCTGCCCTTTACCCAAACAGTACAAGAATGGCAATCCACCTATTGGTGTGCTGCCCTCAACCGACCTGATCGTCCCAATCCGGTTGGCCTCACTAAGAACAGATCCACTATCTCTTATATAATAATTATATTATATATATAAACCTAGCTGCCCATTGCTAGAACTTCCAGCGCTAAGGTGGTTGGTGTGGTAAGGCAAGCAACTCCTCTTTCCGAAGAAGAGTGTCTTCCCGAGCTATCTTAAAGTAAAGCTCTCTAGGTTAGCTATAGGTAAAGTTCTCCCAGAGCCGGAGACACAGGCCGCTACTCCTTCAGAAACCGGGAATCCGCAAGGAAAGAGAATAAGGACCTAAAGTTGTTCGTCGGATGAGACCGAGAACCGAAAGATGTCTATCAAAGAGCGAGAGGGACTGACTAGACCGCTGTCAACCAGCTCTTCAGGTTGCAAAGCCTTTAGAGTTGGCTAACCGCGTACATCAATATCAATGTCACCGGTGTACTGACTTCAACACAAGAAGCGTGGGCCTCTTCGATAGATTCTTTGTCTTGGTCCCAATTCAACTACATCCGCTATAGCATTAAAAAAAAGTGGTTATTGAGTTCGGAGCACAAACTTAACCTTCAAGTTCAGATAGTGAGAGAGTGAACAATAAGCCACAATTATATTAATGAAATTCCGCTATCAAGAGAAGGCTTTCGCACCTCAACACTTCACTTCTATTCTATGAAGTTAGAACCCAAGTGAGAGTCGTGGAACAAAGGAAGGGTGGTTCACTCACTCCTATTTTCCAAGCCGCTTTTCGAGAGGGATGATTGCAAAGTTAAGGAGAGAAAGCTTAGACCCCGAAAGCGTTGACTGGTAAAGGTCCGCGCTAGCATAGCAGTACTTGTACTTGGAGCTAGCCGAAGGTGCCTTTCGCCAGCTAAAGCGGGCCAATTCAATTCCGCGTTGGTAGTTAGAAGGGGGGCTGTAAGGAGCGGTCCTCCACGCACAGGTACTATCAGGGCCCGGGGAGCGTTATAGTCGAAGTCTATGTAGCTGCCCCCATACAATACAATAGGACCGGATTGGAGTGAAATATTCCGTCTGATTCTCCTTCTCAAGCAACCCCCCCCTATAAGTTGACTCGTTGAGATCACACGTTCCTCTCGAAGCTCGTATAGATTGCTTCGAAAGAATGGGGAAGCGCCATAATAAAGGAACAGAACTGAAAGCTGGCAAAGGAACTTCTGGCTTAGCCAAGATTGAAGTTGAAGTTCTTTTCTCTCCCTTATAGATGATGCGGAAATCCCTTCTTGAAAAACCTATTCAAACAGGGTCCAGAGGTTATTCCCACATCTGATTTACTAGGACCGGTTACCAAGAGCGGATAGGAGTACTCCTACTAGACTCAAGGACCGGAAGCTCTCACAGCGTCAAGGCAAAGAATCACTCCTATTGGAAGAAGAGCGTTTACGATCAGAGCTAGAAGAGTGGGAGGGAATGAAATAGCAATTGCAGCTACTTCTGTGCGTGTCTATCTTCTCCTATTGATTAACGTCCTTCAAAGAGCGTATTCTATTCCTGATGTCCTAAAGTGATGGGGTGTGGGACTAGTCATTCCCGCTACGCACCTTGCCTTACTAGCTTTATTGTAATCCTCTTCTGCATCACCAATGAAAGTTGACCAAGAACTCCTACTACCACTAGCACCGGTTACTGGAACAGCAGATGATTTCACTCTAACAACAGATATGGAGACAACTTTCCTAATGGAACACTTACATAATCTTAATTCTTCCTTTTTTCAACTACCCTCTTTTTTTTTGCATTTGTCCCTTGCTATTGATTTCATTTTATCACCAGGATGCGCGTTAGCGCAACGGGGCGAAAGCCGTTGCTTGTTCCCTCACTGCACACTTTCTATATATATCTTTCTATTAGATAGAGGATGCTATCGGAGAGAGAGCTAAGGGAAGTTCAGTCAAAAGCATTTACCGCGCTAAACAAGACGAATCTCTTTGTCCTTCCATACGCTATTTCGATAAGAGTAAAGCGCTCGTCTCTGCCTTGAGGCCAATAAAATAACCAGTGCTGTGCTCTTTTGTTAACCACATGTAGAATATCTTGTGTAGTCGGGTAGGCTAACTAGAATCTATCTTTTCTTTAGTGTGTAACCGATTTATATATGTTAAGCTCCCCTTTTTTCTCTCTCCCTTGCTTTTCTTTTTCCCCTCTTTAAAGTTAAAGGAAAGCTGCTTCTTAGAAGTTGGCTTTTGCAATTGCATTCTTTCGAAGATAGAGTCAGCAACTCCTCGCTTTGAACTCAAATAAGACCTTATTTTGCAATTGCAATCTTTCTCTGGCTCCTTCGTTCCTGGTCTTCCTATTCCCTTCGCTTCCCTGCCTCTAAGGCCAAAGTACTTTTTTTGTTTGATTTGATCAAATGATTCATTTAGATTTAGAATTCCTCTTTACCAAGGGAAGAGAGACGGGTGTCCCTTTACCTTAAAAGATGTTCCAAACCACCATCTTGGACTTCCAGCATTTGCTTCAGACAGAAAGTTTGGGACTCAAAGCGTGCCCCCCCATATAGTAATGAGGAAAAACTTCCAAATGTGTCTGTTACGTAACTTGGATAGCTGAGTGGTCAATCCTGCACCAATCGTTGATGAGTTGTCTCGCTCGAAAGACCTGCCCCCCGAACTCGGTATCCATTCTGCCTGATGGTTCACTCCTCCGAAAGGCTATTGAAACAAGTCCTAGGAATAACGTATTGTATGCTACCTGTTTGTGAAGCAGGTATATACACTGATAAAGAAATCTGAAAAATTGCTATTTTCAGCAGTGTCATACCTCCCTTATGGTTGCATATGGGGGGATGAATTACAAGCCGGATCTCTTACCAGTACCTGTCTCCCTTACCCGAAGGGGATATCCTCGGATGATTTTAAAGTCCTGTCGCTATGTTATGTATAAACATGACGATAGGGCAGATCGGATGGTACAGCTATACCTCTCCCTATTTTCACTCTATAGAATTCTAGAGATAGGAAAAAAGGTGTCAGCCAGTACATTTGATTCGATTTTCAGTCCTCCTGAGAATATTAACGCTATAGTTGAGTTTGTTTCTATTATAAAAAGTAAATTCAAACTACTCACTAAGCGCTATTTACCTCGTATCCAAAACATACCGTTACACCAGGGTATGTCTTGGATCCCCACCTGGAAATCCTTACCTTCTTTTAAAGCTTATAAACATTTGGCGGCAACGCGGCAACGCTGGGAGAGAAAAGGAAATGGTACAGGATAGATTCTACTTTTCCTGTCCAAACCAAGCAGCTTTTCGCCATCTTGTTGTATTTGTGAATAAAGAGGGGGAGCAGTTCCATCAAGGTGTAACCTGGCCTATGAGAACCAGATATGCTCTTGATCCCAATAATAAAGTTTTCACAGGATATGGAATGAAGGTTAAGGGAGGGGGGAAGCGAAGACTTGCCATTGGCAACTATGTTAATCAGAGGTCATTGGCTTCGATTCACTATTGGTTAGTCTTTAAACAAGACATACCTATAGATGAAACGTTTAGCCAATTGAAACTTCTTATTACTTAGTTGGCAGATGGGATGCTATAGTTATAACCTAAAGTCCGTTTCAGGCTGGGTGGCCTTTAGTGTTTATCTAAGTTATTCCAGTCTGGTTGACTGAAGTTATGCTTTGTGTAGTGAATTCATCTTTGGCTCGTAGTATGCTCTCTATTCCTTTTAGGAAAAGAGGACATATTTTCGAGTCGAAGGTGGGTTTCATTTATCACAGAGCAGTCTTTCGGTTACCAGGCTTCGCGGCCCCTCAAAGCGCTATCACACCAATATTGGTGTGGTATGCAGTCGAACAAGTATACCTTTGTATAAATTTTGCAGATTATGTACTTTTGGAATTTGGTACTACTCTGTGATATTTCTACTCAGGTAACCTTCGATCGGCTAATGTCTGTTCCCAATTGTGATACCTTATTGGAGCATCCAACGGTTTGAGGAAACTCTATCTCGTTTGGATACTTCGTGAGATATTGCAATTTGGTTCAGTCAAGAAGCGATCAGGGTTCCAGATGCCAATTCTTCCATCCCCCAGTTATTCGTTATGGATACCGGTTTTGGCAATACTGGATTCTTAGTCTGGCTACAAGATTTCAAACCTTGTATTTGGATAAAATAAAAAGGTTGAAAATAAGAATGAATCAATGAAAGATTGGTCCTTACTGGAAACTTGAGTAAAGAGTAGCTTTTTGTTTTGTAGGGTTTTTCGAACAAAGTTTAAAAAGCTGGTGTAACTACTTAAGCCGGATGAGAGGAAACCTTCATGTCCGATTGTGAGGGGGGGAGATTTAATCCTATAGGAGGAACCTATCTCTTTTTTGATTTTGCTAGGACCTACTTTCTTACGATTACGAGGTTCATTCGAATATGAAATCCAATCCTGGAAATACAGCATCCCACTTTTTTTTACTACTCAAGGTTTCGAGACATTTCGAAACCGAGAAATTTCTACGGGTGCAGGTGCTATCAGAGAACAATTAGCCAATTTGGATTTGCGAATTATTACAGATAATTCTTTGCTTTGGTAGAATGGAAGGAATTAGGAGACGAAGAATCTGCTGGAAATGAACACTGCATTGCTACCTACTTGTTTGTGAGGGAAGCGTATAGATTAAAGCGTAAGTCAGGGTCTTTGTTTTGTTTATGGCACTGTATTTCAAAAAGTGTTCTTCATGTCTCATGATGAGGTATGGAGGAGGAAAACAGGATCCGCAGGCTTTGCCTATATTCGTCTCCTTAACCAGATCAGGGTATCCTAGGATTATTCCAGCTTATCATCGTTATATTAATTCGGTGGATATAAACCTGTGATAAGACAGATGTATTAGTTAAGTTTTATTTGTCACTTTTCTTAGTGTATAAGATTATTCTTATTCCTAAGAAGGTGTCATCTAAATTATTTGCATCTATAGTAACTCCTGTACAGGATATAGATCAAGTGTACTCTTTTATTTGCGGTTTAAAAGCAGATTTTATACCGTTATTTAAGAGGTACATTCCTGATATCCGTTCAATTCCTTTGCAACAAGGTTTTGAGTGGATACCATCTTGGAAGTCTTTACCCTCTTATCCTGCTTATAAAAGAATGTGTCCGATGCTATCTAAAGCAGAGTATGGACGAGTTAAGTCACCTTTTCTCGTTCAGACTTTTGAATTAGCAGCTTTTAGACACTTAGTCACTTTCGTGAACTCTAGGGAGGAGCAGTGGTGTCAGGGTGTGTTATCTTACCCTTGTGTGAGGTACGCATTCGATCCATTCAACAAATTATTTTCCGGTCATGGGCTCGACTATTTCGAGAAAAGGATCGGACCCTATCTCCCTCCATGGCATGAAGCCTATGGAGAGGTGACAACGGGAAAGATTGGTCGAAAGATTGAAGGAGGCGGAAAGACGAGGTTGTTTACCATTGGTAACTACGTTAACCAGCGGTTCTTGCAACCCGTTCATAAGTGGGCTGAGAAATTACTTCTCTACTTACGGATGGATGGGACTTTCCAGCAAACAAGACCTCTTGAGTTCCTGATTGGGAAAGACGACTGTTTCTCTTTTGATTTATCATCGGCCACCGATAGATGGCCTTTGGTATTCTTATTTGAAATGGTTGAAACCGCGTAGTTTTGTGTCCGCAGCAGTGAATTCTTGTCTAGCCACTAACTTATTCTTTGTTCCTTTTGTAAAGGGCAAGAAGGTTGAGACTAGATGGATTGAATTTGTAGCTGGGCAACCCCTTGGTTACTACTCGTCGTGGCCACTCTTTGCCCTCTCTCACCATTTATTGGTGTGGAGTGCGGCAGAGCAGGTGTACCCCGGAAAGCGATTTCTAAAATACGCTGTTCTAGGTGATTTAGTAGTCATCACCGATGAACGGGTTGCGGAGCTCTATCGACAATTCATAGCCAGGTTGGAGGTCAAGATTTCTGCTATAGAGTTTGCTAAGAGATTTCGGATACGGAATGTTCAAAAGGACATTTCTCCGTGCTCTGCTAAGACCGTTCTATCTACCCATCATCCTTATGGGCTTCACGCCTGTAGGATGGTTAACCCTAAAATCAGGTTTAGTACTCACCTGAGATTAGGTGGGATGGGATATAAAGTCTTAGGCAGTTTGCCAAGGATCTCTTCTAGGAGAGGTCTTAGACTGCAAGCTTTCTGGCTTACTACCCTTCCAACTGATTATTGGTTGGGAGGTGGTGTGCCGCTGAATCCGTATCTCAAAGGATCTGTCATCTCTCTTATACGAGAGAAGACGATTCCACGAGATATTCATCTGCCACCAGAGGAGTATTACTTCTCTGTTGATCAGATGGATTTCCAGGAGTACACACAGCTCCGGCATTGGTTATCTCAGTGGTTGGACTATTGTAGATGGTATTACACTGAAGCCTTATCTCCTGAGGTTACACTCGAGGACTTAATCAATGGTCCTGTTGTAACATCTAGTTGGCACATCAAACAGAGAAATGAAACTCTCGTAAGATTTGGTGTGTTAATGAAGTGTTATGACAAGTCCGTGGTTATGGGCCGGTCTTGGACGGTACCAATCCTTCCCATGGGAGTAGAATTCCCTGGCTGGCTACTCGGTGGACTTAAAGTAAAGGTGATAGTTTTATGGTTCGGCTCGATGGCCTGACACAGCCGTGCCGCTGGGGGTCGGATGGAATGGGTGTATGCCCAGACCCCGAGTCTACAACCATCAAGATATAAGACTTTGCGAGCTCCTGCGGATCCTGTTTTCAGATCGCGGATGAGTGTGTTCGTTCGCTGTCATTAAACCCAGAGGCGACATCCAGGTTTAGATGACGACAGTAAGCCTTGCGGACATTACTGTTTGATTCTTGATATTGGCTGTTTACCTCGCTTAGCTGTAAGCTAAAACTGTAAGTGTAAGACTTGATCTTATCAAGAAAGCGCCTACCCTTGGTCCTATAAACTAGGATCATCTAGGCGAGTCTTCACAGCTGGTATTTGACTTACAGTCGAATTTTCAGAGAAAGGGAGCAATCAGTGTTGAGTCAAATCTCAACCCTGACCCGCAGCCCCTCGCCTCGATAGTGTCAGCTAGTAACACTAATGGTTGGCACTTATTGATATAAGTCTTAACAAAAGGTTGCTAATCTGAACTTAGGTAACCTCAAAAGGTTAAGCGGGGTTGACATAATGAAATCATACAGATCTCCCCATAAAGGAAAATCTGTCAAACCCATATGTTGCCCCTAGACATGATTGATCTACAAACACACTTGCGATCAGAACATGCGGAAGCCTATCACAGGCCTCCCGCCCCGGAATCTAGGATTCCTCGACGCCTTATTCAATTAGCTTGGCGAATTGCTTTCCTTTAGCCTGAAAGTAAGGGTATCAGATCGAAGTAGGGTTGGGTTGCCCTATGACCTTTAATTGAATTTCCTAAAACTCTTGCTTTAGCGGCTTCAACTAGCGGTTTCCAACACTTCTTAGTGACATAATCAAGGAGAAATTCTCTTGGTAGACATGTTGGTATACATACGTATGAGCACGAGCCTGTTCAAACCTTTCCCTAATAGATATGAGAATGATTCACTTTAAAAAAAAAAGAAAGAGAATAGAGACGATGATTTCATATCGATGAGTTTATAGCTACTTTCTCTTTGGGACGCTTTCCTTCCCTTCCGGAAGCATTCACTTATCATCCTGGTGATTCCCGGAAATGCGTCGGGAGTGGTGGTCCGGTTAGACCAACAGAAGTCATGGGATGATGACAACTAAACTCATAGGGCTAGTGTTGATTCATTCTGCTCACTAACCTGTATTTTAGTTAATAATATCTGATTCTAAGATGGATTCAATCGGGGGCTCCCTGCCTGAATATACAGCCTGCGGTGCGAACCAAGAACATCCAATCCGAGCGAGTGGGAGTGGGAGTCCTAAGCTAAGGCGGGTTTGGTAAGCGTCAAACACGCCGTCGCGTCGATTCCCAAAGTGTGGAAAATCGCCATCAATCGTGTAAGCGCCTACACCTAATTGACGACGGGAACGGTCAACACGCTTCCCTTAACGAGTTCTTTTAGGTGTTTGGACCGGATGTTTATTTTTGTCTAAATGCCTTTCCCACTGTTGAAGGAATAAGCGATGTTGTCGGTAGGGCTACTAGTGTCGAAGCTCATCGGTCTTCCTCGACTCTTCTCTTAACTCAAACTAGGTGCACTACTGATCTTCGTTTGAGGTTCAAGACGCTAGGGTGCAAATAAGTTTCCACTCCGATCTCGGCCTGAGAATTTTTATGCAGTTAGCATTCTTGACCAATTCTTTCAGAACCTATGGTTGAGTGCTTTGTTTCGCTAGTTACGCGCTTCCTCCCCCTCTCTTTTAATGTTAAGAATTGGTTCAAAATAAAAAAACAACCCCAGAAAATCTTTTAGGTACAATGAACTAGTTGGGGCCGACCAAGCTGGAAAAGTCTCAATAGACGTACAGGCACATAGGTGCTCCATAGCGATAATTAAAGAATGTTGTATCCAATGCCAATCTACTAGCGAGTGAGGTGAGCTACGAGTGGCTAAAACGACAGGGCTCGCATTCGCTGATGGGCGGGGAGCAGCTGATAAACAAACCGATTGCCTGCCCAGCTCTAAAAGGTATTCGTTTACTAAGTTTACTTATAAGGGGGGATTTTCCAGTAAGGAAGCAAAACAAGTTCTTTCTTTGAAGGCGTACCACACTAAGCCTTGTAGGCCGGTTCGGGAGCCTAACCAAAGCCAAAGTAGGTAAATACCTTCCAAGAAGAGCTCTTCTGGTTCGTCACCTATTTTGTAAGAGAAGTGTATTGCGTAGCTCTCCTCTACAGGAGGCCCCTAAATTCGCCTTAGCTTCTTGCTTACCAGTTTGAGACTAAGCTTGGAAGGGCAACGAAGCGGTCGAAGGAGGAGGGCGATAGAAAGCAGACCCGGCGGATAGGTTTTGAAATCAAGCCGGGCATTTACACTCTAAAAAGGTGTAGACCTGTCCATGGTCACAATATCAACACCCTCAATGACATAGAGCATCAGTGTGGTATGAAAATAGTAATGCAGTCGAGAACTCACTTTGCTCTCGAGCTACCTTATCGTACTTGTGCGGATTGATCATATCCGCTAACCCCTTGTCGGCGTCAACGGATATGGCCCTATCTAGCCCGGAACCGAAGCGAGGATCTCATGCTATCATTGAACGGCTACCGAACCGCCATACGGTAAGCGGTCTCTGTTCCAAGTACATCAAGACCCCATAGCTACTTAGGGTTTTTTACTCATGGGTCCAGATCCACGAATACCTAGTATAGTTGCCTAAAGCAATTAATGCCGCAACGCAATATTTTGCTCTAGTTGGACAATGCAAGGAGGCCTCTTTCGCCATTCTTTCGAAATGATAAATGATAGTTCAGTTCGGTAGAACATCGATGAGAGGAGAATTTATTCACAGAAGCATATGACTGCCTCTCAATCTCCAGGTGGCTCGCTCCAGGTACATGAGTTGCTGGCTGGCGTAAAATTCTTATACGAAACGGCCTCTTTCAGTTTCTTTATCTTACTTATTGTTTTCTTAAAAAAAATTCTTTCTAGGCGTCGGCGATTAATCTGTTTTTTTACTTTTGACAAGCAAGGAAGAGAGATAAACTAGTTCAGTTTGAGTATTTATCCGGAGTAGTTGCATTGCTAGTAGGCAGAAAATAAGTAGTGCGTTAGCTTATCAGTTCATTTTCAACCTTGTTTGTGCTCCTTTATCTTTCTAAGCCGCTCTCGCTAGCTGATAGAGCAGTCATCTTTACCGTCTACCCCAACTATATTGTATCTCTACATGATATGCATCTTGGAAAGGTACTGCGCATTATGCTCAGAACATGGGGAATACAGATGTCTGGAGGAGCAATACAGATTGCCACGTTCTGGAGGGCATGCTACTGTATGACTAATAAGGTATTCCCCTCTGTACAGCACAGCAGCCCGCTTGATTGCTCCTATCTTCAACTTCAAGGCAACGGAAAGCAGATCGTTCCTAAAAAGCTCGATCCAAACACTCTCACCGCTCCCGAACAATGGAAGATCAACTACCGAGCAGCGGCACAACCTCAGTATGAGCAGAGCCGTTACTCAATAAAAGAAGAAGGCAATGTAATTGTTGGATCTTGGATCCATGAGATCTCATTCAGTTCGAGAAGGCCCGAGTTCGAATTCGAGTTATTTTTCTACTTTCCCTGCCAGAAGATCCATTCCGACCCAGAGACCATCAATATTGATAAAAGAGGTATCAAACCTTTTTATCCCGGGCGTGTGATCGATTTGAAAGTTCCTTGCCTTAGCCTTTCCTATTTAGTCATTGTCCGGCAGTCGCTATCGAATCGATTTAGTATAGAATCAACTTAGTCTAGCCCCCCCACGATTAAATCGATGCTAGGAATCGATTGTTTTCACAGGAAAAGCACTGACCGCTACTACTACTCCCACTGCTACAGCTACCTCCTCGCACTACTATAATCCCCGGTAACGCTAGTTGAATCCTTACTTCCTTCTAGTTTGACCCTAAAGCCTAGGCACTAAAGAAATTGACTATCAGAACAGAAACCATACTATAATCATACCATACTACCCGAAAGCATACCACCCAAACAAAGGATACCATCTCAGGCATAGCAGAAAGCAAGGTCAACCAAACCAATCTACTCCAGCCACCCAAGCCAATATCGCCGACAAGGAAGGAAAGAAGTACGCAAAAAACTCAACTGTCCGGAAGTCGAAAGCTTGGTCCAATTCACCCATAGGAGGACTGATTCGGAACTGAAGAAGGATTCGGAAGAGAGGTTTGACACATCTATGGGCTTTCCATGGAAGGTTTGATGGACAAATAAAATAGTGAATCCGGCAAAGGAAAGGGGGCCCCCGGTCGAGTGGTCAAATACCCAGGACCAGTTTATGGATTGAACAAGAATAGTCTTCGGGCTGAGCTGGATAGAAAAAGTGCGAGCCTTTTCAAATCTTCGTACACAGCAGCCAACGTCCCGGGGAGGGGCGCTCTGACGATGCAGAGAGCAAACAAAGGCGAGTTTTCAATGTTGCATTTGTAGTCTTGTTGCGCGGTAGAATAAATTCCATCGTCGCCTTTGTTTTCAGATAAGCAGCAAGGCGAGGCCCTTCTCAGCCATGGAACAGGGGCAAGGGGAGTGTGGCGGGCGGTTCAGAAAAAGATTCTCCTTTTCGTACGCTCGGTTGGTACTAGCGCATCATAGAAAGATAGGCCAGGATGCTACGGTAGGACGCAAGGGGTTTGGCATATAGTCTCCGTAGATTTGAAAAATGTTGCAGTGTTTCACATAGTCCATACAATTCTGGACCATTGTAGGCCAGTAGTATCCCATCTTTTTGAGCTTCACTCGCATCTTTGGCCCAGACTGGTGGGCATCACACACCCCTGAATGTACGAAGTACATGGCTTGGCTTGCCTCTTGCTTCATCACTAGACAAACATCTCAGCCACAGCGAGTCACTTTCTTTCTGTATCAAGTTTCGTTGAAATACACATACTGGGGCAACCTCCTTCGAAGCTGGGTTATTTTGTGGCTTTCTTCTGGCCATCCGCCGTGCTTCAAGTAGAAGAAAATAATGTATCCAATCTTCAATAGAGACTTCCATGCAGGGAGCCATTTCCACTATGGTGGCAGCGTTGCAATCCTGGATCAGTTCTTTAAGGTCTGGGAAAAAGAAGCCCCTTTTGGGACATTGGTGCACTTACAAACAAAACAAAGTACTCCTATCCGCTTGTAGAGAGTCTTTCTCCGACCAATGAACACTTTCTCAATTGTGAGCTGGAAAGTGAGTCTGAAGCGTGGTCTAGGGCTTCCGATTCACAGGCTATGAGAAGGCCTTCCAACCCACCTCTTTCATAATCGTTCGAAGAAGTGGCCGAAAAAGGACCGCCCATTACGTAAAGGGAGTAAGTAGTACTAAAGTCTGTTGGTAGGTAGGCTTTGTTGAGGTCTCTCGAGCCTCTTAAGTAAATAAAGCATAGAAAAAGTGCGCTCGCTCCAATTGAACAGGTTGAGGAGAAGAGCCGCTAAAGCCCTTTTTCACTACGTAAGCCTCGGGCTAGTGCTTTATTTAAACTAGCCCTGAACCTGGGCGGAAGGAATAGCACGCAAAAGCCGGTTGGGTCGGAAGAGCAAGCTTCTTCTTTTCAGGAAAAAAGTGTTCTGCCACTTCACAGGACTGATATTTAACATCACATCAAATAATTGCATGTTATCTCTTATATATCTGGACTGGCGCAGCACATACACATAGTGTATTACTAGCTTATCAATTAAAGTAGATGTGGAACTTTCGCACACGCGAGTAGTTGTAAACCCATCGATCAGGGACGATCCATCCGAGATCTTTCCTTATAGTATGTCATAAGTTATTACACTTTATTTTGACAGCACATTATAATACACCACGGTGTGTACTACCCTATGAGGGGGTCCACCGTTGCTCCCATCCCATTTTTTTTTTATTATACAATAAAATACCAGGCTGTAACCTAGATGATCTCAGCTAGTGAGACCAAGCGAAGATTGATAAGATCAAGCCTTACAGTTTTAGCTTACAGCTAAGCGAGGTAAACATCCCAATATCATGGAAACTTTCTAAGGTATGTCCGCAAGGCTACCTTAGAAGTTCCAAAACCTGGAATGTCGCCTCTAGACTTCCAGACCAACGAACGAACACACTCATTCGCGATCTGAAAGCAGGAAATTTTGATTTACTCACGTTTGACTTTCCTCGACGCCTTATAATATATATTATATAATATAAAGAGCATTCTGTCCGTAGTTAACGGAACTAGTGTAACTAGCCCCGCGGGGAACATCTCCTCATTCAAGCGAGTCCTCTTTTTGTCTGCACGGACAAGGAGAATAGAGCACTCGTGTTAGCCGAAGGATTAGTTCGCGTACTCCCGTAGAGAAAGTCCCCTCCTTGAGAAGCGGGTAAAGGATCAAAGAGAGGAATCGGAGTGTTGAGCAGGGCGAGAGATTAGGAAGCGAACCCCCGTCGGAGGAGTACTTACAATAAAGTATTTTCTTTAGAGAATATTAATGTATTAATATTTTGATCCCCTTGTTGACCATCGCACTGAGACTGAGAACACCAACGGAACACTCTCTTACCCCCACTGACCAGCTAGTGTGCAATGACGACCGGTCCGCAAGCTTTTTTTTCTTAGCTGCTCTGGATTCGCTACTTACTTACATATGATGTTTTCTTTCACAAGGTAGCGCATCTATATAGCATAGCTGAAAGCGGAAAAAAAAGCTGTTCCCATAGCGTTACGTAGGCTTAGCTTAGCCTCTTTCTCTATCTACATAGATATATGATAATATCACCAGTGGACAGCGAACAAGCCACACTAAGAACCAGAACAAAGCTATTTTCCCAGAAACTGAAAGGAAAGATTGGTTAGTACCAGAGAGAATTAGTCTATTTACGAAAGAAGGAATCATCAACCAGAAAGAAATACAAGTGACGAAGCCCTTCACTCCGCAACTGCCTTTGGGCGAGGGAATGCCCCCTGCTGACCACCAACAAAAGAATAGACTATCCAACCAGAAAGAAATGTAACTGGCCTGGGATTCATATTCTGGGATATTGGGACTTCTTTCCTTATGTAATTAGTTTGCCCTATAATAAACGTGTTGTTTCCTGTGCTTGTTTTACCGTGGTTTAACGTTTCTTTCCAAAATGAGATTCAGTTAAAAAAAAAGTACTAAGCTCAATGCAATTCTTATAATACGATAGTAGCAATGGAGAAGTGAAAAAAGTGTTCGAATTAGGAGCATATAATTCAACTAGCACTCGAGTCAAGCAAGACGGGATGGGATGGATTTCTTGAGTAAGGGAATAGAAAAGGCAGGTCAATCATAGATGAAAAATGGATGAATATCGGCTCTGGAAGAGGGTACGTAAGTAATAGATAATTGCATACGAGACTAAGGAAAAGAGGAAAAGGAATGATTTGACCCGGTTCTGTGGCATCGTCAACCATAGCATCTCTCCCCATCCTTCCAATTGTATGCTCTCTCTCAGAATGAGTACTTTCAAAGCATTCCCTCTTTCCCTCCTTCAATTCCTTCTATCTTGGTCACTGGGATTGATACGGTACGGGGTCAATCCGAACTGGCTTGAGAGGTTTCAGGGACCAACCCTTTTCCCTTTAAGTGTTCATTTCCGCTTATTTCTTTGTCAAGGTCACCTCATTCTTTGACCCACCCTTGCTTTAGTTAGAAGTTCAGATTGAGCATCATTTTGCAATTGAACAACTATTGAAGTTTTTAGCTCCTCTTTCTTTTCCTACCCCACCTTACCTACCTACTTAAGATATTCCCACCCGAACTGAAATAAGTAGCGCCTGTACCTCTTTTTTGTTGCTAAACCTTTAGTAGTTCCTCTTTTTCATAAAGTGTGCCATTAGTTGATGTCTTTTGCCATTATTAGTTGATTCAATTCCAAGCCAATAAAGAATTCCGTTGCGCCTCCTGCTTCCGGGGAAAGATTCACCTGACTTCCTCCCTGGCTACAACAGCTGCATTGTCCTGTCATAAAAGGAATAATAGCTAAATGTCGGAACTTTTCACAAAGGATGGAGTGGTTTCCTGACCTTCAACGGAAAATCTCGTATGCTAGCACAAAGTAGTGCCCTCATCATTGCATCAGTGCTTTAAGTACAAGACTCCCGAAGGAGCTTTAGAAGTTTTGGGAAACCAAGAGGATCTTTGCACAAGCCTTTCACGACGGCAGAAGCATTCTATGCAGATTCCCAATTCTATTTGGAGCCAACTACAGAGTTGCGAAAGCCTGCTCCTACACCTCCAGATCCAAATTCATTTCTTATCTTTTTACTTAAATGAAATCATAATATATATATACCAGGGAAGGCCGACCATGAAGAAGACGTATCGCTACATCCGGAAGGTGATCCCATCTTTAAGCTAATGGAGGAGGCCTTGGCAGGAGTATCCCTCTTCGAGGTTCCATGTCTAATACTAAAGATCTCTCCAAACGTGGTCATACCAGTTGATGCCACTAAGGCGGAGAGAAGACGGAAGAGGAGACGCCCTGTCACTAGACGTCCTCCTTTACGTTCTCCTCTACGAAAGTTCGATGTTCCCACACCCTCTTCGATGGCATTGGGCGACAAGAATGAAGGTCGTGAAGCGTCACTCCCCGTTTTGCTGCATGATTATAAAGCCATTCACTTGATGACGGAAATGGGCTATGACCCTATCAAAGGTGAAAGGCTGTGTGGAGGAAGGGGCGAGAAAAAACTTACATGTTCACCATTGAAATGACTTCTTTGGTCTTGCATCATGATGGAGAACTCCAATCTGGAACTCGCGGCCTGTAACACATGGTTATCAAGGTTATCAAGCAAGCTGGTAGCAATTCAAGAAGTCGTCGGACTCAATCTTTTGAACTAATAGAAGTTCAGTCTGCTCCCTTGCAACTAGAAGCTTGACATTCCCGGGGTCAAGGTCGACGAGCTGGTGGAAATCCATCTTGGCACAAGTGAAGAACCAAGGCCTGTGTTCATCAGTGCTAACCTATCTGAAGATGAAAGCAATCAAGCTCAATTCCTAGCTGCTAGAGCTAAATCAAAGGCAACTACCTTAGCAGTTCTAGTAGCTCCTTTGATTTAGCGTAGGGAGGGAGTTGATGCTGGAGCAAGTGAGTGAGTGACAGAAAAATACACCCATATAGGTGTATTTTCCCGACAACAGATCTCCTTTCTTACTTTCTCAAGTCATACGTCTTTTGTTCAGCCAACAGTGTTCCGCTCTACTTATTATTTTATTACTTACTAGCGCCCTTCGCTTCAAATACAGACTACTTTACTTCCAGCTTATTCCCAAATCAAAGCGACTTGCTTATAAGAGAAGAGCAAGGTGCGTAGCTGGCTTGTTAAAGCATGGAAAGGTATCCAGAAAGCAAAGTAAGAGCTATGATATAGGCGCCCTCTCACCTAATACCCGCTACTAAGGGTGGTCGTAGATCAGTAGCTAAATCGCCTGTATAACAGATCTACGAATAGCCGCGGGCAAGCACCTTTAACAAGCAAGTAGCTAGCTTCCACCTTACTTAACAGCAAGGCGCGAATCGCCTATAGCTTCTACTTCTACTTAGCAGCCCAAAAGAAATACCCCTTTACTTTAACACACAAGCTCACGCTAAAAGTAAGTAAACCACCTTCTCATGTCTCCAGACCTTCTATGAACAGGGCTTTGAACTATAGCAAATAGCCCATTGGTAGAGCAAAGCTCTATGCTGGCTTAACTCTTCCTATACCTGCTCGAAGAGGAAAGCCTAAGGAGCAAATAAAGCGTTAGCCCGATCCACTTGTTGCCCGCTTGCTTTCGCACCTCGCTTCCGCATTTACTTAGTTAGCATCCCGTACCCCTGCTTCCTTTAAGAGGCTAGTACGCAAGCTACTAAAGCTAGTATACACGCATTTGCCCGATTGCTTTAAGAGATACCTCCTAGTTTCCACCTGTCCTGTCCAAAACTATGGAACTCATCTGAAAAGTATATTTTCTAGATCAGAACGTGAACTCTGAGAATAGGGGTATACAAGTTAACCACCTAGAATCGATCCATGACCGCTAAACAAAAGGAGTCCTTTACCTAGTAAGCTAGGCAACCGTCTTTACCCGCCTCAACCGATCTTAGCTCGGACATGCCAACAGCCAATACTTACTCCTTTCCCTGGGACAGCTAATAAAAACTAATACGGCTTGAATCCCTTATCTTTGAGACTACCCTTAACCCTTAGGACTCTAAAAACTCATTTAACAGCAGATAGACAGAAGTTATGACAAACCCTCACACGAGAGCCAAAAAGAAGGCTTTCATTAAGATAATTCTCCCATACAATAGAAGAGGGAGAGCAATCAACGCTATGGCTACTTTAGGACAATTCCCGCCTTAGGACCCCTACTGTGACAACAGCTACTACGCATCCTACATCAGAAAATGCTATCGACGAAACAAACCTTTGCATATCACCATGACCTGGTACAGAACCAATCTTCACCTTTCGACATCCGTAACGGATTAAGAAAAGCGTTCTAACAGCAGTTACACAGCCCCTGAATGTCTTAGATAGCTCTAAGTGAAAGAAGGGTGGGCGTAGAGAGGTGAAAAAGGTGCTTTGCATAAGCAAATGCTTACCTTGGGCACTGGATTGGCGACGGCATTCGTTGGTTGGATCAAGAGAAGGTGCGTGCAAGCCGTGGTGGACTGGGGGACGCCACGCAAGGTGCAGGAAGGTTTTACGCCTTCTTCCTCATATTAGTTAATAATATTAATAATAATACTATTAATATAAGCGGTTCATCGAGGGTGATCGGAAGGGCTTAAGCTGCTTTTGCATTACCTTCTATTATAAAGGGCGAATGAGGGGCGTGTGCAATAGTTTTCTTTCTTTCTCTCGCTCGATCGCTTCAATGCAGATAATTTGTGAGATAACAGGAATCTCTCGAATTCGAGGATGTGACACAAATAATGACTCTCTGAGCCGGGATGTCAGCAGGTTAGGCAGCTGTAAGGTTTTTTATATTCGGTGGAAGGCAGGCTGAAACTCTGCCCCAACCAAGTGAAACTAAGGTTCATTTGGAAAAGAGTTCACGATCTGATCTATTGGGTGTTAACCCTCGGAGGACGGCTAAGAATGTCCATTAAAAGGAGCGGACCGATGGGGTCGTTTTTCAAGCACGAATAGAACGATCTAAAGAGGGCTATCGGCCCTAAGAAATGGCCGTCTCTCTTTGATGAATGTGGTAATCGAGGTTCGGTTCATTTGGAAAAGAGGTCAGTCTTAGGGGAGACCATGCGAATGAAGGAGACTTCGATCATTCAACTTTAGCTTCTGAAGGAATCATGTCACTTGGAATTCCGGAAAGAGAATCTTCTCTTTCAGATCCTGGCCTTGGTAGAACTTGTCTTTGATTGGGATTTCTCTTGAAAAGATCTTAGGCCGGTTCCTCATGTGCCTAAGAAGCCGAGGCAATCTCGATGGAAGCCAACTCAAGTTTTTCCTACTCAATATTTTTTATAGAAATAGCACTCGATCAAAGGGGAGCATAAGCAAGTTCAGTGGTTGAAACCTCTGTAATCGATCGATGGGAACCTCGAAGCTGTCTGGGGCAGGTTATATAGAAACTCATATTAGGCACTGCCGCAGCATCAACTGGTACAAGGAAGAGGCACGATAGCGAAGATCAATCCATCTCAATCTACAAAAAGCATTGCCTTGGGCATGCAACCCAAGACCGCTCGCTCGAAGAAAACTCTTTTAGAGCCTGGTACAAGCCAAGCCCCCTCGATTCGGCAACAATAGTAGGTTATGGAAGAGTCTTTTGGTCGGCTTTATACCGTTCTTGAGGACTTTCTGGCCGGTAAGCTTTATAGCGGACCTGCCTTGCTGACAGGGAGGATATGAAATAGATAGTTGCGCTTGCCTTCACTTAGAAACTCTACGCCCTCTATTAGAGTAAGGCATGCTCTCGAAACTAGATTTACTTGTTCTTGTCTCCGGCGATTAACCTATTCCAGAGCAGTCTGGTGATTAGCCTATCTCGCACTACTCGAAGCCTTCGTAAACTCATTGTCGGGTTCTATCGTAGTGGAGGTTGCTGTGAGGAGATCCTTGTGCCAGTGAAGATTGCTTCCAGTGATCGGGAAATAAAAAATACAAAAACAATGGATTTATTTTCTTTCAGAACCTCCGGATAGGCGGAAGGATCTATGTCCATCCCCAACTTCCTTTCAATCCACATCGGCAAATTTAGGCTTTCTCTACTGGGAGTCATCAAAGGAGGAATGGGCATACGCTGGTTCGATAAGCCAAGGTTTTTTAAAAAACCACCGCTTGGTTTTGACACTCAAGCGACCCGCCCTGCCAAACATCGATGCAAAGGTTAGATTTCACCACCTCTATCTACCTCCTATTTGATCTAAATAAATCCAACCTGGAAACTTTATCTCCCCCAGAAAACCCTCTATCTCCAAGCCCCTTTACTTTACTAGGTTGGGCAAGCTTGGATGCCCCTACTCCCAACAAGTTGCTGGTCGGGATCGTGGAACTATCGCTCGAGAAGTAAGTAAGCTGGTCCTTGTTTGGTCATAAGGATAATCGTTCTTATTAGGTCAGGGGCGGCCGGACCGGGGCCGCGATTGGTAATGGCACAACCAGAAGAGGGGTAGGGGAGACAAGGTTACGCGCTGGGTAGCGCAGCGCATCTGTTTCGGGTACAGAGGCGACGAGGGGTGCTAACCCGGCCACCCAACCCAGCAGGTCAGGGGCGGGCCGGGCCGGCCATAGGTTCGAATCCTGCCACCTTTTTTATTCCCATCATCCGGTAACCACAGGATGATCCCAATCTTCGTTCTACTTTTGCTTTTTTTGATGGATGTGAAGAGGTTTACACCCATTCTCCTCAACCGGAGGCCTGAAGGCTGTGTCACGCCATTCAACCAAAGCACGAAGATTTTGCTGATAATCCACTAAGGAACCAGACTAAAGAGCCTAAGCTCTTTATGGAAAGATTGGTACAATCCAATTCTGGTTCATGGTGACTATCCTTGTGAAATACTCCATGACATATAAAGTATGCAGTTTACCTGCACACTAAATATATCAATTCTTTACTACACTTGGATAATCAACAACCAAAGTGTAACCAATAGGTATCAGATAATAATGATATACCACTACAATAAACCAACCATTGAACAACTAACTCTGAAGCAGTGTGCACCTCAGGAGCTTATCTAAAAATAGAAATACATAACTGTCTTTCAAATTATAGATACAATCCCTCTAATCCAAGCACACACTGTATGTGAACTTGAACTATAGGAATGAGAATCCAATGGAATTACAGAATATTATAGCTTGTTTATCACTGGTGACAATTATCACCAAGTTCAAAACAGTATAATCATAATTCTTTTACCAATGGCATATCTGTTTGGCTATACATCAAACAAATGAATGATATATAACATATAAGAAAGAAAATCTGAATATGGTATTGGATCAATTAGCGATTACCACTAAGTAATACAATATTAAATAGAGTTACTTACTTCTTTTCATTAAATGAAAAAGACTAAGCAATCTATCCTGCTAACTAGTAGACAGGAAGCAGAAATACCATCACATCAGCAGTTTTAAATAACTGACTGGTGTTAGGTATTAACAGCAACCTATTTACACAGTTACCAATAGCATACATTCAAATCTGCCATCCTCTTTAAAATAGGCTTATCTAATCCAACAATAATATCGGATTTTATAGGACCAAAACATATTAATCCTATTTTTAGAAGAACGTTAGACCTTCTACCCGTTAGGGTAGAAAGGGAAAAGAACTTCTAAGAAAGCACCCACTTAGACCTCTTGTTGTGAGAAGCTAAGTAGATATCAGGTGTATTCCTTAGATCAATACATATTTACCACTGCATAGTTTATCCTTCTACAATGATAAACATATATGACTTTGGAGTCCTGATCTAGTTAAGAGGATAAGGATAGGTAAAGTGTAATGTTCTCTAAATACACCTTCACACCTTTTCTAAAGGTTGTAAAGGATACAGTTAATACAGTTGTATAATAGAGCTTCATTTACAGTTTTATCCTAAACATTTCTCTACAGACAGATAGATTCAAACAGAACCTTGTGGTCAAACCATCAAGGAAGGAAGTGTGCCTTTCCTGATGGACTGATCAAAAGAGGTTGTATGAAACCTATCTGTTTCTTATAGAACAGTTAGTGTGAGTAAACTGTAGGATGTATATAATACAAAATACATTTTTTCTCACCTATCTTATCTTTAGAGAATGGATCATAGTGTCTCAGGAGGGTGTTTGCTTATTATCGTAGTAACCAGAAGCAGTTCTACGGTCGTAAGGTAAGTGGACACTTTATCCAAAAGATATCTTATTTACTTGATCCTCCACAACAGGGGGTTAAGTGAATGCCTTCTAGGGAGTTCTCTATCTTCAATTTGAAAGAATAGCGTTCTTCCAAAATATAAAGTCAATACGCTTTGATATTTATATGGTTAATATTATTTCTGTAGGATTACCACAGATTTAATATTAGTAGAAGGTTCTGTTCTTTATAAAGATAGAGGATGAATGTTAGCCATTGGTAGCTATATGGCTGAAGATGCCATTTATGCTATATGTTAGAGCTGTGTTCTTCACAATTCAGTGTTTCAAACATTGATTATGAAGGGCTAGCCCTTCCCGTTTATTCCTCGATCGCTAATTCCTTCAAAGAAAGGAGTGAGTCCCACACTCCCTGCTTAAAGGGCAGGCCTCTTATTTAGACTCCTTCTCTCTACTGGGCTAGCGGAACAAGGTAGGTAAACAAGATAAGAAGCTAGTCTGGCTAAGGGAGTTTCTGGAACTAGGACAGAGGGAAGCCCCGCTGATTCAAACATAGGAACGAAGACTTTGACTTGCTAGCTGGGACTTTGGGTTGGGTAGTCTAGTGTTTTTTCGGAGCTTGTGGTCGTCCTCTTCTCTCTATCTGCCTCACTCGCTGTAGTTGATGTTCCCCACTTGAATATGAAAGGCACCTGCCTTCCACTACTGCCCCAAGACCTAGGTTCTCAGATGCAAAAGTTGGAGCTGGAAGGACATCAATGAGTTACGGAAAGGGAAGACCAAGGGCAGAACCTTTTTTTTGATGGGCTAGTTATTCCTGTGTGACCAATTCCAACATCTGTTTTTGGTGCTGACCCTTTCCCAGTCCTTTCCTTTCATCGGGTCTGTCCCTCGGGGACGGTCTAGCAGAAGTACTGTCCGAAAATAGGGTATACTCGTTGTCCGGAAGCCGCTTATCCCCTTTCTGCTTATGCCTTTCTTCCTGCTTCTTCCTTTGAATCTGATAACTGGGATTGGCACTTGGACTTGAAAGGAGTCCTTCCCCCGGCTAAGGGATCTACTCCTTGTGCGGCTAATTCCTTAATAAGGGAGCTAGCAGAAGGCATGTAGGGTCACCCAGGTAAGGCAGCGGGGCTCTTTCACTCGCCAAGGGAAGACAGATTACTTCCTCTGAGGGGGGGAGTTAGCGAGACAAGAAAGAAGGATAAGGTCTGAACTCTGAGTGCTCATCTGATCGAGCAGGGACAAGCAGCCCACCCTAAGACTTGAATGCTAGTACTGCCCTTTGAGCAGGAATTCTTCTATCTTCTCCCAGCTGTCAATGCTTCAACCTGAAGTGAGGGCAAGTCCATAATCTTCACTGTACGCAAAAGGCTTTGAAGCTGTCCGGAAAAGTCTGGAGATTCTTTAATTACCTCAGTCCTTCCCCCTGCCAATTCCCTTATATCAAGAAGGGATGAAAAACTTGTAGAAGGGTCCCCCATTTCTGATATTATGACTGGCCCTGGTTCCTTCTCTTAGACCTGGAAACTCCAACTACTAGAAAGGAGTCTCTTGGCGGAGGATTGATCTCCCTGATCGCGGGTGATATGTGTGTTAACCTGCGGGAAGTAAGTCCCGAGGCGACCCCCTGGGTTTTAGTTCTCTCAGTTGAATCCCCTTGCGGAGTGATTCTTCTGATTGGCTCTGATATCAGCGGGTTTACCTCGCTTAGCAGAGTGGGTTGCACCACAATGCGTAAGTCTTGGTTTGATAACCCAAGTGCCAGCTCTCGGGCTTCTTCGCGAAGTCCCGTTTAAGCGAGTTCGTGGTGGTTCCTGTTTTCAGTATTATGTTTGGGTACTCATGGGAGCAACGAGGCCCCCCACGGTTCCGTAAGGACCGAAAGGCACCATACGTGCAGTACTACCTCTGACTTTGTTAGAGTGATAGTGCCATCAAAGTGGGAGCCCAGGCCGTAACCCCTAGCAAAACATGAAAGTTTTCGATGCGGATCCGACCAAATTCAAATCTAATGAAAGCACGGTACTCCGCAAGTGCCTTGTCAGGTGCTGATCGAACGGAGATACGGAGGGTGGTTGATCGCTGCTATCTCTGCCTTTTCTAGTGATGGTAAACCAACTGGCTATGCCTTGAAAAGCTGAAGTCAGCCCCTGATCGGAGGACGACATGGCGATTCCCCTTGCCGATCAAGCAGTCTTGGCCGAATATCCGTACCGTATCGAAGAGATGCGATGATTTCATCCGCCGGGGGTGTGTTGAAACCACTTTCGAAGAAATAATCCAATCTCCAGCTTCTCTAGAGTTAGTTATTGGACCATAAACTAAAGACGAAATAGGAACCGCTCCCCGTTTCCATGCTTTGAGTGAAAGATTTCCGAATGAAAAGAGCAGAATAGCCGATCCACTTTTGAGTGGTCGAATCCCAACTCTCACAATAAGAAAGCCGAGGCTTTACTCAAATCCCGTGTCGTCAGCCATTCCCACAACAACTATAAGAAACCTCAATCCCGAGAAAATGACGGAGACTCCATCTCGACGAGATAAGAAAAAGAAAAGCGGACATTTCTTTCTTGATTTTGAATAATAAGATAGAAACAGCTTCATAGCGTCCAACCCAAATGAAAGAGAGTCGACCTGAGCGTTTAATCTGGATTTGGAGTAGTGATCCGAAAAAGAGGTCTAACGCTTTCTCTTTCCCTTCCATCACGAACAATCAGTCGAAGGACCATCACTCAATCAATTTCCAGCATTAGCTAGTGATCCACCGCCATATTGATAACCTCTCATGTCTCCAAGCCGGCCATACATAAAAAACGAATCAGTCTCCTACCTCCTCCAATCCAATATCCAATCTGACCTTGACGCGTCGAGGGTGGGGAAGGTTAGCCTTGAGCCAACGGAAATTCGCCCTTGGTCTACGAAAGAAAAACCAGCATAGTAGACCCTTACTTATGTGGGCCGAGGTTCCAAAGTCACCACCTTCTCTATTTCTAGGGTTTTCAGGTGCACTACTTCCTTTGCTTGTTGTGATTGATCGATTCGCGTATTGGATGCAATACGATTGGTTGAGTTCTTGATTAGGGTTTCCTGTTAATCTCAACTATAAGGTCAACTAAAGGTTTTGAAAAAAAAGAGTGCATTAGCCTATATTCCCGACATGGATGGTTCAGCCCTTCCACCCGATCCAATATCCTATCTTTCCCCGGCGCTCTCCATCCAAAGCTTTTTACTACCTTCTCCTTACCACTCGGCTGGCATGATTGAAGGAGATGCCCTGCCCGCTTTTTGCCGTCTAACCTGGAAGAAAATCTATTCCTTTATGCCGGGTGGTTTCACTATCGATTCAATCGAAAAGGCTAGGAATCGTCTTCTCCTATGCCGACACTACTACGACTAATACCTAAAGGGCAGGATATTAGATCTAGTTGATTGGCTGGGAAAGCTTTAGCGGGAAGAGAAAGCACTGGCGACTGACTTCAGTCGATAGCAAATCAAGTAGAGCTTTATAGGTAAAAGGACAGAATAGGGAAGGTCAGCTTATTATAACTGGTTAGATAAATGGTAAAAAAAAGGAAAGCCGGTCGATTAGGTTTTTTAGAAAAAGGGAAGGATTCAAGCTAGTTCCGCCATTAGCGAGGAATTGGTTTTTTTATTAGTAAGGGAATGAAGCGGACCGGAAAGAAGATTTATTTTGGAATCAATCCGCGAGGAAAACTAAAGCGAGAGCGGTAAGAGGAATAGCCTATCTTCTATGACGCCTTGAGCCCGCTATCTTGATTGCTGCTACTTTGATTTACCCGTATAGACATAGGCAATTGGGGCTTGTAGCACCCTTTTCCTTTTCCTTCCGTTCGGTGAATCCACCTTGGCATTACCTAAATATCCAATTCATAGAGTCACATTACTCCGCGGATTCATTGGCTCCCTTTCCTAATCTCGAAATGAACGAAATGAGACGTTTGCTTGCTTCACCGCCAACAAACAGGCCCACGGCAGGTGCTCTCTTGGATTGGGTATGGGATAGGAGGCCTATACATCCACTTTCATAGCATAGCTGGCATTGCATAGCAGGTGTGTTACTGGAATAGCTGCTGTATTACTTTGTATTGTCTCTTAGCAACACCTTATCAAGTAGTTGTTCTTTTAAGGTTTCCCTTGTGACTTCTTTCTTCTCTAAAAATGGTAGAGCCACAGGTCAGTAGAGCAGTTGTATGGCTTTCATAGCGTTTAGTAGTTGGGTAGCTACAAGTAGTGTTTGAATGGGAAGAGTTGTTTGAGTTCTTCTTGAAAGAAGGAGTGCTTGAAACCCCTTCTTAAGGCAAGAGTGCTTGAAGAGATAGCTATCAAAAGGAGGAGCAGTATACGCAAGGTCTAAGCCTTACATAGTTGTCTTTGTCTCCTCGGTACCCCCTCCCTCTTATTCTTCCTCTGTAACAGCTGCCTCGCTAGCGAAGGGTCTTCCAAGCCCTGAGCGAGCTGAGTGCTTAGCACTGAATTAGTAGCACCACTTCTACCACTTGCATAGCATAAAGGTGAGATTATTTGCTACAAGACAAAGAACTAACTCAAGAACGCAAGAGATTTGAAAAGGTAGAGCTACAAGAAAGCATCTACTGAGCTAACCATCTAATCTAAGCAGTAGCATCTCAACTCAAGGAATAGCTTTCCCGCAAGAGGAAAGAGCCTCTATCTACACAGCCCCTATTTTGGGATATTGCCTTAGCTAGGTTGGCTCCTAGGCTAAAGCAACTGTATAACAGGTCAGCGATGCCTCGCAGCATGGAATGTTATTTCCTCTTCCTCTGGGCTCTGGAATGGAAGAATTGGTTCAGCATCAACCCCGGGATTCTTTCCCCGACTACAAGAAAGGAATAAAAACCTGCTTTGGTTTGGCATTCTAAGGAGCAACTTCCCCGTAGGCTCGATTCGGTTCCATCCTATACCTTCTATCCTACGTCTTATCACTCGGAATCGCATTCTATCACACTGGTCACACTGGTTGTTGAATTAAAAGATTGGATTAGTCTTTCTGTACCCATCCGCCACTCCTGTTTGAGAGTGATTCAATATCAATGGGGGAGCCTCCTAATAAGGAAGTTGCTTCTTGGAAAATTTCGCTGCCAATTCCAACTGCGTCTACTTATTGCTTGAAAGTCACCCTCGACTTCCAGCTGTCCCGCTAACCGAAACTTACTTTCACTAGCGCTTGACGGTGCGAACTGAACTAAAACTCTCTCTATGGTCTGCGGCACCTGCCGTGGGCTCTAGTTACTACTGACCGCTAACCAAACGAAACGGAAAGAAGGATTTTGAAATCCCAAGCGAGTAGAACGAACTGCGGTAAGCAGTTTTACTTAGATAGGGCTTTCGGAGAGCGCTGGAACTTGAGTACCGAAACTGAACTACTGGTTTTTCTTCGAGTGCCGGCTCTCTTAGGTGACGCCTACCCGCTACCTCCAAGAAAATGGAATGCTCTCCCTACTGCCCCAATACCGTTACTGGCTTTCTTCGGTTCCTTCTCTGCTTCGGGTGCAGGTTCAACTCCACTGAAATCTTAACTGGAAGCTGTTCCTTCCTTCACTTACAGGTTTACCTAGAAGTCAAAGTCATGATCCCGTCCCTTCAACTATCAGTCCATTGACTAAGAAGGGGACCTGGAACAAAAACTTCACGGAAAGCAAAATCAACCTTCCCTGTCGCCGAAAGCGGCGTCAGCAAGATCGACTGAGTACCAGTACTGCCTTGCCCAAAGCTACCAAAGAAAGTGGAACCCTTGAAAGAGAGACGTAGGCCCGAAAGCAAGAGGGACCTTTACCACTGGAACTGGAGTAGTGGAACTAGCACGACGAACAATGCTCGGCACTCTGGTCAAGTGAGCCCCTCTCATTCTCTATAATACCTATAGTTGCCCTGTATAAGCATTCGTAGCTTAATACCCTTTCACTGCCTTCTCAGGCTAATGAAAGCCCTTACAGAACAATTACTGCGAGAGCGTTTCCTTCCCCTATACGGAAGTATACTCTTTTTGGTCAAATTTCCAGAAGAGATCAAGTCGTTTACTTCATATTTGTGACTCTTGCCAACAATTGGTTCTTTAACTGGCACTTGACTTGAACCGCTTGCGCTTGCCTAAATACTGGAAAAGAGGGAATTGATTCAAGATCCCCTTGTGCCCTACAACCCGAAAGTGACTCTCTATCAAAGCACCTGCGGTGGGCTAAGCGCAAGGAGTCTTAGAGTCTCGATACTGGCTAACGGAAAAAGAACGGCAAAGAAAAAGAAGTAGTTGTTCTACAACCCCCGTGTACGCATCGCTTTTCGAAACAAGAAGTGGTTTGTTTTCTCTAAGTCGCTCTGCGAAAACGGTTTTCTGTCTACGAGCGCCTGTCTGCCTTCACGAACGTATAGTAACTCACTAGCCCTAAACCGTAACTGAAACACTCTCTTTTCCAACCAAAGCCGCCATCCAGATTCAGAAGCGGAAGCGGAAAGAGTTTACTGAAGAGGCTTTCATCTATGGCCTCCCTAACTAGAAAGAAAGAGGGGATAAAAAAGAAACGAGTAACGCCTTGAATAACAACGGCTAAAGTGAAAAGCCTACCGCCCTTACCTGTTCTCTACCCGGACCTAATCCAAGCACTGAATCGATCAAGTTGGTTTCCGAGCGGGTTCCGCTTTCATAACTAATAAGGCGTAAAAAAAAACAATTTCTTGAAAGGTATATTCAAAGAAACTTAGCTTACCAAGAGTTCCGGAACTAGAGAGATAAGAGATAGGATTTGTTCTCCATACGAGTTCGTCTATCTGATCTCCTTGACCTGAGTCTCGGAGTCTCGGTTTTAGCGATATTCGTTCCTTCTCTCAGGCTCAAGCTCTGTCTGGTCTTCCTTCCCCATTCCGCACAGGCTTCCGGGAGTGCCGGCTCTGTACTCTGTTCGGACCATAAGACTTGCAACACTGACTTACCGAAAAGACTGACTGCTTTCCGATTTTGCTTCCCCTACTAGTAAAGGGGCTTTAGCCTTACAACTGACTTAAAAGGCTTGAAAGAGTTTGATCTGTTTCACCGTTAACTAGCTAACTCGATGGGACGTCAACAGCGGGAATGCCAAATGCAAGACCTGGACCTGGTTCACGCAGTCAAGCAGCAAAGCCCTCTTTCTCTTCGGGAGCTTTCGTAACGGCTATAAAGAATGGATCTTTCTCTTCGTGAAGGCTATTGGGATCGATCCCTTCAACCGGTCGCAAGAGAAAAGAAAAACAATTCTTGTTAGCAGCTTTTTCAACCTCCCCGAGGTAAGGAAGTCAAGCAACCAATAGCCTTTTTACCTACTATGCCTTTCACCGGGTGAGCAAAAAGCGGTTACCTTTTGCCCGTTCTTCCTTATTCTTGATAACGCACAGGGAAAGCATCATCCCTAGAAGACTGTCGCTAAACAAAATAAATTCTTTTGAACATTCAACCATGAAATGCGACTTGAGCAATCAAAGCTACCCCCTCTTCCACTGCTGACTACGAAAAGTTTACAGCTAATGATTCTGCCCTACTTGACTTTATAAATAACCTATTTTAGAGCTGAAAATACAACTTATTCTATCACTATTACGAATAATAGTTGAAAGAAGTCATGCTCTACCTATTCTACCAAGAAGAGATGCCAAATCGTCTTCCCCTTATCTTATTTATAAACCTTCCCTTGCTTCGCTTCGCATGCTTGGCCTGCTTCTCTAAGACCGGATTCGGTCACAAGAGCCAAAGAGCCTTTTCTTCGAAACCTAACAAGGGTTATCCCGAAAAAAGGTCATTCCTTCTTTCCCCATGTGCAATGCTTTTTATCTCTGATAACCTTGCTTTCCTTTTCTATTGTTACTGTACTGCTTCTGATTCAGGTGCGCAAACAGCTGAGAATCTTTATCTACCCTTCCTTGCAGTGATCTTCTTGTACGGGAATCCGTTATCGAATTCTCCTCCTTGGTGGCATGTGCTTTAGCAACAAAGCTAGCATCAAACCTACCTGCCCAGAACCCTCCATAATTCCTACTAAGGTTCCCATCCCCGATGACAGAAGAAGGATAAGCTTAAATGGGAGCTGGAGGGGCAGGAAGATTTATTTTCACTTTGATAAGAGATGTGGACGAGTTTTGGCCTAGCTCCAAGAAGCCTGGGGGAGGAGGAGGCAGGGCCAAGCTCTTAGTAAGTAGCTAGTGGCAAGAACCCGAAGCTAAGGTAAGGGGATTCCCCGAGTTGAGGTGGAAAGATTCCGAAGCTAAGGTAAGGGGATTCCCCCCGTTTATGAGATGAGTTCAGCTAGGAAAGGTGTTTCGCGCAGTGGATTCCGCTTCAACCGAAATAGAATCCGTTTTAGTTTAAATATCTTAAGAAGTTTTAGTGGAAATGGCGTAAACCGAACCCGGAGAAGAAGGGGTGGCTTTCTACCGCACCATCAGATGCAGCAGGGGAGGAGCGAGAGGAATATGCCCCGATCCGATCGAAGATCAAGTAGCTGGGTGCAGAAAGACCTCTTTCATAACAGGAACGGATGTGAACCAAAGCAAAGGAACTCTTAACCGGGAATGCAGGGGCGGAGTGAGAAACCGCTAGACCGAATAGAGAGGGGGCAATATGCTCGATGTTAGCTTAAATAAAGGAACCAGCTCCACCGGCGTCAGGGACGAGAGTCGCTCGAGTCTTATCGAAAACGAGGGGGACGAGACTACCATGATTGGCAATGCAGTTCAGTCTGCGGGGCTTTGAAGCTAACTCGAGAGAAAGCGAGAGGGGTTGAGAGCAGAGATTCCACCACAACTGAAACTGAATCTGGATCCTGATCCCTCTGCCGATGCTGTTGAGGATCAGGATCCATATCGGGGGAAGAAGAAATGGCTAACTCAACCGAAGAGAAAGCAACCGGCGCATCCACCGAAGCCGGAGAAGGATCGGGATCAGGTTTAGGCTCACAGGTTTGGTTTATTTAATGGGATTCTCGGAGCGAAAGAAGCTCGACATCTGCATCTGATTGATGAGACACGGGGCTTTGCTACTCGACCTATAATAGTTTAGAATAGGGGTTGAGAACTGACCTATAGGGGGACTCGCTATCGCTAAGGCCAATCATTCGGGTAGGTTCGGAGATAGATACTCGACCTATAAGATGAGTGCCCCGTTGAGTTAAGGTTTGGAAAGGGAATTGAACTCACTCCGTGCCTCATCTCTTGAACTCACTGAAACCAAGCCAATGGAGATTGCCGGGTATGAACTCCTCCCTTCCCGCTACTCTATCTAATGCTTACGGTTCTTTCTCTCATCCAGCAAAGCGGCAATGGCATTATAGTACGAGGGCCTTCCAAGGGCTAGCACGACACGAAAGGGCAATGCTGAATTGCTAGTCTAGAGAAAGATGAATACTGAATCTATCCCACTAGCTACAGCTTGCATTCTATTTCTTGTCTTGCACAACCGCCCAAGGAAAGTCATTAGGTAAGGCGGATTCTATCACCGTCTTTGTCCCCACTGCGGATTCTGGTCCATCGGCAGCCTATTCTTTTGCTACAGAACAAGGCAAGAATGCCAATTCATTCTGACTACACCTTCTTTGCTATTCAAAGTAGTAATTCGAATTTCGTTCTCATGGCCCATGTCGAAGGGAATAGAATGACAATGAGCACCTTAGGTCATTTGCAAGCAACCTTCTCTTTCGAGGTTTGAGTACTGTAGTTAACGAAGATAGCCTCAACAGCGGATTCGAAAACAAAAAAAAATGGCTAAATCAGCGTATTCTTTGTCGGAGAAGGCAGACTAGCTAAACACTAGCGCTTCGCACTTCTCATTTGATAGGTCATATATGAATGTATCCTAAAACCGATGCCTTAGCACAATAGTCATATTAAAGACAACTGGCCCAAGGCTTTCTTTTATTTCATAACCTTTCTTTCCCCTCCATCCCTTTCTTTCATAACCTATTGCTTGCTTTTTCCGATCTTTCTGACTCTATAGGTCAACTATTCAGCATGGGCGGGTTGGGACAATTCCCTTTGAAGTTTCTACTGCTCAAACGGATGCCGTGCTACTGGCTTTCTTTCAGAACCTTCTTTCTAACGAGTTTCGAAAAGCTAAAGGTCATATATGAACAAGGTCTGCCTTCCAAATCTATCTTTTGTTTCCAAACCTGCTATGTCCTTCATGCCCCTCCCAAGGGAATCCTTTCATCCATGCCCCGTTTTACGTCTTTCCACGTCTGTCGGTTGGTAAGTCTATGGGCCGCAGTTCCTCTGTTCATTCAGTGCCTGACCTCGCTTCGTAAGAATAATTTTGATTATCGTAGAGAATGTGGAATCTATGCGTAAGACTCTCAAGTCTAACCTTGAAAGATGAATTCGCAACCAAGAGCAACATGTGATCTAACCCGCCCTAGCTGTAGTGACCTCCTATGACCATCTTTATTCTTTTTTGAAATATCGTATAAAATAAAAAGTATTAGTTTCTTTTCTTTTGACAATGTCCAATGTGCTTGTTTAAAGCAATTCCACTGCTTCTTAGCGAATGAACTGCTTAAAAGCGCCTATTTCCAAGAGCTATTATCATATTTGTATACAACCTTAGTTGGTGGTCGTAGGTCGGGATACATGGGTTTAGCACGGGTCTAGCCCATCTCGTTCATTCCGATACTTCTAGCGAGATTTTTTCCTCAATCAAATAACTTCCTGGGAAAGGGAGGAGAGGTTTCGAAGAAAAGGGTAAGCAGCGCCCCAAGCAGCCCAATCCCATATAGACCGAAACAAGATCTTCTTCGGAGATCTGTCACTGACCTGACTTTCGGAATTCTTGCTCGCTAGTCGAAGGCAGGCCGCCGCTTTTTCAACGATTGGAAGGATTACGGGATAGCATCGGAGCTACAGCCATCCTCTTCATTTTCACTTCTTTATGATGAGAGAGCTGACCCCGAATCCTGCTGTTCTTCCAGGGAATCCGTCTTTGTTGATATAGCACTTGCCCGAGAGATCTTTGCTTTTCGTTGAGCTCTTTTCCTTTCCCTTGCGTTGAGCTAGGCTAGGATCCTACTAACCTCTTTTCTTTACTTGCATTCCTTCCTCTTCCCGAGCGGATCCCTATTGGTGGACTCAGCTTGGCCATTCGTGTAAAAAGGAGTGGATTTCTCATGGTCTGAACTCTCAATCTGATCTGGAATGAAGGAACAAGCCGTAATTCGTTAGCGTTAGACTGCGTCTTCAGGTACGTATATTGGTTATTCCTCATCTGATTCCTGAGATTTTCCGGGCTAATCCTTATCCTTCTCTATGGGAAAGGGCTCACTAACATCTATTAGAAAATCGAATTCCTTTACAGGAATGCTATGTTATCCTTTAGGAATAGTAGCAGTTAAGACAGCTAGTTACAAGCTTAGTAGCTGCTAAAGCGCATCAGCGACTGCGCATTTGCGACTGCAGTCCTTTTCTTTAATCATAACATAATCAAAAAAAGGGAATGAGTCAATGCTTTATTCCTCCCCCTATCGGTTGGGATCTTCCAACCTCAACTAGATGAATTGGGGTTTCAACAAAAAGAGTCATCTCCTGCAGTGTAATAAAGTCTTTAGCCGCCAGTCCCAGTCCTAGTTTGAGTCTTTGCCAAGCTTTCCGATAGCTATCTTCTTCACCGCCTGAAATGGATTCAAAGTTTTTCCTTCTTCGCTTCCCTTAATTCGATCGCCTTAGGAAATATAGGTTCGGGCAAGTGAGAGATCGGATTTCGATCCCCCCTCCATCATAAATAAAGATAGATAGTGATAGTTGTCGAGATGGATAAAGAATAAACTCCAAAGAATCAGAATCAATGTCCCCTCTTTTTTTTTGAAAAAGGAATCGTTTCCTTGATGACGTGGATGCCTCATTCAGTAGTGTTGATCCATTTGGTTTATCGATTCACTTTTTCTTATCCGGAGGAATCTTGACATCAGAGATGTGGTGATGCAACTCTATACTTGGACTGGCTACCGCCTCATACTGATTATCTCCTGGCCTATGGTACCCAATAATCTGATGAGTTGAGTTGAGCAATGCATTATTTGCTGATGGTCCTCCCTCCAGTTCATGGCTCGAGCCGGGTGGCATTCCATTTGGCATATTGCCAACAAGAACCTGTCCTATCTACCGCTAAATGAAAGGAATAAAGCACAGCATATTAGCCCTAACACCGGAATCGGTAGGTTAGACATTTGAATAGCACTTATCCTCTCCATTTAGTAATTGAGTTCTTTCACTTTCAGTCGAGTGGTAAAGTTCCACTCATTCCCTCCCCGAATCCATCTGCACCCAGCCAAAAGATGAGAGAGAAGGTGGCAAGTTACGTTTGTTTGCCATTGGTAACTATGTAAATCAAAGACGTCTGATGCCCTTACACAAGTGGTTAGCCATTTTATTGTGGCGACTACCTATGGATCGGACTTTATCAGTTATGTCTTTTGAAGTACCTAGTTGGCAGGAAGGAATGCTATTCTTTCTATTTAAGTTCAGCGGTGGCCTTTGTGCTTTTTATTCGAATTGGTAGCAGTTCTATTTGACCTTTGCTTTGCTTCTGCTGCTGTGAATTCTTGTCTAGCAACAAATCTTTTTCACATTCCTTTTGTGAAGACTAGTAAGACCAGATGGATTGAATTTGTATGTGGACAACCTCTTGGTTATCATTCGTCTTGGCCTCTCTTTGCACTTACCCACCATCATATGTTGGTATGGTATGCAGCAGAGCAAGTACATCCTGGTGTTAAATTCACCGCTTACGGTGATGATGTTGTCATCGCCGATACTGATGTAGCTATGGTGTATGCCCAGTGTTTAGGTGTTGCCACCCTACTGGTGCTTTTGAGTTTGCCAAACGCTTTCATGTTTAATTTGGAGTTGTAGATTTATCTCCCGTCTCCGAAAAATGTTTCTTGTCTTATCATCATCCTTGATGGCGATTAATGATAAATATAGAGTTAATCGTTTCTCTACACTTATCCGAATTGGTGGTGGTGGCTATAAAGTTTTGGCTCGTCTCAAACATTCCCGGTCTCGTAATCATGAACAGATTTGGGCTATGTACACCAAACCTCGCTCTCAATCATAATTACCTTTTGAAATATGGTTGGGACGTGGTTATCCTTTATCTCCCTATCTCCGTGGTTTCATCATTAACTTCTTGTTAAAGGGGATGAAACCGCGTGAGCTTAAGGTTGCACCCTTGTTCCCGACCGAAGGTGAAAAATACTTTATGGAATGGAGCCTTCTACGAAATTGGGTCAAGGATTGGTTACGTTATGTGTCATGGTATTGGTCTGTGGCGAATTCACCAGATGTGTGCATCGGCGACTTCTTCAAAGCTCCAGTTTATGAACCTTCATATAAGCACGGAAAGACAAGAATTGTCTCGTCATAGGCTTCAAGCCCTCAGGCTTGAGGGATACGGATTGGGAAGTTGACTGATGGCTTATCTTGCCAAGAGGGCATTGAGACAGAGTTGGGCTGAAAAGGATGGTGTTTGGCCCAGGATCTCACTATCACCTATGCATGTGCGAAGTTGCGATGCTGTAGAGGCCGACGACGTGTCCTGGGGACACATGAGCGTGGTGGTCCGTGCGAGATTGATGTCACCACGAATGCAGTTAAAGTGCTGTATTTATTGCCTGTTGGTATCTTGATGGTAATAAGGAAGGGGAGCAGCCATATGACCACTCCCACTTTCCTCCAGCTAACGGTTGTGTCACACCATCGGACCAAAACATAAACATATTACATCCATATCCACCCACGAGCCAACCTGGATAATCTACCTTCTCAATAAGAGCTGGGACTACCCAGTGTCTTCCAAGGATCGTAGCCTTATCATAACACTTCATGAGCATACCAAATCCGACTAAATTTTCATTAGTCTGAGTGATACGCCATGAAGTTGTTACAACAGGACCACTCACCAACTCTTCGAGTGTAACATCAGGTGATAAAACCTTTGTGTAATACCACCGCACATAATCCAACCGTTGATTAACCCAACCCCGGAGTAAAGTGTACTCCTTACAGTCCATTTGCTCCTGTGAAAAATAATAATCATCAGGAGCATTCATCAATTTTTCTGACACTTGCGCTACCGCTAGCTAGCTTAATGAGGGGAAGTAAGGTTGTATGGAAAGGAAGTCGGGCTTTCTCTCTCTTCCTGCTGATTCCACTCCTTCTGATGACACTGAGATAGAAAGTGGTAAGTCGGCTTCAACAATCGCTTATTTCCCTTGAGCCTCTACACCTTTTCTTAGTCCTTTTCCTTTCCGCGTAAGAGTAAGCATGCTACCAGTCCTATCTACCAAACCCTCAAGTCTCTTTGCTCTCGCTACCTCCTTACGCCTGGCTCAGTTGGCAAGTCTCAGCCCGCTCCGAAACTGGCTTCACTGGTCCTGTTGGCGAAACTGCCTACGGAGGGTTACCGGGAACAGGCAACTTATACATATTTCTTGAACCCGGTCTTACTTTCCCCTTCCCCTAAGGCTTCACGGGAACTGGCCTAGCTATAAGCCATTTATTGAACCCCTGCCACTGGAGTCACCCCCCAGTTGATCTATTCTGCTCTCCCGCTGCTTACTTCACTGAAGCTTACCGTAAGCCCTTTCCCTCGGTCACTCAAAAGTCTACACTTCTATGAAGCTCTGCTCATAGCATCGATTTCCCCCTTCTAAGCCCTTGATTGATTGCTGCCACTGGCTCTGACATCAGAATCAGAGAAAGAGTCTCTTTCCCTTCAGAGAGCTGATATTTTGGAATGCTCGCCTAGCTCCTATGGAACTCTCCTTCGACAGATAAGTTAAGTAACTCTCTTTCGGGCTAACAAAGCCGCTTTGTTTGTCTAGCTTTGCTTTAGGCCTTGGAAGCCTTCGTCATTCGTACCAGATATTCGACTTGGAAAGGATCATCGTTCGTCGATAGTGACCTCACTCCAGTGCTCCTTCTATGTAGCTCCTCCGGAGGTCTCCTGGGACTGATTTGACTCTGAGGACCCTAAAAAAGGCTATTGCACTTACTTACCATTTCTCTTGGACCGAAACATTAGCACTTTGCGATCTCGCCCGGAGGAAACTCTTAATACCTTTCTTCTCTTCTCGATCCAGTCTTAAGGTGAGCATGCTAATTGCAGAAAAAAGCTAAGCCTCTGGAGATCCTGTTGGAGTGCTTGGGGCATCTACTGAACTAGATTCCAATTCCGGTGAAGAGAAGAGTGAAACTCCGATAGCTACAGGCCTTAGCCCCAAACTCAGAAGATATACCAAACTTCTCTCTCCCTACCGCTACCGGTCAAGCTTCTTTTGATATGGAGCTTTCCCCGGATTCTATTGAGGTCGGGGTTGAAGAATCTGGGTACTCAACAATGGGTTAAGCCTTTAGCTACGGCTGTTGGGGCAAGTCAGTCTTTTGCAGCCTAAACTAAAACTAAACAAACCTTACTGACTCCAGGCAGGAGTCTTCCCCACCGAAATACTTATTCTCGGAAGGAGGGAACTTACATAAGAGGGGATTCCCACTCTCTTCTCTGGTATTGATGCCACCTCAAAACCTATATTCTCAGAAGCTTTCCTCTCCGTCCCCGTCTCCGTCTTTGTCGAGCTTCTTTCCTGGCTTGATGAAGTTCAGTTACTCGCCCCAACTCTGCGAACCTATACTAGCTCCTTAAACTCCTCGCCTTGAAAGACAGGATAGGATGAATCAGAAGAAGTCAGTCTTAGCCCTAGCGTGGGTGACTGCTTTCTTTTATTGAGCACAGGCCCTGGAACTCTGTCGATATCCTTCCTTGTCACTTCGATAATGTATTCATAAAGGTAGCTATGTCTACCTACCCTAAAGGTAGCTCAGTCCCCCTACAACCAATTAGTCTAGTCGAGCAGCCTTCGCTCCAACACTGCTTAGGCGAGCTCTCCTATCTAAGGGAAAGTCTCTCTTCCACTCCTCCCCTAACCCTTTAGCCTCGCTTGTCCCCTCCAAACCTTTCTTCTGATGAAAGAAAAGAGGTTGATACAGATGCACCATCAGGTGTGGAAACTTTACAGGCTTCGGTCGAATACCCCAAGTCGGTTTTTAACTTAGAAAAGAGCTTCTTTATCTTATCATTGACCTAAGCCTGGGCCTATGAGGCTTTCGTTCTTTGTTTTGCTTCTGAGATGGAGAGAGATCTCGAGAAGGGATGCGTTTTGGGTCTATCGGAGGCTGTTGATCGGCTTTCTAAAATCTCTTTTCGGGTGGGCCTCTTTCCAATTCTTTTGGCCTGATAGCTTGTTTGTGCGGTCTCATGTCCGTATTTCCGTACTTGAATCTCATTCCCTTCCTCTATATGCTTAACACATGGATTCTTCGTTCACTTCCCTTTCTCCCCTTTCTCTTCAGCAAGAAGTCCAGGCCGCTCTTTCATTGTATGATTTTTTGGTTTGATGAAGACACTCTCTCTTATGTATCTACTTATTTGCTTTTTGCCTCTGCTCGGAAGTTCTGTAGCCGGTTTTTTCGGACGTTTTCTAGGAGCAGAAGGAAGCGCTATAATAACCACCACGTGCGTTTCATTTTCTTCGATCTTCTCTTT